ATGGAGAGTTTGATCCTGGCTCAGGATGAACGCTGGCGGTATGCCTTACACATGCAAGTCGAACGAAATTTATAGCTTATGCTTAAAATTTAGTGGCGAACGGGTGAGTAACACGTAAGAATCTACCTTTAGGAGGGAAATAACAGTTGGAAACGACTGCTAATATCCCATATGCTGAAAAGTGAAATGAATTTTGCCTAAAGATGAGCTTGCGCCTGATTAGCTAGTTGGTAAGGTAATGGCTTACCAAGGCTACGATCAGTAGCTGGTTTGAGAGGATGATCAGCCACACTGGAACTGAGACACGGTCCAGACTTCTACGGAAGGCAGCAGTGGGGAATTTTCCGCAATGGGCGAAAGCCTGACGGAGCAATACCGCGTGAAGGATGAATGCCTGTGGGTTGTAAACTTCTTTTATTAGGGAAGAATAAATGACGGTACCTAATGAATAAGCATCGGCTAACTCCGTGCCAGCAGCCGCGGTAATACGGGGGATGCAAGCGTTATCCGGAATCATTGGGCGTAAAGAGTCTGTAGGTTGTTTAAAAAGTCTAATGTTAAATATTAGAGCTCAACTCTGAAACAGCATTAGAAACTATTAGACTAGAGTATGGTAGAGGCAAAGAGAATTCCCAGTGTAGCGGTGAAATGCGTAGATATTGGGAAGAATACCAGAAGCGAAGGCGCTTTGCTGGGCCATTACTGACACTCAGAGACGAAAGCTAGGGTAGCGAATGGGATTAGATACCCCAGTAGTCCTAGCCGTAAACGATGGATACTAGATGTTGCGCGTATCGATCCGTGCAGTATCGTAGCTAACGCGTTAAGTATCCCGCCTGGGAAGTATGCTCGCAAGAGTGAAACTCAAAGGAATTGACGGGGGCCCGCACAAGCGGTGGAGCATGTGGTTTAATTCGATGCAACACGAAGAACCTTACCAGAACTTGACATGTCGTAAGTTGTTATGAAAATAACAAGTGCCTTAGGGAATACGAACACAGGTGGTGCATGGCTGTCGTCAGCTCGTGTCGTGAGATGTTGGGTTAAGTCCCGCAACGAGCGCAACCCTTGTTTTCAGTTGCCATCATTTAGTTGGGTACTTTGGAAAGACTGCCGGTGACAAACCGGAGGAAGGTGAGGATGACGTCAAGTCAGCATGCCCCTTATGTTCTGGGCTACACACGTGCTACAATGGGTATGACAACGAGTTGCTAAACTGTGAAGTTCGGCTAATCTATAAACATATTCTCAGTTCGGATTGTAGGCTGAAACTCGCCTACATGAAGGTGGAATCGCTAGTAATCGCCGGTCAGCTATACGGCGGTGAATCCGTTCCCGGGCCTTGTACACACCGCCCGTCACACCATGGGAGCTGGCCATGCCCAAAGTTACAATTTTAATTGTACCTAAGGTAGGGCTAGTGACTGGGGTGAAGTCGTAACAAGGTAGCCGTACTGGAAGGTGCGGCTGGATCACCTCCTTATTAGGGATATAAACCTTAGATCGTTAGTTAATTGTTAGGGCTATTAGCTCAGTTGGTTAGAGCGCACCCCTGATAAGGGTGAGGTCCCAGGTTCAAATCCTGGATGGCCCACATAGAAAGGGGGTATAGCTCAGCTGGTAGAGCGCTGCTTTTGCAAGGCAGATGTCAGCGGTTCGAGTCCGCTTATCTCCAAAATGAAAACTATCTGTATATAACTAAAGCAGATTTCATCTATTTTAAATAATATATTGTAGTATTTGTGAAAGAAAAATAAATGTTTTTCTCTAAATTAAGCAGTTAAGAGCTTACGATGGATACCTTGGCATTTAGAAGCGATGAAGGGCGTGACTACCAACGAAATATTTCGGTTAGCTGGAAGTAAGCTTTGACCCGGAAATCCCCGAATGAGGCAACTCTTTAATACTGTTCGTTGAATATATAGACGAATAAGAGCGAACTTAGCGAACTGAAACATCTTAGTAGCTAAAGGAAAAGAAAGCAAAAGCGATTCCCTTAGTAGCGGCGAGCGAAATGGGAAAAGCCCAAACCACTTTAATAAGTTTTAGTGGGGTAGAGGGACAGTTTTATGTTGATTATGTATGGTTAGGTGAATCAATTGGAATCTTGTATCATAGAAGGTGAAAATCCTGTAGCTTAAAACTATACATAAGTTCTACTGTATCCCAAGTAGCATGGGACACGTGAAACCCCGTGTGAATCTGCGAGGACCACCTCGTAAGGCTAAATATTACTAAATGACCGATAGTGAACAAGTACCGTGAGGGAAAGGTGAAAAGAATCCCGGAAGGGAAGTGAAATAGAACATGAAATCGTAAGCTTACAAGCAGTAGAAGGACGACTACATCGTCTGACTATGTGCATGTTGAAGAATGAGCCGGCGACTTATAGGCAGTGGCAGGTTAAGATAGAGAATATCGGAGCCACAGTGAAAGCGAGCTTTAATAGAGCGTAAGTCACTGTTTATAGACCCGAACCCGAATGATCTAACCATGGCCAGGGTGAAGCTTGGGTAAAACTAAGTGGAGGTCCGAACCGACTGATGTTGAAAAATCAGCGGATGAGTTGTGGTTAGGGGTGAAATGCCAATCGAATTCGGAGCTAGCTGGTTCTCCCCGAAATGCGTTTTGGCGCAGCGGTTGATGCTATAGCTTAGGGGTAAAGCACTGTTTCGGTGCGGGCTGCGAGAGCGGTACCAAATCAAGGCAAACTCTGAATACTAAGTGTGTAGTCAACCAGTGAGACAATGGGGGATAAGCTTCATTGTCAAAAGGGAAACAGCCCAGACCACCATCTAAGGCCCCCAAGTAATCGCTAAGTGGTAAAGGAAGTAAGAATGCTTATACAACCAGGAGGTTTGCTTAGAAGCAGCAATCCTTTAAAGAGTGCGTAATAGCTCACTGGTCTAGTGATCTTGCGCCGAAAATGAACGGGACTAAGTGATTCGCCGAAGATGTGGGATGTTTTACATCGGTAGGGGAGCGTTCTGTTGTAGTTTGAAGCACTAACGTAAGTGAGTGTGGACGAATCAGAAGTGAGAATGTCGGCTTGAGTAGCGAAAACATTGGTGAGAATCCAATGCCCCGAAAACCTAAGGTTTCCTTTGGAAGGTTCGTCCGCGAAGGGTGAGTCAGGACCTAAGATGAGGTTGAAAAACGTAGTCGATGGATAACAGGTTAATATTCCTGTACTGTTTATTACTGATATTGAGTGACGAAGTAGGCTAAATCATCCGGATGTTGGTTACCGGTTCAAGCTAGCAAGGCGAAGATTAGTAGAGAAAATACTTTGAGCTAAGCGGTGAGTACAAGACACTACGGTGTTAAAGTGATTGACGTCACACTTCCAAGAAAATCTCATCATATCTTAAGTAATAAATACCTGTACCTTAAACCGACACAGGTAGGTAGGTAGAGAATACTAAGGGGCGCGAGATAACTCTCTCTAAGGAACTCGGCAAAATAGCCCCGTAACTTCGGAAGAAGGGGTACCCTTGTAGGGTTGCAATAAATAGGCCCAAGCGACTGTTTACCAAAAACACAGGTCTCCGCGAAGTCTTAAGACAATGTATGGGGGCTGACGCCTGCCCAGTGCCGGAAGGTTAAAGAAGTTGGTTAGTTACTTAACAAAGCTGATAACTGAAGCCCCGGTGAACGGCGGCCGTAACTATAACGGTCCTAAGGTAGCGAAATTCCTTGTCGGGTAAGTTCCGACCCGCACGAAAGGCGTAACGATTTGGGCACTGTCTCGGAGAGAGACTCGGCGAAATAGAAATGTCTGTGAAGATGCGGACTACCTGCACCTGGACAGAAAGACCCTATGAAGCTTTACTGTAGCTTGGAATTGGATTTGGGTTTATTTTGCGCAGTATAGGTGGGAGGCTATGATCTTGTACTTGTGGGTGCAAATGAGCCATCAGTGAGATACCACTCTAATTAAACTAGAATTCTAATCTTGAAGCCGTAATCCGGCCAAGAGACATTTTCTGGTGGGCAGTTTGACTGGGGCGGTCGCCTCCTAAAAGGTAACGGAGGCGTGCAAAGGTTTCCTCAGACTGGTCGGAAATCAGTCATAGAGTGTAAAGGCATAAGGAAGCTTGACTGCGAGACCTACAAGTCGAGCAGAGACGAAAGTCGGCCTTAGTGATCCGACAGTACTGAGTGGAAAGGCTGTCGCTCAACGGATAAAAGTTACTCTAGGGATAACAGGCTGATCTCCCCCAAGAGTTCACATCGACGGGGAGGTTTGGCACCTCGATGTCGGCTCATCGCATCCTGGGGCGGTAGCACGTCCCAAGGGTTGGGCTGTTCGCCCATAAAAGCGGTACGCGAGCTGGGTTCAGAACGTCGTGAGACAGTTCGGTCCATATCCGGTGCAGGCGTTAGAGTATTGAGAGGATTTCTCCTTAGTACGAGAGGACCGGGAGAAACATACCGCTGGTGTACCAGTTATTGTGCCAACAGTATACGCTGGGTAGCCAAGTATGGATTGGATAACCGCTGAAAGCATCTAAGTGGGAAGCCTACCTCAAGATGAGTACTCTTTTAGATCACGGTCAGATTAACCGTTTGATAGGCGTTAAGTGTAAGTGTAGCAATACATTCAGCTGAGACGTACTAATAGATCGAAAGCTTAATTTAAAATATAACTATTTACCTAACTTAATTACCTAAATTTTTATTGTTTACAATAAGTCACAGTATAATTATTTATTGAGGTAATACTACAATTTATGTCTTGATATTTATAGCGCATTGGACCCACTCCAAACCATTCCGAACTTGGTAGTTAAACTTTGCAGCGACGATGATACTTGAGAGGACACTCTCCGGGAAAGTAGTTCAATATCAGGACAATTTGAAATATAAAATTATGCAATTTTCATATTGCCTGCATGCCCCCACGCTCTTAGTTCTCCAATTTTATTACTATGTATTTTAGCTATAGGAATAGTTAATTTAATTGATCTAATAACATCTTCGCTTGTAAACTCTCTACTTTTATTAAAGCCGATATACATTGCTTCTACAATTGCTTGTTCAATTTCTGCCCCTGAAAATCCGTTACTTATCTTGCTAAAGTAATATATATTGTACTGATTCCATGTAATAGGTCTAATTTTTTTCATGTGTAGTTGAAATATTCTCATCCTATCTTTAAATCTAGGTAAATCGACAAAAAAAATTTCATCAAATCTTCCTTTCCTTAACATTTCTATTGGTATTCTATCAATTCTATTTGCGGTTGCTACTATAAAAATTTCATCTTTTTTCTCTGATAGCCAAGTCAAAAATATATTAGTTACTCTTTGAGTTGTGCCACTATCATTGCTATTTTGTATTGTAAATACTTTATCTATTTCATCAATCCATAATATGCAAGGAGAAATAGTTGTACAAATTTCAATAACTTTTTCTATTCTCTGTTCTGATTCACCCAGCGTACTAGCAAATACCTTGCCTATATCTAATTTCAGTAGTGGTAAATTCCACTGTTTTGCAATAGTTTTAGCACTTAATGATTTACCAGTTCCTTGTATGCCTACTAATAGAAGTCCTTTTGGAATATGTACACCGTAATCACTAGCTGCTTTAGAAAATGCTAATTTTCGAATCTTTAACCATTTACTTAAATTCTCTAGACCTCCTAACTGTATATCTTTATTATTGATGTAATAAAATTTTAGTCCTTCTATTTTATTCACAATTTTTTCTTTTTCTAATAGTGTATTACGAATAATTTCTTGTGTTGTAAGGTTTTTATTTATTATCTTAACTAGTGATAATCTAATTTTTTTTATAGAAAATCCTTGATAGATTTTATGTATATTGTTATCATATTTGGATAGGTTTATATGTGTTTTGGCAAAAAAATTATTGATTTCTATTTTTATTTCTTCTTCATCTGGTAGTTCTATCTTAATATATTCGATATATTCTTCTAAATTATTTGGAATTTTATTAATTGTGCCGCTTAAGAAAACATATTTTTTGCTTGTTTTTAGCCATTTATGTAAGTTTTTTATTTTCCTATTTATACTAAAATCATTTAAAAATGGATCAAAGTCTTTAAGCCAAAATATTTCTTGTTGAGTTTTTCGACTTTTCTCTATCATGTTTAATGCTTCTAGTGGGTTTTGCTTACATGATGAAAAAGAATCAGTTTGATTTTTATAGCCATCTATAAAATCCCACCTTGATATTAATGTTCTGAAAAAAAATTTATCGATTTTTGTTATAGCTTCCTCTAATCTTTCCTCTTCTTCGATAAAAATATAAATTAGGTAAATATTTGATTTGATAATTTCTGTTAATCTTTTTTCAATATGCATTGATTTTTACAACCTTTTGGATGAACTTACTCTATCTTCAAAGATAGAGTCTTATTTTTTAATGTGTAGTTAGTGCTTTTCTTTTCTTTTTTCTTCTACTAGTAATAACTCTTTGACCTGTTTTTGTTCTCATACGTATTAAAAATCCATTTTTACGTTTTCTCTTTAATTTGCTAACTGTTTTCATTGTCTATTTTTTTGTCAATTTTACTTTTTTAAATTATATATTGATTTGTGTTAATTTGTATATTATTATGTTTTATTTTCAATTTTATTATGTATAGTGATAATTTTTTATTTTATTTGTATTTAGTTGTTGTTATTAGTATTTTATTAGTTTTCTCTTTTTTTGTTTCTTTACAACTAAAGCTATTTAGCTTAAATTTTGTAAAATCTATAAGTCTTCTTTACTTTTTTAGGGAAAAACTTTCTTTTATTCAAAAAGATTATTTAGATTTTTATTCCTCTTATATAGTACGTTTTGATTATTTTAAGGCTATAGCTTTATCTGAATTGCTTTTAGAGAATCTTGATACTGTTGAGAGTAAAGTAATATTATGCAGTTCTCTTGGTTCTATTTATGATGAAATGTCTTTTGTTGCTATTGCTGAATATTATTATTTAGAAGCATTATCTTATAATTCTAATGATATTAATTTAATTTTAAATTTAGTTAAACTTTATAGTATTTTGGGACATAATAATAAATCTAAATTATTTTTAGAAAAGGCTTTAAAGATAGATTCTAATATTACTATTCCATCAAGTTTATCTTATTAATGTATTAATTATTTCACATCGGGATAGCAGGATTTGAACCTGCGACATCCTGCTCCCAAAGCAGGCGCGCTACCAAGCTGCGCTATATCCCGTTATATTTTTAAGAACCTTACAAAGTATTTTATATAATAATGTAATATTTGTCTAGTTATACGTTATTAAACTGGGTACCAAAACATTCCTTTTACTCCATCTGGATCTACTATAAAACCTATGTGTTTATAGAACTTAACAACTTCTGGGTCTGCAAATAAGGTTATAGTACTTATGTCGTCTTTTCTAAGCTCTTTAATAATTTCATTCATTAAAAGTTTGCCTAAACCATTACCTTGAAACTTTGGATGAACTACTACATCCCATATGGTTGCATTAAATGAACCATCAGATGTAACTCTTGCAAAACCAATTAGCCTTTTATTTTTTCCTTCATAGTAAAAAATAGATATAATTAAAAAGCTGTTATCTAATGCTAATTTAACTTTTTTTATTGGTCTACGTACCCATCCTACTGAATCACAAAGTTTCTCAAGTTCTTCTAAGTTAACTTTCTTACATATACTCAAATATATATTCTCTTCTTGACTGTTGTTCCTGATTTTCTTTATGATTAGCTCTTCTCTCTTTAGTTTTTCTTTTTTATTATATTTTCTTAAGTTTTTGTAGTTAAAAAAAAATTTCCAAAATGTCATCAGTTTGATTTATCTGTTGCTTAGTATTGTTGTTTTATTATGTTCAAAAAATGTTACTTTATGCACATATATAATTTTTATATATTATGATTTTATAGTATAGCCTATTTTTTATGAAAAGTAACTTTTTTGTTATCAATGATTTAGTTTTTATATGGAGGAAGAAATAGTGAAAAAAAAATTAGTTGTTGTACTTGTATCTATATCTCTTTTGTTTGACTTTAGTCCAGCTTATGCAGAAGTTGCTGGTTTAGTTCCTTGTAAAGAATCTAGTGCCTTTAGTAAAAGGTTAAAAAGCTCTGTAAAGAAACTAGAAAATAAACTATCTAAATATGATGACGGTACGCCTCCATCTTTAGCAATAAAAAATCAAATTAAGCAAACAAAAGCTAGATTTGAAAACTATAGTAAAGCTGGTATTCTATGTGGAAGTGAAGGACTGCCTCATTTAATAGCTGATGGTAGATGGAATCATGCAGGAGATTTTATGTTACCAGGAATACTTTTTTTGTATATTACTGGTTGGATAGGATGGGTTGGAAGAGGCTATTTACAAGCAGTGTCTAAGCTAAATAAGCCTACAGAAAATGAAATTATCATAGATGTCCCATTAGCATTAAAGTTTTCTTTATCTGGTTTTACTTGGCCCTTAGCAGCTTTACAAGAGTTTAATAGTGGTAAGTTATTAGCATCTGATGAAGATATTACAGTTTCGCCTCGCTAGTTTCTACTTAAAAATTTATTTATTAATCTAAGGAGTAATTATGGAAAATAATTTTATGAAATATTTATCTACAGTTCCAGTAATAGGTGCAATCTGGATTACTTTTACAGCTGGTTTTATTATTGAAATAAACCGTTTTTTTCCTGATATTTTATCTTTTTCGTTTTAATCTATTCTTTTTTTAATTTTTTAACTATATACAATTAGTGTTTTTTGTCAATATTTTGATGTGTATTTTGATAATATATTTTTTAAACTTTATATATTTAAAATTATATATCTATGAGTATAGTAACTAAAGTTATTACTGATGCAGATAATGAGTTGAGATATCCTAGTATTGGTGAATTAAGTATCTTGAAATCTTATTTTAGTAATGTAGATGAACGTCTTAATATTGTGTGTATTTTGAGAGATAATCAGCAATCTATTATTAAATTAGCAAGTAAAGCTATTTTTCAAATACATCCAGAATATATCGCACCTGGTGGAAATGCAGAAGGTGCACGAAAAAGATCATTATGTCTTAGAGATTACGGTTGGTACTTAAGATTAATTACTTATAGTGTTTTATCAGGAGAAAAAGAGTCAATAGAACAGTTAGGAATAATTGGTGTTAAAGAGATGTATAATTCTTTAGGTGTACCAATTTTAGGTATGATAGATGCTATAGATTGTTTGAAAAAAGCTTCATTAGAGTTTTTATCAGAGTCTGAATCTAGTATTGTTGTACCTTATTTCAATTTCATAATACAAGGAATGTCTAACTGATTTACATAACTATTGCTTGATGTTTCATGTAATGTTATAATACTTTTAAGCTCGAAATAATATATAAATAGCAAGTGAATTTTGTCAGGACTGAAAAGTAGCAGCAATTAGCTTATTCTATTTAGATATTGTTTCGGGTTTCTATTGTTTTATCTTATGTATAAAATTCTATTTAATATAGAATTACTAAAGAATGTTTATTGCGCATATTAATATCTAAGTCTATCATTTAATTCATATGAAGTCATATATGATTCAAGGAGCAAAAATAATTGCTACAGGCTCTGCCATTCCCTCTCTTAAAGTAAGTAACGAGCAAATGAGTTCATTTGTTGAAACATCCGATGAGTGGATTTTTACTCGCACAGGAATAAAAGAAAGAAGGCTATTAACAGAATCTGGTAAATCTATAACAGATTTAGCTGTAGAAGCCTCTATAAAAGCAATCAATAGTATTGCTATGGATCCTAAAAAAATAGATTTAATTATTCTTGCTACTTCAAGTCCTAATGACTTATTTGGAAGTGCTAGTAAGATTCAAAATGAAATAGGAGCTATTAATGCTGTAGCTTTTGATCTAACGGCAGCTTGTTCTGGTTTTGTTGTTGGTATTATTACTGCTTCACAGTTTATTTTTACTGGTACATATAAAAATGTATTAGTTATTGGTGCAGATGCTTTATCTAAGTGGGTTGATTGGTCTGATCGTAGCACTTGTATTTTATTTGGAGATGCTGCTGGTGCAGTGATTGTTCAATCATGTAATTCAGTTTCTAATTCTATATTAAATTTCCATTTAAGTACTGATGGAAATTACGCAGATTATCTTTCTATTGCTTATAAAGAAAATCTTGAGCCTCATCCTACTTTGAATTTGTGTCAAGGATCTTTTAAATATATTTCCATGAATGGTAAAGAGGTTTATAAGTTTGCTGTATCTCAAGTGCCTTTAAGTATACTAAAGTGTCTTAATGATATTAATCTTTCTGTGAAAGATGTAGATTGGCTTTTATTGCATCAGGCAAATGAACGTATTTTGACAGCAGTTGCAGAAAAACTCTCTATTAGTAGTCATAAGGTAATATCTAATCTAAGTAAGTATGGAAATACATCGGCAGCATCTATACCTTTAGCTCTTAACGAAGCAGTTCAATCCAATCAGGTATCTCGTAATGATATTGTTGTAATAGCTGGTTTTGGTGCTGGGCTAACATGGGGAACAGTTGTAATACGCTGGTGATATTCTTTATTATTATTAAGAATAAGTTATGTATTTAGAAAAATATAAGTATAATAATTTCATTTATTATTTAATTATAGTTTTTTACTTATCGTATTAAGGATATCTTTATGACTTCATCTTTATCAAGTTTTTTAAATAGTTTACTTCTAGGAAGTATAATTGTCGTTTTACCTATTAGCTTAGCTTTACTTTTTGTTAGTCAAAAAGATAAAACTTTACGTGATTAGTTTGTATTTTTTTTTATCAAAGATTGATTAAAGTAAATGAATAACAAAATTATCATATTTTGCTATTCATTTGTCTTTTTTATTTGGATTTACTAATTTATAACAAATTCTTTAATTATTTTATGTCTTTATCAAAATGGTTAGCGAAAAAAAGAAATTTACTTGTTGATGTTAATATAAAAACATCTAACTTAGTTTTAAGAAAAAATTTATGGATCAAATGTAGTAATTGTGGTTTCTTGATGTATCATAAAAATTTAGAGTTCAATTATAGAGTTTGTCCTAAGTGTTCTTATCATTTTCCTGCATCAAGTGATGATAGAATTAATTATCTTTTTGATAATTTTAGTTGGGTTTCTTTTGATAAAAATTTATCTTCAACTGATCCTTTAGGTTTTTCTGATCGTAAGCTTTACAGTCAAAGATTATTTGATACAAAAGCAAAAACAGGTTTATCAGATGCTGTACAAACTGGTACAGCCTTAATACATAATATTCAGGTTGCTTGTGGTATTATGGATTTTAGGTTTATGGGAGGAAGTATGGGATCTGTAGTTGGTGAAAAACTTACAAGATTAATTGAGTATGCTACTTCTTCTAAATTACCTTTAATTATTATATGTGCTTCTGGTGGTGCTAGAATGCAAGAAGGTATGCTAAGTTTAATGCAGATGGCTAAAGTATCTTCTGCTTTGTATAGACATGATAAAGCTAACTTACCATATTTTACAGTACTTACTTCTCCTACAACAGGCGGTGTGACAGCAAGTTTTGCTATGTTAGGTGATGTTATTATTGCTGAACCTGGTGCAGTTATTGCTTTTGCAGGTAGAAGGGTGATAGAGCAAACAATCAAAGAACAGTTACCAAATAATTTCCAAACTTCTGAATATCTATTTGAACATGGCTTTATTGATCTAATTATCTCAAGAACTCAACTACGTCATCAACTTCACAAATTACTTTTGTTTTATTTTAATTCTATTTGTTAATTTTAAAGGATATTCTTTGTTCTATATTGTAATATATATGTCATAGTAGTATTGAGAATTTTTTTATTTATCTATTACTTTATCAATTGAGTTGTGATTTGATGTAATATTTCTATATTAAATGGATCTCAAGTACCTTTATTTTTTTGTATTAAGTAAGTTAACTATGATTAAAAAAAACACTATTTATGTATTCTGTATAACTGTTACCTTATGGTTTAGTTTTTTTATTCCATCAGTTCTTTCAGTAGAGTTAGATGAAGCCACTAGAACAGTTACTTTGGATAGTTCGAAAAAAACAATTACTTTAACACCAGAGCAAGTTAAAAGAGGTAAGCGTTTATTTAATAATTCTTGTGCTCAGTGCCATAATGGAGGAATTACTAAAACTAACCCTAATATTGGTTTGGAGCTAGAATCCTTGAGTTTAGCTACTCCTGCAAGAGATAATATAGTTAATTTAGTTAACTATATGAATGATCCCAAAAGCTATGATGGTCAAAATTCTATAGCTGAATTACATCCCAGTATTAAAAGTGCAGACATCTTTCCTAAGATGAAAAATTTAACAGATGAAGATTTACTTTCTATAGCTGGTTATATTTTGCTCCAACCTACAGTAGCTCAAGAGAAATGGGGAGGAGGTAAAATTTATTATTAGTTTTCTTATTTAATCTAATAATATATGTAAAAAAAAGATATAATTTAATTGTATGAAAGTTTCATTGGAAACTGATTTACTTATTAAATTTAAAAAGGTTTGTAATAATGAGATTTTTATTTTCTGTATTTTTAAGCTTCTTTGTCTTGTTTTTTGCTGGTAATAATATTGTAGTTGCAGAAGAATTTTCTGTAGATTTAGATGCTGGTGAACAAATTTTTTCACAGAGATGTGTAAGTTGTCATGCTGGTGGTAATAATTTAGTTAATCCCATTAAAACTTTAAGTATAAAAGATTTAAACACTTATGGTAAGGATAGTGTTAAAGCTATTATTACTCAAGTGACTTATGGTGCTCAAGGAATGCCAGTTTTTCGTGAAATTTTAGATGAAGAAGATATAGTGAATGTTGCTAATTATGTGCTGAATCAAGCTCAAAATAGTAGTTGGTAATTTATTAATTTATGTACGAGTTAAATTTGGTATAACCATTTTTACTCGTTCTTTCTATTTAATATTTCTTTATTAAAAATAATATTTTGAAAGTTTTATGTCATATGGTTTATATAAAGCAGTATTATCTTTAGAAGATAATACCGTATATCGAGGTTGGTCTTTCTTTGATTTATCTAGTTATGAAGGTGAAATAGTATTTAATACCGGTATGACTGGTTATCAAGAAATTATTTCTGATCCTAGTTATTCTGGTCAAATGGTTGTATTTACATATCCTGAAATAGGAAATACTGGTTTGAATAAAGATGATATAGAATCAAATTTTATTCATGTTAAAGCTTTAATTGCTAAAAATATATCTACTGTATCGGGCAATTGGAGGTCTACGATGTCTTTAGTTGAATATATAGTAAAAAAAAAGATACCTCACATTTTTGGTTTAGACACTCGTTCATTAACTAAACATTTAAGGGTTTCCGGCGTTATGAATTCTTTACTTTGTAGTTCTAATCTTTTTAATAAATTACATACTTTTAATATTTCTAATTTAAATTATTTGGATTTAATTCGTAAAGTAACTGTACGAAATAATTATCAATATCAAAATTTACTGAGATTAACTAAGTCTATATATTTTAATCCTGGTTTTTCTGAAGTTTACAAATATAAAATAGTTGTCTTGGATTTTGGTTTAAAGTTTAATATCTTAAGGGATTTGTGTTTACTTGGTTGTGAAGTTTATGTAATGCCAGCAACATGTAACTATCGTTCTATTTTAAATTATAAGCCTGATGGTATTGTATTATCTAATGGACCAGGCAACCCTTCACTCGCTAATTATGCTGTTAATATAGTACAAAAACTAGTGAGTTGTAGTAATGTACCTATTTTTGGTATTTGTATGGGACATCAAGTATTAAATCTTGCATTTGGTGCGAAAACTTCTAAGTTGAAGTTTGGACATAGAGGTTTAAATCACCCATCTGGTTATCAAAGTTACTCAGAAATTACTAGTCAAAATCACGGTTTTGTAGTTGAAGATAATAGTAATTCAAATATAAGTATACTTAATGCTTTAATGTCTAGATATTTTAATCTTAATGATTTAACGATTGCTGCTACGTTTCATCAATCAGCTCCTTTTTTTTCAGTACAGTATCATCCTGAAGCAAGTCCTGGACCACATGATTCTAAGTATCTATTTGAAGTTTTAATGAAATTAATTGATTTAACGAAAAAAAGTTTTTAAAATAATTTCGATAGTAAAAAAGTATTTGTTCTATTTTACCAGTCTATATTATTAAAAAGATGAAAAAGTGTTTGTGTTCCTCTCAGTTGATTAAATAATGGTAAATGGCCTTCTGGAGCATCTGTCGTCCAAGTAAATTCTTGTGGGTACCTTTTCATTATTCCATTTTCAATTTTGAGCCACTTGATTTTTTCCCATAATTTATCCCATTTTTTGTTATACTTGATCCATATTTCTTTTTGTACTGAAAAGCCAAATTTGCCATTGGAGTAAATTTTCCATAATAAGTCAATTTGAAATAGTTCAGTTTTAGGTATAAATTGAATATCAGTAAAGTATAGCCAGTTTTTTGAATTTTTTGTTGTAATTTCAACTATTTTACATAAATACATTTGTGTTAATTTATCTGCTTCTTGAAAGTTTTTGTTAATTAGACAGTTTTGTAAAGGCTGATAATCGACTTCCGTTGATTTTTTTAGTTTTATAATTCCATTTGGTAAATCAATGAGTAGTTTTTGTATAAGCTTATCATTATTGCTTTCTAATATTTTTTGGTAGATAAAACCATCTAATATACTATAAAAATTTGTTATTTCTTTATTTCTTTTAATTATCGTAGATAAGATTATTTCTTGACCTTTTTCATCTTTGAGTATATTATCAAGCTTTTTTTCTACATTGCTAGATATTGTTTGACTATTGTTAGAAAAGATTGCTTTTACTTGCTTTTCTATGTACTCTTTTTCATTTTGTATTTTTTTCATAAATAATCTAAAAAATTATTATTATCAATTAAGTTTATACTATATATAATTATATATTTTTTTATTTACTATATTCATTTACTTAAATAAAAAACTAGTATCTTTATTATGATCAAAAAAAGGCTGTTAAATAAGCTTAGTAAAGAATATAAGAGGTACTTACTCATTTGTATAATTAATTTTTCTATTTTAGGGATAACTAGATCTTTTAGTTCTAGCCAAAATATAAATATTGATTTTAATTGATTAAGTTTTCTAATTTCTGTTATTTTTGATACATGTATATACTTTGTTGTAATACCTGTTGAGCTTAATATCCAAATTTGTTGACGTTCGTCGTAAAAACATTTGACTTCATAAACATATGAATGTAAAAAATTTTGCCATTTTAAATTATTCAGAAACAAAACTACTGACCTATTTGAAGAATATAGTTTGTTGCATAAATTTTGACTTTTTAAAAAGTTGCTAATGTGTGCTGAGTTATCTAAAGTACAAATTATCCTTCTTACAATTTGATTACCTATTTGTATAATGAAGTTTTCTAATAAGGCTTTGACATGATTATAAGGTGTATAGATTGTTTGAAATACAAATGTTTTTTCATCGATGGGTGAAGATCCAAATATTAAATATATTAATAAGTACTTCATTAAATCATTGTATTGAGATCTTATTTTAATTTTATGTCTTAGCTCTTTATTTTTATATCTTAATGGTGATAAAAATTTTTGCGATATTCTTTCTATAAAAATATTTCTAATATTATGATTCATCTTATTAATTTCTTTTAAGCTTAAATTTAGCTCAATTAGGTCTAAGATTAATTTTTTAAAATCATCAATGATATAATTAAAAAGTCTGTTTCTATTTATGATATTTAAAACATCAAGATATAAATATTGTTTACTTTTGTTATATTGTTTTGAAGCAAACTTTTTTTCTGTTTCTATAAATAAGTCTACTATACTATTATTTAAATAAATACTTTGTTGTGTTGGCCAATATTTTACCATTGCTTATTTAAAATATATTTTTTCTTTACTATTCTTATATTCTAAAAAATTCTGTAGAAACTTCATGATCTTTTTGTTTTGTATTACAATTATTCATATATTTTATTTATTCTTGTTTTAATTATTTTTATGTATCATTATCACTTTGCAGTAGCTAGCCAAACTTTTTTTCTTGATCAAGAACCTATGGAGGAAATATTACGTGAAAGAACTAACTACTATATAAGTTCTAATAAAGAAATTGATTTTTGGTTTACATTGAATCCATGTTTTTATTATGATATAAATAAATCGCTAAACAAAAAATATACACATAAATCTCTTGCTGCTATAATTTCTTTAGATAAAGATTTCATACAGTGGTTAAAGTTAAGGGTTGCTTTTGTAGAAACAGGTAGTTTCGAATCTAATATAGTTTTTCTTCCTGAAAGTAGTTAATTGTTAATAAATAATTTAGTTTTTATGTTCTGTTACAAATAGTGTTAAAATTTCTCTACTAAATGTCTCAGCGGCTTTAGATTTGTACCTATTGGGGTGAATAATAATAGATAACATTCTTTTTATTGTAACGTTTTTTATTTTAGCCCAATGTATAATACCTAATTCTAGTTCTTTAGCAATTGCTGATACTGAAACGAATGCTGCTCCTAGACCTGATTGGACAGCATTTTTTATAGCTTCTACTGAATTTAATTCCATTTCAATTTTAAACCTACTGCTATCTATGTCATGTTGATATAGTGTTTTATCAATTACTTTTCTAATTGTTGATTGAGTATCAAGAGCTATAAACCTCAGTCTATATAAGTCTTCTTTTTGTATATTAGTAACTTTGGAAAAAGTATGAGATATTGGTAAAATAAGTGCTAATTCATCTTCTGCATATGAAGTAATTTGTAGTATATCTTTGAGTTCATTCGGTACCTCTCCTCCAATTACTGCTAAATCCACTTGACCATTTGCAACACTCCAAGATATTAATCTAGTGGAGTGTACTTGTAGTTGTACATTTACTTGTGGATATCTTTGTCGAAAAAGTCCTATTAGTTTTGGCATTAAGTAAGTACCAGTCGTTTGACTAGCACCTATTACTAGTGATCCTCCTTGTAAGTTTTGTATATCTTCTAATGCTCTACATGTTTCTTCACATAATGCTAGTATTCTTCCTCCGTATCTGAGTAACATATTTCCTGCTTCTGTTAAAGTTGCTTTTTTACTCGTTCTTTCAAATAAAGGTATGTTTAATTGTTTCTCTAGGTTTTGTATTTGTAAGCTTATAGCTGGTTGTGACACATATAAGCTATCAGCTGCTTTTTTAAAACTACCTTCTTTAATAATTGCTTTTAAGATTCTTAATTGATCTAATGTAAATGGTAAATCTCTCATTTAGTAGTTTATAAATATTGTTTCTTCATTTTTTATTTATACTACAATATTTATTTTTTTAATATATTAATTATGATTTTAGTATAGTATTTATAATATATATAGATGTGATTTTTATATTAAATTAATTTATTAAAAGTTTAAGGAATAATATTATGGATATTAGATTATTAATTGTATTTACACCTTTATTGGCAGCAGGTTCTTGGGCTATTTATAATATTGGTAGAGTTGCTATTCAGCAATTTCGTAGTATGTAGTATAATATATGTATAAATTCTTTTTTATAAAGTTAGGAAGTTCTTAGTGACACTTCTTGCTTTTTAAATTTATTATATTATTATTTTATATTTATACCATGGCTGTTCCTAAAAAAAGAACTTCTAAATCTAAGTCTAAAGCACGAAAATCTGTATGGATGAATAAAGCTGTAAGCTCTGGTCATAAATCTCTTTCTTTAGCTAAGTCGTTAATTACTGGTAAGTCTACTAGTTTTATATACAATAAATCCTTACAAGATTATAGTATTTAATTCTACGATTTTATCGAATTTATTTTTTATAAGAAAATATATTTAATTTTCATGATTTTGCGTTACTTAGATTTTTACTCTTATATTTTTAGAAAAAAAAGTACAAGTTTTTTGTTTAAACTACCATCTGTTAAAGATACCTGGTTATTTAATTGTACTGAAGGCTCACAATGTAATTTTTTAAATCAAAATCTTAAGATTAATAATTTATCAAAAATTATTATACCTAATTTACATATTCTTAATATATCCGGTTTATTCGGATTGTTATCAACATTAAATCTTACAGGTAGAGTGAAATCCTTACATATATATGCACCTTTGGGATTGAGGTATTATTTAGATTTAGGTAAAAAGTATTCTAGAACTAATTTTAGTTATATGCTTTATGTGCATGTTCTAAAAACAGGTTTAATCATAAATCAATATGATTGTCGTATTTATGCTTTAAAGTTTTTTCATAACTACGAATTCTTTCTTGTGCAGTCTGAGAAATATGGTACTTTTTATTTAGATAAAGCTAAATCTAATAATTTAATACCTGGACCTACTTATGGTAAGTTAAAAAAGGGTTCTAGCTTTTTGTTAGCTGATGGATTTATACTTGATGGAAGTAGTTTAACATCTCCAAACAGATTAGGTTATTATACTTTTTGTATATATTTACCTTTTTATAGAAAAAAATTTCCTGACATTATAAAAAAGTATGACTTTACATTATTTTTTTAATTTTCTTATAATGTTTTAGGTATTTAACTAAATAATTATATACTTTCAAATAATATACATAATTACAATTTAATTTATGACTTATGCAGTAATTGATCTGGGCGGAAATCAAATTATTATTGAACCTGGGAAATTTTATGATATAAATTATGTTTCTGCTGAGCCAGGAGATATAATTAGGTTTAATAGAGTGCTTTTTCTTAATAAAGATAGTAATTATTCTCTTGGTAGTCCATGCTTAGATAATGTATCTGTAAAAGCTACTATATTAAGACATTTAAGTGATAATAAAATAACAGTTTTTAAAGTTAAGCCTAAGAAAAATAATCGTTTTAAAAAAGGTCATAGACAAAAATTAACAAGGGTTTTTATTGAAGATATTCTTTTTTAATATTTATATTATATAAAAAATAAATAATAATTATGGCACATAAAAAAGGCAGTGGTAGTACTAAAAATGGTCGTGATTCTAATTCTAAAAGATTAGGTATTAAAAAATATGGTGGTCAAATTGTTAAATCTGGTAATATAATCGTTCGTCAAAAAGGTAATAAATTTAAACTAGGATTTAATGTTGGTCAGGGAAAAGATTATACGATTTATTCTTTAGTAGATGGTGTTGTTAATTTCCAAATTTGTGGTTCTAAAAAACGTCGTATTAATGTAATAACAACTTAATTTTAAAAAATCGTAAAATATTTTATAACACAAAATAAATTCATATAAATGAATTTTTATTATTAATATTGATGGTAAAAAAAATTATAATTTCCTATTTTAATAATATTGCAGTTACATTACATGGAAGTAAAGTTCAACAAGTTATTTTAGTTAATAAAATTTATCAACTAAATGATATCTATGTTGGTAAAGTAAATAAGATCTTTTCTAGTATTAATGCTGCATTTATTAATTTAGGTCAAAATCGTCGAAGTGGTTTTATACATATGAGTGATGTTAAAACTTTGAAAAGATACTCTCAGTCTTTTCGTATAAGTGATGTACTTTCTGTGAATCAAATGATTCTAGTACAAGTTATAAAAGAACCAACATTTAATAAAGGTCCTAGACTAACAGCAAATATACATTTACATGGTAAATATATAGTACTAATGCCTTTTTGTAATTTAGTTTTTATTTCAAATTATATTTATGATTCTAATGAACGTTTACACTTATATTCTTTAGCAATTTTAATTAAGCCTAAGTTAATGGGTTTATTAATTAAAGCTTCTGCTAGTGGTGTATCTGAATCTCTCATCTTACATGATTTAAATTCATTGATCCAAGAGTGGTCTTTTGTACAAAAAAAATTTATATTAACTGATTTACCATCAATCTTATATAAAGATGAAGATTTAGTTAAAAAAGTTGTTAGAGATTTTTATGAAAAAAATATAAGTAAAATTATTGTTGACTCTAGGTTATTTTTAGATTTAATATATTATTATTTAAAAAAGTGGTCTTACGTTAGTCCTTGTATTAGCACAAAAGTATATTTATATAATAAACAATTATGTTTATTAGATAGATTTTACATTAAGCGTATTATTAAAAATGCTCTTAAGTCTAAAGTTAATCTTTGGCATGGAGGTTATCTTTTTATTCAAAGTTATGAAGCTTTAACCGTTATTGATGTAAATTCTGGTTCTTTTAATAAGTTAAATAGTTCTAAAGATACAGTTTTGAGAATTAACTTATACGCAGCTATAGAGATTGCTTATCAACTCCGTTTACGTAATATTAATGGTGTAGTAGTGATAGATTTTATTGATATGTCTTCTCAAAGAGATAAGATTAAATTACTTGAAAACTTTAATAAACTACTAAGCAGTGATGATTGTTGTCCTCAAATAATTCAGTTGTCAGATTTAGGTTTGTTAGAATTAACTCGTAGACGAAAAAATCAAAGTCTTCGTGAAGTATTTCAAATTTCTTCGATTAACTACTTAAAACGGATCAAGCAATTTAGTGAATTTGAATCTCAATCTAAGTTCTTTTTTAGTCTTTCTGGTTACTATTTTAATAATCAATCTTATGTAAATAGAAATATTAAATATTTGTTTTTCCATAGATATTTTAATAGTAGCAGATTACTGAAAAATAAATTTTCGAAGACTTCTTATTCTTGTTTAGGTAAATATTTCTATTTTTTTAATGAAACATACCCTTTACGTTTTTTTCATCCAAAAGCAAACTATATTGTTCCTTTGCACTTTTATACTCAATCTACTAAATATTAGAAGTTTAAGATCGTGTGAGTTTTGAATAAAGTATTTATTGTGGAATATTAACTAAGAAGATTAAGAAATAGAAAAAAGCTATAGTAATGTTTTAATTACTATAGCTTAAAATTATTTTCTTTTATTGTGATGAGTTACTTTGATTATCCGTTAATAGATGGTGCAACTAAAGCAAGAGGTAAAGATTCTTGAGATGCTAAGTCTAGAGGGAAGTTATGAGCATTACGTTCATGCATTACTTCCATACCTAAGTTAGCTCTGTTTAGAATATCAGCCCAAGTGTTGATTACACGACCTTGACTATCAACAACTGATTGGTTGAAGTTGAACCCATTCAGATTGAAAGCCATTGTACTTACAGACATTGCTGTAAACCAGATACCTAGTACTGGCCATAGTCCTAAGAAGAAATGTAATGCACGAGAGTTATTGAAACTTGCATATTGGAAAATTAAACGACCGAAGTAGCCATGAGCTGCAACAATGTTATAAGTTTCTTCTTCTTGACCAAACTTGTATCCATTATTTGCTGATTCGTTCTCTGTAGTTTCACGAATTAAACTTGAAGTTACAAGTGATCCGTGCATAGCACTAAATAGAGATCCTCCAAATACACCTGCAACACCTAGTTGGTGAAAAGGATGCATTAGAATATTATGCTCAGCTTGGAATACAAGCATGAAATTAAATGTACCAGAGATACCAAGAGGCATACCATCAGAGAAGCTTCCTTGACCAATTGGATAAACAAGGAAAACAGCTGCTGCTGCAGCTACAGGTGCTGTAAAAGCAACTGAAATCCAAGGACGCATACCTAAACGGTAGCTTAATTCCCATTCACGACCGATGTAGCATAATACACCTAGTAAGAAGTGAAGTACAATTAATTGATATGGACCACCATTGTATAACCACTCATCTAGAGAAGCAGCTTCCCAGATTGGGTAAAAGTGAATACCAATTGCCGCAGAGCTTGGAATTACAGCACCAGATATAATGTTGTTACCATATAGTAAAGAACCAGCTACTGGTTCACGAATACCATCAATATCTACAGGAGGTGCAGCAACGAATGCAATGATGAATACAGATGTAGCAGTTAATAATGTTGGAATCATTACAACACCGAACCAACCGATGTATAAACGGTTTTCAGTGCTAGTAATCCAAGTACAAAAACGTTCCCACAGGCTTGCGCTTTCGCGTCTTTCTAAAGCAGCAGTCATATTTATTTATCTTATTAATTAGGTTTTATTTAGATACTTCCCAAGTTTTGTCAACCTGTTGCTTACATTATTACAAGATTGATTATAACATGTAAAGTATTTGCAAAAAAAAACTTTTAGTTCACTAAGTTAACGATTCTATGAAGAAATGCTTATTATTGAATTTTTTATTATTTTTTCAATATAATAACTATATTGTTATCTACTATTTTATTATTATAGACTATCTATGTCACATTTTAGCAAAATTAAGACAAGTATAACTGATTTAGGTGTACTGAAAAAAACTATTACAGATTTGGGTTTTCATTATAAAACTTCTTTAAGTAATCCAAATGAGGTATCTAGTGAGCTTATTGATCATAAAGACACTTTATTCATTTATGATATTGGTTTGAATAAAAATGATTTACCTGCATGCAGCTTTGAGTGGCAATCTGGTCAATATTTGATTATAGTCGATTTTCTTTTGTGGAATTTAGAAATAGATTTTAATTATTTTATGGACCGCTTATTGCAGCAATATGCTTATAATACTGTAATAGATCAAGGTAGTTTTCAGGGCTTTCATAGGGTTGAGGAAAATATTTTAAGTAATGGTTCTATTAGTTTAACTTTGCAAAGGTTTTAATTATTTTATGCGGACGGAGAGACTTGAACTCTCACGAGATAATCTCACTAGAACCTAAATCTAGCGTGTCTGCCAATTTCACCACGTCCGCATTATCTTATTTTCTCAAAGCAAACATAACATTTTTAAGTTAAAAAAACAATGTTTTAGAACTATTTTTTATTGTATTTTTTCTTTATTAATGTTATATTATACGAGTAATGTTTCCTCAGTAGCTCAGTGGTAGAGCGATCGGCTGTTAACCGATTGGTCGTAGGTTCAAATCCTTCCTGGGGAGTTTTATTAACTTCTGGGACATTTCAGTACTATTAAATTATTAAAACAAATCAAAAGTGTTCTCTTATATAAATAATTTTTTTGATAATTATTATACTGCACTTTATTATTGTCAGTATTATTTATCTAAATTAATATTATCTTCTAATAATTCTAGTAATTTTTTGTTAATTTTAGTATTTTTTATTTTTGGTTTTATAACTGTTCTTACACCATGTTTTATTTCTATGATTCCATTAGCAATATCTTATGTTTCAGTTCAAGGAAATTCTTTAATAAATATTGTAATTTTTAGTTTAGGCTTATCTACAAGTTCTTTTATTTTTATATTATTAACTAATATAATTGGCTTATATACTATCATAAGTAAATTTGCTTTGTTTTCTAATCTTTTTCTTATTATATTGTCTTTAGATTTAATGAATATTGTAAATCTTTCAGCTATTTATGCTTTCTTGCAATTACCTCAACTAACTTCATTTAATCAAAATATTTTGTTTAGTAATTATCTTATTGGTTTAATTATGGGTTTTAGTTCTTTACCCTGTAACACATCTATTTTTTTAATTGTATCTTTTATATTTAATAGTATTAACAATACTTATATGTTATTTATGTATTTTGGAATATATATTTTAGGTTCTATGGCTCCATTACTAACAATTTTCGGTTTTAAGTTATATTCTAATAGCTTAAATTTGTTATCAAATTTTTGGACTTTAGTTTCTTCTCTTGCAGGTTCATTTTTATTTATTTTTTCTTTATTTTCTCTAATGGATTCTATTTTACCTTAATACTTATTGCGTTTTATGTTTTTATTGATATAATGTTTCATCTTAATTTATTTGTTAATCATATTATGAATAATGTTTATATAAAAAACTTTTATTGGAAGTTTTTTAAGAAATTAGCTAACCTCAATTTTTCTTTACTTGTTTTATTTGCTATTATTATTTGTTGTATTATTGGTTCTATTTTAGAGCAAGAACAAGATAATTTATATTATCTTTCTAACTATGAACAATACTTTTCTTTTATTATTTTTTTCGGTTTAGATCATCTTTTTCGAACTTGGTGGTTTATCTCTTGTATAATTATTTTAGTTATGAGCTTAATCTCTTGTAGTTTTACAACCCAGCTTCCTAGTTTAAAAAATGCTAGACGTTGGAAGTTTATTTATAATAAGAACAAAGCTATTTCTAGTAATTATTCCATTGATAATAGCTTAAAAGTAGATTATTCGTTTGTTAATATTCTTTATTCACTAATCTATTTAGATTTTTTTGTATTTTGTCGTAGTCGTTCAATATATGCATATAAGGGTTTATATGGTAGAATAGCACCAATTTTTGTTCATTTTAGTATTGTTGCAGTATTACTAGGGTCCGTTTATGGTTTTCTGTTTAGCTTTGTATTACAAGAAGTTGTTCCTGTTGGTGAAGTCTTTCACCTTAAAAATTTAGTCTATTCCGGTTTTTATAGTAGTTTACCATCAGATTTTTCATGCTATGTTGATGATTTTTATATTCAATACAATAACAATGGTTTTGTTAAACAATTTTTCTCAAAATTTTCAGTTTATTTAAGTAATAAAAAGGTTTCTGATGCTAAATTAATATATGTTAATAGTCCGTTTAGTATTAAAAATTTAACTTTTTATCAAACAAACTGGGAAGTAAATGGATTAAGAATGCGCATAGGAAATAATTATTATCTGCAAAAAAAACTTTTTAGAACAACTAGTAATGGAGCACCTGTTTGGATATCAAATTTTAATATAGTTGACAAACAAGAAATTTTTCTAGTATTAATGAATTTAGATAATAAGGTTTTAATATGTAATAATCTTGGTGTAATTATACGAGAAGTGTATCTTAAGGAGAAATTCTATATTAATTCTGTGCCCTGTGTTATTCAAAATACTATTTCTAGTACAGGTTTACAAATTAAATCTGATCCAGGAATACCTTTAGTTTATTTTGGTTTTTTTGTTATGATTATTACAACTTTTGTCAGTTATTTATCTTATTCTCAAATTTGGATTTACCTAAATTTAGATCTTTTAAATTTCGCTGGTTGTACTAATAGAGCAACTTTATTTTTTGAACAAGATGTTGCTTTAATACAAAATATTTATACTTCGTATAGAAATATTTTATTAGAAAAAGATAATAAAATAACTTATTTACTAAGATGATAAAAAGTTCTTTAATATTTTTTTACCTTCTTTAGTCCATAAGCTTTCAGGATGAAATTGAACTCCCCTGAGTTTTTTGTAGTGTTTATGCTGCAAAGCCATAATTCTTCCATCTTTAGTCCAAGCTGTTATTTTTAGATTATCTGGACAAGTTTCTTTATCTACTATTAAGCTATGATATCTAGTTGCTTTAAATACACTTGGTATATCTTTGAATATATCTTTTTGGTTATTTATTATTTCATCAGTTTTGCCATGAACAGGATTATCTAATTTTTTGATTGCTGCACCATATATCTGTCCTATTGCTTGATGACCTAAGCAAATTCCTAGAATAGGAATTTGTTTTGAATATTTTTTGATAACTTCCAATGATATGCCAGAATTTTCTGGTTTGCCCGGACCTGGTGAAATAATTATATGTGTTGGTCCAATTTTTTCTATTTGTTCTAGTATTTCTTTATCATTTCTTATGACTTTCAGTGAATGTCCCAACTCACCGGTGTATTGTACTAGATTTTGCGTAAAGCTATCGTAGTTATCTATTATAATAATCATTGCTAATTTATCTATTTCATTAATTTTGATATTCCACTATTTGGAGAACTTGATTGAGCTTTTACTTTTTTGATCATTGTGCCCGCTAAATAGCATTTTCTTCCAGATTCTATGCTTAATTTCATTGCCTCAGCCATTGCTTTTGGAGATTTAGATTTAGCTACAGCCGTATTTAGTAGAACAGCTGTTGCGCCTATTTCCATTGCATGATTTGCTTCACTAGTTTTTCCTATTCCTGCATCAATAATAACTGGTATCTTAGCATTCTCAATAATGATTTTTATATTACTTAAGTTTTGTAAGCCTTGTCCTGATCCAATAGGTGATCCTAGTGGCATTATTGCATGACATCCTATATCTTCTAATTGTTTTGCTAGAATCGGATCTGGATACATATATGGTAAGACAATAAAGTTTTTATTTACTAAGTATTCTGCTGCTTTAAGTGTTCCAATTGGATCTGGTAATAGATAATTGGAATCAGAAATGACTTCTAGTTTAATGAATTTGTTATGCGATTGTCCTATTCTTTTATTTATTTCATATCCTAGTGCGGCAATTCTTATTGCTTCTTCAGCAGTCTCACATCCCGCTGTATTTGGCAATAGCCATAATTTATTCCAATTTAACACATCTATTAAATTCCCTTTACCAATTTGTTGTAAATTTTGTATTCGACGAATAGCTACTGTAATTATTGATGATTTACTTGCTTCTATACTTTCTATCGTTTCTCTTATATTTTTATATTTTCCTGTACCTAACATTAATCTTGATTCAAATATTTTATTAGCAATTTTGAACTCATCTTGTTTATTATATGCAGTTTTATATTCTTTAACCATTAATAATTGTGTTTAAAATTTTGTTTATTCTTTAATTTTCATCCGATTTGATGTTAGACTATAATAGTTTTATTTATGAAATATAAATTTTATAATTTTTTATTCAGTTATTTGGCAATATCGGTAACATGTTTACTTATCTCTTATATTTTATCATTAGTTTAGCATGTATTGTGCTTTTTGGTTTGTGTTGCCATCAAGTTTATCTAGTTTTCTTAAAAAATTATACAGATAATTTTTATGGCATAACTTTTTTAGATAGGTTTGTATCTATATTTCCTTATGGCTTACCACTTATGGAAGGACTACAAAATTTTGGTCAGCAGGTTTTACCAGATTATCCTTTTAGTTTAATGAGTTTATATAAAAAAACTTTTATGCCTTTAGTAATTTTTTATGTTACTCATCCAGCTTTAGCTTTTATTACCTTTTTTGTTTTATATTATTTATTTGTAAGATCAAAAAGTCCTATACCAAATCGTCCTTTTGTTCGTTTTAATGTTTTGCAAGCAATTTTATTATTCTTAATTAATTCTTTATTGGGTTCTGCTTTTAGAGCACTTCCTATAGAATTTAGAGTTAGTTTGTATGGTTTAATACTATGTAATACTTTATTTTGGTTTGTATTATCTACAATTACTTATGCATCTGTAAAAGCGTTGCAGGGAAGATACGCTAACATACCAGTAATTTCTCAAGCTGTTAAAATACAAATTGACACGCCATAAATTTATATAAAGTCTGATATTTTATTAATAAGGAGAACAATGACATTTTTAAATAGTTATGAAACAATTTATGTTTTAAAGCCAGATGTAACTGAAAATTCTAACTTATCATTGGTTAATTATTATAAAACATTGTTAAAAGAAAAAGGTGCTACTAACATAGTTGTGCAACATCGAGGCAGACGCCATTTGAGTTATAATATTGCTCAATACTATGATGGCATATATGTTCAAATGAATTATAAAGCTAGTGGTAATTTAGTAATAACATTAGAGAAATCTATGCGTTTTAATGATAATATAATTAGGTATTTAACAATTAAACATAGTAATTTAGAAGCAATAGATGTTTATTAAATTAATTTAATATCCTATAATTTTTTTTATAATTATATTTAATATATTATTATGTGTAGTTGTGTAATAATATTTTTATTAATGTAATTTTTTTATTGTTGAGGTTTTATATATGATTACTGATAGTCAAATTTTTGTTGCTTTATTGTTTGCTTTAGTTTCTGCAATTTTAGCAATACGGTTAGGTACAGATTTATATTCTTAAAAGCGTTTTAATTGAATAATATCCAAATTTATAGATGCTACTTATAACTGCTTTTAAGTGTTTGCATCTTTTAAAATAGGATTATTTGTTGAATTAGTCTTAATTTAATATAATAAGATTGTTACTTAAATTTAATTGATACTATAGGATATTGTGAACAAAATCAAACATCAAATGCGTCCTGTTTTCCCCTTTACTGCTATTGTTGGTCAAGAAGAAATGAAGCTGGCTTTAATATTAAATGTTATCGATCCTAAAATAGGTGGTGTAATGATAATGGGTGATCGTGGTACAGGTAAGTCAACCACTATCAGAGCAATAGCTGATCTTTTACCTGAAATCGAAGTCGTTAGTGATGATTTTTTTAACTCTCATCCTTCTGATTATGATCTTATGTCCGATTTTGTAAAAACACAGTTAGAAAACAATGTAAATATCACTACTGATTTAATGAAAGTACCAATGGTTGATTTGCCTTTAGGGGCAACTGAAGATCGCTTATGTGGTACAATTGATATTGAAAAAGCTCTTAATGAAGGAATTAAAAGTTTTGATCCTGGTTTGTTAGCTAAAGCTAATCGAGGAATACTTTACGTTGATGAAGTAAATCTATTAGATGATCATTTAGTTGATATTTTATTAGACTCAGCTGCTTCTGGATGGAATACTGTTGAAAGAGAAGGTATTTCAATTAGACATCCGTCAAGGTTTGTCTTAGTTGGTTCAGGTAATCCAGAAGAAGGAGAATTAAGGCCTCAGTTGTTGGATAGATTTGGTATGCATGCAGAGATTAGAACAGTGCGAGATGCATCTTTACGCGTACAAATTGTAGAGCAAAGATCTAAATTTGATCAAGATCCTTATGACTGTCTTCAAGAATTTACTGAAAAACAAAATCAACTTAAAGAATCTATTATTGATGCTCAAAATAGATTAAATGATGTTATTATTGATTACGATCTTAAAGTTAAAATTTCTCAAATTTGTGGTATTTTAAATGTTGATGGCTTACGCGGGGACATCGTTACAAATCGAGCTGCAAGAGCATTTGCTGCCTATCAAAAAAAAGATAAAGTTGATATAGAAGATGTAAAGCATATAATTACTCTGTGTTTACGTCATCGTTTGCGTAAAGATCCTCTAGATACTATAGATTCAGGCATTAAAGTTAGTCAAGTTGTAAATGATGTTTTTAATATAGAATAATTATTTTTTATAGGCTTAGTAGGATTCGAACCTACATTAGAGACTTAGAAGGTCCCTGTCCTGATCCCTTAGACGATAAGCCCTTTCATATATTATGTATATCAATGGGCGGTACTGGACTTGAACCAGTGACCACCTGCTTGTAAGGCAGGCGCTCTACCACTGAGCTAACCGCCCTCTATTTACTTTTATCAATACGGCACTATCTTAACGTATTAGTATTAAAAAATCAATCTTTTGTAGCAGTTTTTATTTAAATTTTTTTATGGTTAAATTTTTTAGTAGATTTAGAGCAGTATTTAAAGTATGTTTTATCTTAGTAAAACCTGCTACATCTAAATATTTAAACTATGTAAATTTATTAAAGTATGTAAAATATGTCAGTTCAGACGTTTTACTTATTAATTTTATAACTTCTTTTTCCATCAGTGTTGTTTTAAGTTTACAAGTAGTAAAAGAGTTTTTGTATTTAAATGCTGTTCATTTAGTAAGTTCTATGTTAGCAATATCATTTATTAGAGAGTTATCCCCTATTCTAACTTCTATTATTGTTGTTGGTAAAATTGGTTCTTTATATACAGCAGAGTTAGCTACTATGGTTGTTACAGAACAAATTGATTCTTTATTTATATTAGGAATCGACCCAATTGGCTATTTAGTTCTTCCACGTGTTATAGCTTTACTATTAACACTTCCTGTCATGAATTTATTTTCTATTTTAACAAGTTTTATAAGTAGTGCATTTATTTGTTTTCTGCTATATGATATTCATCCCACATTTTTTTTTATTTATTTGTTTTATGATAATATTTACTATGATTTTTTTAAATCATTTTTGAAAACGATTATTTTTAGCTTAAGTATTTCTATTATTAGTTGTGTTTGGGGTATTACCACTTTAAGTAGTTCTCAAGGTGTTGGTTTTTCCACTACTTCATCTGTTGTTACTTCACTTTTATGTATTTTTATGTCAAATTTTATATTATCTTATTTTTTATTTGATAATCTATCTAGCTCATTCGCTTTTTTCTAGATAAACAGCAATATTTTTTATTTTTTCTTTAAGAAGAATATTTACTATGTAATAAAATAGATATTATATATATTACAATATTATCATATATATGATCTGACCATATATTTTATTTTCTTTCTTATTGATTTATTTTTAGTTTGGAGGTGTTATTTATGTCAGCAGGATCAACCGGAGAACGTCCTTTTTCTGATATTATTACGAGTATTCGTTATTGGGTTATACACAGTATAACGATTCCTGCTTTATTTGTAGCAGGTTGGTTATTTGTTAGTACAGGTTTAGCTTATGATGTTTTTGGTACACCTAGACCTAATGAGTATTTTACTCAAGATCGTCAACAAGTACCTTTAGTAAATGATCGTTTTAGTGCGAAGCAAGAACTTGAAGATTTAACAAAAGGTATTTAAATAGGAGAAATGTGTGACTAAAAAAAGTTCTAATCAACCGATCTCGTATCCAATTTTTACTTTTAGATGGTTAGCTATTCATGGCATAGCTATACCAACAGTATTTTTTTTAGGTGCTATCACATCTATGCAGTTTATTCAAAGATAGGAGGTATGTTTTTATGAGTGGTCCTAATCCTAACAAAGAGCCTGTTGAGTTGAATCGTACATCTTTATTTTGGGGTTTGCTTTTAATTTTTGTTCTAGCTGTTTTATTTTCTAGCTACTTTTTTAATTAATGTTTTTAGTTATTCCTATAATAACTTGTCATTTGAAGTAGTATATGAATTTAATATAAAGTTTTATTATTTAATTATTGGAGAATTAATTTACATGTCAAATACAGGTAGAGTACCTTTATGGTTAGTAGCTACTTTTGGTGGTATAGCTGTTATTGCTGTTCTAGGTATTTTTATTTATGGTTCTTATTCAGGTATAGGATCTTCTCTTTAAAATTTTCATTAAAATCAGTAAAAATTTATTTTTATTAATTGAATTTAAAGCATAAACCATTTATATAATGAAATTATATATAAAATGGTTTATTTTGATTATTATGAAATAGAATCTTGTTCTATGTATATAAATAACAATGCCATGCTTATTCCTGGAAATAGTATTCCTATAAGGGGAGTTAAGATGGAAGGTAAATATGATGATGTCATATAATTTTTTTATTTTTGATAATGATAATATGTATTTATTATATTTAATTTTAGTTTATTATTCTTGCTATCTTAACATTTTGTTGACAGTTTAGGGTTGATAAATCATCTTATTTACTTATACTCGTAGAGCTAGATTATTGTATGTTATATTTATAATTTTATGTTGGAAAAAATATGTGTAAATTTCGTGATGTACCAGCAAGTTTTGATGCTATGCTTAAATTTTCTGAGGCTTATGCTAAGAGAACAGGTACTTTTTTTTGTGTAGATACTGGTGTAACAGCTGTTGTGATAGAAGGTCTTGCTAAACATAAAGATCAATATGGAGCTCCTCTTTGTCCTTGTCGTCACTATGACGATAAGGACAAAGAGGTTTCAAATGCGTACTGGAATTGTCCCTGTGTACCAATGAGAGAAAGAAGAGAATGTCATTGTATGCTTTTTTTATCTCAAGATAGTGATTTTGCTGGTAGTAATCAGTTGCTTGATGTAAATACCTTATTGCAGTCAATTAGCTAAATGAGATTACCTATTTTGACTTTGTCTTTATTCTTTTATTACATTAAAAATTCCTGTTGTAAATATCGTTTTCTAATTAATTTTTATAAATTACTTTTATTTATTGAAAGTAATACTATTACAGCAGGGCCAACAAGGACAATTATGCCCAGTGAAACTAATTGTCCAATAACTTGCCAGTTAATCATAATTTAATTCCTTTCACATTATTTATTATTTATCTTTATTAAATTAAAGTAATTTTTTATATATTAATTATAGTATTTCTTTACAATTTTTTCTTTATTTAGTATAAATTTTAATAAAGATTATGGATTTTTAATTTCTACGTAAAGCCATGTGTTATTTAAAATATGTACAAAATTTTTATCTTCCAAAATTATTTTTTTTCTGTTTAAAGATCGATATATTTTAGTAATAATTTTGATAATCTTTTTACTATCAAACTTGACTTGAAAATTATGTAGGTAAAATAGTTGTAGTGTTTTTATTTGTAGGTTGAAATGATGTTTTGATATGTATTGATAATTTATGGCTATTCTTAAAGAATGTATACTCTTTAGATATAATTTTATAACATTTTGTTTTATGTACTCATTTTCGTAATAGTAGTTTTTTATTAATGATAATATATTGTACTTCATTCTACTGTCTAAAAAGTTATTGATGTACGGTATTAGTTCATATCTAATTCGATTTCTTTTAATTTTATATATGTAGTTTGTACTGTCAGACCATATAGGTAATTGAAGTTTTTTACATAACCAGTATATATTTTCCTTATCAATATTGAGTAGAGGTCTTAAGATGAAGATATTATTGTTTATTGAATTGTGAACGTTTAAGCTTGTTATGCCTTCTATACCTGATCCTCTGTAAATATTTTGAAAAAAAGTTTCTATTTTATCTGTCTTATTATGTCCTGTTATAATTAATTTATACTTATATTTTATTGCATGTTGCTTAAGTATATAATATCTTTGTTTTCTGCATGCATCTTCTGATATATTAGTTTGATAAATTTGATAAATAATAATATTTTTATTAGTTATTTTACTGTAATTCACCATATGTTCAATTTGTTTACTACTATTACTTTTCCATTGATGATCTATATGAATATAGGATATATTTAATTGCTTTCTATGTGTTTTATTTATCTCTTCTAAAATTTTGATCAGTAATATAGAGTCCTGTCCTCCAGAAAGAGATACTAATATTGATCTGATATTCTGATTTTGTAAAAAGTTTTGAATACATCTACTTAGTTTTTTTAATGTTTTATATGACATTTTTTATTAAAACTGGTTGTGATAATTTGTTTATTATGTTATTTATTTAGTAAGATGGGTTGCTAACTCAATGGTAGAGTACTCGGCTTTTAACCGATTAGTTCCGGGTTCGAGTCCCGGGCAACCCACTCCTTTCAAACAAATAATTTTTATTTTAATTAATTTCAGTATTTATGAACTATATTTCAAATATTTTATATCAAAATTCTAAAAAATCAGTTTGTTCATTTATACCATTTCTTACTGCTGGTTATCCAAGTGTTGATTTAACTGTAAAATCTTTATATGTCTTGGATCAAGAAGGAGCAGATTCAATTGAATTAGGTATACCATATTCTGATGCTTTAGCTGATGGTCCGTTGATTCAAGAAGCTTCTAAGGTAGCTATTAATAATGGTGTTAATGTAGATACGATTATAAAAATATTAGATCAGATATATTTAAAGATACATACTCCAATTATTATATTTACTTATTATAATCCTATATTAGTCAAAGGAGTAAATAACTTTATTGCTACAATTTCTAAATTGGGTGTAAAGGGTTTAGTTATACCAGATTTACCATTCGAAGAAGCTGATTATATTATATATGTATGTCATATATATAAAATAGAATTAATATTGTTTATATCACCTACTAGTTCAAGAAATAGAATTATTAATATAATAGATAAATCCCCTGGTTGTCTTTACCTTGTCAGTAGTACAGGTGTAACAGGTATTAGAGATTCTATGGATGAAAATATTAACTATGTATCTAATCAGATTGTTCAAAATAGTGATAAAATGGTCATGATTGGTTTTGGTATTTCAAACCCTGAACAGGTTAAAAATATTATTCAATCTCCACTTAATGTTAATGGTATTGTTGTTGGTAGTGCTTTTACGAAAATATTTACTAGCTATTGTAATGATACAACTATAAACCTAATAGATTCAGTTAGATCTTTTTGTCGAGAAATGAAATCTGCTACTTTTTAGTATTTGTGAATCTAACTACCTTTTACTTTTTGATCACTTATTTGATACCCCCAGGGGAATTCGAATCCCCGTTACCTCCGTGAAAGGGAGATGTCCTAGGCCTCTAGACGATGGGGGCACTTACTTAATTTTTCAGCTATATTCTTAGGTAATATAGACCATTTTAATTTAAATGTCAATCTTATATTTATATTATTAATCTAGATCTCATCACAAGATATATAACAGTTTGTCTTATATATGTAATCATATTGATAAATAAATTAAACGCTTCGTTTTTATATTCTATTAAGGGATCTTGTTGGCCGTAGCTTCTCCATCCAATATATTCTTTTAATAAACCCATTTTTTCAATATGCTCTTGCCATCCTTGATCGATTTGTTGTAGTAAGTAGTATTTTTCTAATTGTCTTATTAATCCTGGTCTTAATTGTTCTAAGTAAATTTCTTTAAGATCGTAACTAATTCTTAATTGTTCATTGAGGTAATGTCTTAATTCGAGTGAGCTCATCTCTGCTAAGTGTGTTGTATTAGCTTTTATATTTAACAATTTTATTACTTTTTTTAAAGTTTGTTCTTTTCTTTTATCTTTAAGATAAATATCTAACATTTCTTTTATTGTTTGTTCACCATACTCTATTACACAATCTCTAGTAAATACATGAGTCAGTATTTTTTTTCTTTCTTTATATATAGCCTTTCTTTGGTTGTTAATTACCTCATCATACTCAAAAAGTTGTTTTCTTATATCATAAAAGTAAGATTCTACTTTTTTTTGTGCTGCATCTAAACTTTTAGTTAGTATGATTGATTCTATCGGTGTATCATTTTCAATGTTTAAGCTTTGAACAATATTTTCTATTTTATTTCCTCCAAAAATTCTAAATAGGTTATCTTGTAGGCTTAGAAAAAATCGTGATGTTCCCTTATCTCCTTGTCGACCTGATCTACCTCTTAGTTGATTATCAATACGCCTTGATTCATGTCTTTCTGTTCCAATTACATATAATCCTCCTATTTGTGAAATATAATCTTTTTCACTTTTACATAATTTTTTATATTTCTCTTTTAAATTAGTATATGTTCTTTGTAAAGCTAAAAAATTTTCATCTTTTATAATATTATTTCTATCATTTTTTGTTTGTAATTTAATTTTCTTAATCATGGAATAAACTTCTTCATCATTTGAATTTGTTTTTATATTGTCACTATTTTTTATATATTGTTTTATCTCTTCTTCTACAATTTTTTCTGTACTGCCACCTAAAATTATATCTGTTCCTCTTCCTGCCATGTTTGTTGCAATTGTTATAGTATTTTTTCTTCCAGCCTCAAGTATAATCTTTGATTCTTGTGCTATATTTTCTGGTTTTGCATTTAATAAATTGTGAGGTATAGATAGTTCTTGTAGCATTTTTGATAAAAGTTCTGATTTACTAATACTAGTAGTTCCGATTAATGTTGGTCTACCTGTTTTGTACATATCTAAGCATTCGTGAGCAATAGATTTCCATTTAATATATTCGTTTTTATATACTAAGTCAGGCATATCTTTTCTAAGACATTTTTGGTTGGTTGGTATACTAACTACTTTCATTTTATATATATTATTGAATTCTTCTTCTTCTGTTTTAGCTGTACCGGTCATTCCTGATAGTTTTTTGTATAGTAAAAATAAATTTTGGTACGTAATTGATGCTAAAGTCTTGTTTTCAGCTTCAATTTTTATGTTTTCTTTTGCTTCTATAGCTTGATGAAGGCCATCACTCCATCTTCTTCCAGTCATAACTCTACCTGTAAATTCATCTACTATTGTAATTTGCTCATCTTTTATGATATAGTCTCTATTTTTTAAGAATAATTCTTTTGCTTTTAGTGAGTTGATAATATATTTTATCCAAGGATTTTGAATATCGTATAAATTATCTATTTTGAGTATTGCTTCACATCTACTGATACCTTGAGCTGTTAAAATAATACTTTTTGATTTTTCGTCAATGCTATAATCAATATTTTTTTGTAATATTTTTGAAACTTCTTCAGAGTTTTGATAAAAATTTGTCTGTACTTTTGTATTTCCTGAAATTATTAATGGTGTTCTTGCTTCATCTATTAATATAGAATCAACCTCATCTATTATCGCATAAAAAAATCCTTGTTGAATAATATCATCCTGATGTATTGCCATATTATCTTTAAGGTAATCAAAGCCTAACTCACTATTAGTTATATACGTAATATTATATTTGTATGCTTCTTTTCTTTCTTTACGAGTTGTTTTTTGTGTAATTAAACCAATTTCTATGTTTAAATAAGAAAAAATTCTTTTTGCTAAAGTTGCATCTCTTTCAGCTAAATAATCATTCACTGTGATAATATGTACTCCTTCATTTAGTAAGCTATTAAGATATGCAGGTAATAAAGCTACTAATGTTTTCCCTTCACCTGTTTTCATTTCTGCTATATTACCATCATTGAGTGTAATTCCACCTAATAGTTGTACATCAAAAAGCTCTAAATTAGTTGCACGAAAAATGGCTTCTTTTAGTGTTGCAAATGCTTCTATTAAAATTGTTTTATTTTTTATGCCAGAAGTTTTTATCATGTTTCTGATTTTTTTTGTTTGATTGGCTAATAATAAATCTGGGTAATCTTTAATGTTTTTATATGAGTTATTAATCTGTTTTATGGTATTTTTGTGTTTGTTGATAGTGCTATAGGAGAATAAATTAATCATTTTTACTTATAATAAATATTGTTTATATAATATCTGGTGAAAAAAACTCTTGTATTAGTACTTTATAATTATTTGAATTAATTATTGTATATTTGCGTCCCCATATAGGTTTTTTTAGTTTTAATATACTTTCAAAGTCTTTACAGTAACAGTAGTATATTTCGTGAAATTTTTTACTTATGTCTATTTGATTTTTAATAAAAGATAAACCAATTGGACTATTATTTTCTAAGTCTTTTATGATATTTTTATTGTTTAATATATTCCATAGTGATCTTGCAAATGTAATATTTGTGTATAAAGAACTTGTTAGCCATACGTACCTAAGTTTTTTTTTTACATAAATTTCTTTTCTTTCTAAGCTATTTACGTTTATGATAGAGCCAATTTTATATTGTATTAATTTAGTATGAGATCCATCATATAAGGCTGTAATTTTTATAGGTTTCTTAATTAACTTATTTATTCTTTTAGTTGATATGATACATATGGTTTTAATTTTAATGTTATATAAAATCATTATTTGGTCTCAGTTAGATTTCTTTTTTTTATTTTTAATAAGTGATTTGCCACTCATTTCTGACGGAATACTAATTTCTAATATATCTAGTATTGTTGGTGCAATATCAGCTAAACTACCCTTATTATTTAATATGTATTGTATGCCATTATGATTTTTTGCTATAACAAAAGGTACTAAGTTAGTACTATGAGATTTACACTTCTGTTCATTGGCATCTATCATATATTCAGCATTTCCATGATCTGCAGTAATAATTAAAGTGCCTTCCGTTTCTGTTAATTTATTTAATATTTTACCTACACAAATATCTATAATTTCAACAGCTTCTATTGTTGCTTGTAGATTTCCAGTATGACCTATCATATCTGGATTAGCATAATTAATAATTATTATTTGATATATATTTTTATCTAATGCATTAATAAGACTTTCAGTAATATAATATGATGACATTTCAGGTTGTAAGTCGTAGGTAGTTACTTTAGGGCTTGGTATTAATTCTCTATCTTCACCAGGAAATGGCTCTTCTCTACCTCCATTAAAAAAATAAGTTACGTGTGCATACTTTTCTGTTTCTGCTAATCTAAGTTGCTTAATATTATTTTTTGATATAACTTCTCCTAGAAAATTTTTATAATTTTGTGTTGAAAATATAACTGGAATTTTTAATGTAGGATCATATTCTGTGAAAGTAGCTAAGAATAAATTTTTTATTTTTTTGGTTTTAAAGCCTTTGAAGTTTGGTTTAGCTATTGCTTGTATGAGTTGTCTAATCCTATCTGGCCTAAAATTAAAAAAAAGGACCCCATCATTATCATTTATTATTGAATTGGTTATTTTAGTTGGCGGTAAAAATTCATCTGAGATACCTTGATTGTAGAAAGTTTGTATGATGTTATGATAATCATTTTTATAATTTTCATTTGTTTTTTCAGTTAGTATTTTATATGTTTTTTCTGTTCTTGACCATCTGCAATCTCTGTCCATGCTATAGTATCTGCCACTTATAGTAGCAATATTAAAATTTTTTTTATTTTTTATTTTTTCATTAACTATGTCTAAAAATTGTATAGCAATCTCTGGCTCAGTATCTCTTCCATCTGTAATTAAGTGTAAATCTACATAAATGGTTGTATCATTTTGATTGATCATATCTATAAGCGCTAATAGATGATTAATGTGGGAATGTACTCCTCCATTAGAACATAATCCTATAATATGTAGCTTAGATGCTCTTTTATTAATTTCGTTATATATGCTTTTAAGTGTTTTGTTTTTAAAAAACACTTTAGTTTTTATTGATTTTTCTATTCTTGCTAAGTCTTGGTTTATAACTCTACCTGAACCTATTGTTATGTGTCCCACTTCAGAATTACCCATTTGATTTTTAGGAAGTCCAACATCTTCACCAGAAGCACTTAACAAAGCTAAATTATTTTCCTTGAATATTTTATCTATATTTGGAGTATTTCCTAGTTTTATGGCATTTCCCTTAGTGTTTTCTGAGTATCCCCAGCCATCCAAGATTGTTAGTATAATGGGATAAATTTTTTGTTTGCACATATAAAATTATTTATTTTACGTTCAATTAATTAATCTAAATTTTATTAGAATCGATAATTTTTAATATTTTTTCATCATGTTGCTAGACAAAAAGTTTACTGAATTAAAAATAATTAAAAATATTTTTTTAATTATTTCTATTATAAATTTTGAAAATGTACGTATCTTTTTGGATTGTGAATATTTACATTTTTAAAATTCGTTTTTTTACTCTAAGTATAATTGATAATTAACTTAATACGTTGATAGCATAGTCTAAGTAAGTATTTGCTTCGTTAGCAGCTTGTCCTGATAAACCATGAGTATTTTTAATATATTCTATTGCTTCTATATACCAACTAGGAGATAATTCAAAACTGCGGTTAATTTCTTCTAGTCCAGCAACTAAATATTCATCCATTGGTCCTGTAGCACCTACCACAAGGCAATAAGTTGTCATTCTTAAATAGTATCCTATATCTCTTGCACATTTTGCCTTTCCAATTGCACTAGATGCATAAGTTGGACCTGGCATTTGAGTTACATAGGGAAATTTAATATATACAGCCTGTGCAGCTCCTGTTATTAGTCTTTGTGCATTAGATGTTAAAGCTTTTGCTGCTTCTAAACTATTCGACGCTCTTTGATAACGCCCATTTATTGATTGTAATTCTGCATTACTTAAAAATCTTCCTTGACTATCTGCTGATGCTATAGCTTCTGTAATAGGTGTTTTCATAATGTTTTCTTCCTTAAATATTTTATTTTTTCTTCTTTAAGATATATGTTTATACTACTGCTGTAGCTGCTCTATCAAAGTATATGCTTAATTCTGAAATTAATGAGCTGCAATCACCATTAGTTACTCCACTTGCTTCATTAACTAAGCTGATAGAAGCTTCTTTCATTTTTTGTATTGCTACTGCTACAGATGATCCTGGTGTTCCTAGTGCTTGATAAGTTTCTCTTAAACCATTTAAGCATCTATCATCAAGTACACTTGAATCACCAGCAATCATTGCATAACTTACATATCTTAAAACTATTTCCATGTCTCTTAGACATGCTGCCATTCTTCTACTAGTATATGCATTACCGCCAGGTTGAATTAATTGAGGCTGTTCTGCAAATAATGATCTTGCAGAATTTGTAACAATTGCAGATGCATTTGAATTAATTTTATTTACAGTATCTAATCTTTTATTTCCTTCATTTATTATAGCTTCAAGTGCTTCAATTTGCGTATTACTTAAAAACTCACCTCTTGCATCAGCTTGAGCTACTACTTTTGCAAATGCGTCCAACATATTTTTTCTCCTACTTTATATATTCTTCAAAAGAATTTATTTATATTTTCTTGTTAACTTTATATTATAATACTTAAAAATTTTTTTTATTACAAAATATTAAAAATTTTTTTTTCTGCAAAATAAATTATTCTTCTAGTATTTCTGGTTCTGTTATTTCATCAACCATTTCTATAATAGCTTTTATAATTGGTTTATTAAGAGGGTCATCAATTATTTCAATGTCTTCATATTTCCTTCTTTTTGCTCTATTTGCAACCTGTATTGTAATTTTGTATCTATTATTTACAATTTCTAGTAATTCTTCTGTTTTATATGTAATACTTTTTAAATCAATTCTATTTTTATAGTTAGTGTTGTGCATTTAATTTAATTTAATTGTTAAAACTTTTTTACTTAATTTGTACGTTTTATAAAAATATATGCAATACTATAAAAATAACAGTTTTACATATTTACTTATATTATTTTTATTTATTTATAGTTAATTTTTTTATTAATTAATTATATCTATTTTGTTTCGTTATTGTATTTTTATTATTATTTTAAATTTATATATGCAAGTATCAAAAAAGTCTACTAATAATCTTGGTCGTTTTTTAGGTTTTCCACATTCAATAAATGAACGAGATGCATGTGGAGTTGGTTTTGTGGCTCAAATTAATCATAGTCCATCACGTAAAATAGTAGTTAATGCTTTAAAAGCTTTAGAGTGTATGGAGCATAGAGGTGGTTGTAGTTCTGATGGTAAGTCTGGTGATGGTTCTGGAATTACAACTCAGATCCCTTGGGATTTATTATTGTCGTCATTTGACTATTCATCGCAACTTTCTAAAAATAAGCTTGCAGTTGCAATGATATTTGTTTCACCTAAGTATATAAATGATATTAAGAAAGTTTTTGAATGGATCCTGGGTCAGTATAAGTTTTCAATTATTACATGGCGTATAGTACCTACTGACTCTAGGGTTTTAGGTATTAATTCTTTAAATACTGAACCATCTGTTTTACAGTGCTGTATAGACTGTAATGATTTTAATCAAGATAAATTAGACGGAATACTTTATATCATTCGTAAAAAAATAGAAAAAGTTTTAAGTAATTCAAGTCCTGAAATATATAAAGATTTTTATATTTGTTCTTTTTCTTCCCAAGTTATTACTTACAAGGGTATGGTACGTGCAGAAACTTTATCTCAGTATTATTTAGATTTGCAAGAAGAAAAGTATATTAGTAATTTTGCTTTATATCATCGACGTTTTAGTACTAATACAATGCCTAAGTGGTCATTAGCTCAACCGATGAGATGTATTGCACATAATGGTGAAATAAATACTTTGTTAGGTAATTTGAATTGGACTAAATCAAGAGAGCCCTTATTTAAGGAAGGTCTATGGCAGAATTATATTGAAGATTTAATTCCTATTACCAATTTATTTAACAGTGATTCTGCTAATCTAGATGCTGTTGTTGAACTTTTGATTAAATCAGGTAAAGATCCAGAAGAAGCTTTAATGATTTTAATTCCAGAAGCACATAATGATCAGCCTCTTTTATCAAGTTCTCCAGAAGTACGTGATTTTTATAATTTCTATAGTAATTTACAAGAACCTTGGGATGGACCTGCTCTAGTTGTCTTTAGTGATGGTAAAAAAGTTGGTGCTACGTTAGACAGAAATGGACTAAGACCAGCAAGATATTTGATTACTTCTGATGGCTTAATTAATCTTTCATCTGAAGCAGGTATTTTGAATAACGATTTTGGAAATATTCTTCATAAAGGTCGTTTAGGTCCTGGTCAAATGATTTCTGTAGATTTAATTAATAATCTAATCTTAGAGAATTTAGTTGTTAAAAAAGCAGTTGCTAATAAATTACCATATGGCTCTTGGTTAGTTAATCAAAGAAAATACATAGACTATCAACCTTATGAGTTAGATGATTTTTCAATTGATTTAAGTTCTATTTCTAGGTTTCATACAGCATATGGTTATTCTAACGAAGACGTTGAATTAGTAATAGAACACATGGCCAGTTCTGCTAAGGAACCTACTTTTTGTATGGGTGATGATATACCTTTAGCTGTTTTATCAAACAAGCCTCACTTAATTTATGATTATTTTAAGCAAAGATTTGCTCAAGTAACAAATCCTGCTATTGACCCATTGCGTGAAAGTTTGGTTATGTCTCTTGCTACTCATCTTGGGCCTAAAGGAAATTATTTAAATCCTAATGAAAATATGGCTAAATCAATAATTATTAATTCTCCTATTATTAATGAGAAAGAATTATTATTAATTTCTGAAGATATTTTTAATGTTTCTTATATAAATACTTTCTTCCAATTAAATTCTTCAATATCTAGTTTTGATGATCAAATAAAAATAATTTGTAAAAAATGTGTTGCAGAAATAGATAATGGTGTGAGTATAATTATTTTAACAGATCGTACAAAACTTTTAGATCAAGAATATATTTTTATTCCTCCTTTATTAATTGTAGGTGCTGTGCATCATTATTTAATTTTAAAAGGTTTAAGACATAAAGTTACATTAATTGTTGAAACTGGTCAATGTTGGAATACTCATCATTTTGCTTGTTTAGTAGGATATGGTGCTAGTGCTATATGTCCTTATCTTGCTTTTTTAACTGTACGTAATTGGTGGAAAAATTCAAAAACTCAGAAGTTAATGGCCAATGGTAAATTACCAAATATTACTATCTTAGACTCACAGAATAATTATCGTAAAGCTATAGAAAAAGGTTTGTTGAAAATTTTATCGAAAATTGGGATTTGTTTAGTTTCAAGTTATCATGGCGCACAAATTTTTGAAATACTTGGCTTAGGTAATGATATTGTAGATTTATCTTTTTTAAATACTACTTCTAGATTGGGTGGTATTAATAGTAAAGATTTGTTTCAGCAAACTTTATTTACTTATAAAATGGCATTTGTTACGGAATTGCCTAAAAAGCTAGTTAATTTAGGTTATGTACAATATAGACCTGGTGCAGAGTATCATGTTAATAATCCTGAAATGTCAAAAACTCTTCATAAAGCAGTTCGTAATGCAGATCCTTCTTTGTATGAAAAATATAAAAGTTTACTTCAAAATAGAGATCCTGCAAATTTAAGAGATCTTTTGTCTATATCTAGCGATAGGCAACCTATTAGTATTGAAAATGTCGATTCTATTGAAGATGTACTGAGTACTTTTTGTACTGGTGGTATGTCTTTGGGTGCTTTATCACGTGAAACACATGAAACTTTAGCAATAGCAATGAACCGTATAGGTGGGAAATCTAATTCGGGTGAAGGTGGCGAAGATCCTATTAGGTTTAAAGAAATTGCTGATGTTAATAGTAATGGTATTTCAAAGGTTTTTTCTCATATTAAAGGATTAAAAAATCATGATATTGCCAGTTCTGCTATTAAACAAATAGCTTCTGGCCGTTTTGGAGTTACACCTGAGTATTTAGTTAATGCTCAACAATTAGAAATTAAAATAGCGCAGGGGGCAAAACCTGGCGAGGGAGGACAGCTTCCTGGTAAAAAAGTTAGCCCTTATATTGCTACACTAAGAAATTGTAAGCCTGGAGTTACATTAATTTCACCACCACCTCATCATGATATTTATTCTATAGAAGATTTAGCTCAGTTAATATTTGATTTACATCAAATTAATCCTAATGCTAAAATATCTGTTAAGTTAGTTGCTTCTGTAGGAATAGGTACAATTGCTGCAGGTGTTGCTAAAGGTAATGCTGATGTAATACAAGTTTCAGGTCATGATGGCGGTACTGGTGCATCTCCTCTAAGTTCAATAAAACATGCTGGTATACCGTGGGAATTAGGTTTAACAGAAGTACATCAAACTTTAGTTGATAATGACCTTAGGAATAGAGTTCTTTTAAGAGTAGATGGTGGTTTAAGAACAGGTAGAGATATAATTATAGCAGCTATAATGGGTGCACAAGAATTCGGTTTTGGTACAATTGCTATGATTGCTACAGGATGTGTCATGGCTAGAATTTGTCATACTAATAACTGTCCAGTTGGTGTCGCAACACAAAGACAAGATTTAAGAAATCGATATCCTGGAATTCCTGGTGATTTGGTAAACTTTTTTACTTATATGGGGGAAGAAGTTAGACTTATTTTAGCTAGCTTGGGCTATAAAAGTTTAAAAGATATTACTGGTTTAATTAGTTTAATTAAGTTTAATAATTTACCAATCTCAAAAACTAGTAATTTAGATTTAGGTATTATATTGGATTATCAAGATTCTAATAAAATTTTGAATTTTGAGAGCTCTATACATAACAATGGTCATGTGCTAGATGATAACATTTTGAGTGATAATAATTGTCTTAATGCAATTAATTCTGAATTGAATTTTACTAAAAATATTGAAATATCTAATATTGATAGATCTGTAGGTGCAAGAATATCAGGTTTTATTGCTAAAAAATATAGTGAAAAACCTTTTCATGGTAGCCTACAAATTAATTTTACTGGCGCAGCTGGACAAAGTTTTGGCGCTTTTATTTCTAATGGTATGTATTTAAGTTTAGTTGGAGAGGCAAATGATTATGTTGGTAAAGGTATGAATGGAGGAGAAATCATTATTTCTCCCTCTCCAGAATATAAGAATCAATCATCTAATTTTGCAATAATTGGTAATACCTGTCTTTATGGTGCAACTGGAGGTTATTTATTTGTTAATGGTCAAGCTGGAGAAAGATTTGCTGTACGTAACTCGGCTGCCCAAGCAGTTATTGAAGGAGTGGGTGATCATGCTTGTGAATATATGACAGGTGGCCTTGTTGTTGTTTTAGGTTTAGCTGGTCGTAATATTGCGGCTGGTATGACTGGAGGTTTAGCTTATTTTCTTGATCAAGAAGATGATTTAAGTTCTAAAGTTAATTCTGAAATTGTAGAAGTTAAAAAAATTGTTACTAAAGAAGCAGAAGATCAATTATTTCATTTAATTGAATTGTATGAAATTAAAACTAAAAGTTTAAAAGCTAGAAAAATTTTGGACCAGTGGGATTATTATATTAATTATTTTTGTCAAATTGTTCCTCCTTCTGAAAAAGATAATCCTTTCACGAATATTAATCTTTCTGCTTATTCAAGTATTATTAAATAAATATTTAGTACTTTTGTAACATATCATAATTATTATTATATTTATATAAAATTTTGTAGTAAAATAGATTTTACTTACTTATTTTATAAGTAAATATTATAAAATTAAATATAGGAATAGTTAAAACCATATGGCTCATAGTGTAAAAGTTTATGATACTTGTATTGGCTGTACTCAATGTGTACGTGCATGTCCTTGTGATGTTCTTGAAATGGTTCCCTGGGATGGTTGTAAAGCCGGTCAAATTGCTTCTGCTCCAAGAACAGAAGACTGTATTGGCTGTAAAAGGTGTGAAACAGCTTGTCCTACAGATTTTCTTAGTGTAAGAGTTTATTTAGGTGCTGAAACTACACGTAGTATGGGCTTAACATATTAGCTCTTTAAAGCTTGATTTTTATCTAGATATAAGTAATATTATTTATATCTAGATAATAATTTTTTACAATATTTGTATTGATTTTTGCAATAAATATAATATACTTTTATGAAATTATTTAATAAATATTTACAAGAAGCATTTGAAGCCAAGTCTGTTTTAAAAGTTATTACGGGTATTGATAATATTAATATTCATCAAGTTACTAAGATGGCTAAAGCAGCAGAATTATCTAATGCAACTTATTTAGATGTGTCTTCTAATATTAAGTTAATTAAATTTTTAAAATCGTTTTCTAGTTTACCTATTTGTGTATCATCTATTGATCCGGTTGATATATACAATGCTTTATCGTCAGGTGTTGATATAATTGAAATCGGTAATTATGATTTTCTCTATAATCAGGGTATTTATTTAAGTAAAAAACAAATCATTGAATTAAGTAAAGAAATTCAGTGTTTGGCAAATAATATTGATATTTGTGTTACTGTTCCTTATTATTTAAGTATTTATGAACAGGTTAGTTTAGCACAAGATCTTAAAAATCTAGGTATTAATATTATTCAAACTGAAGGTATCTCTAAAGTCCACATTACGGATTATCCTTTTAACTTAATACAATCTGGTTCATCTTTTTCTAATTTGCATAATTCATTTATTCCTTCATTATTTTCTGCTTACATTATTTCTCAATATGTTAATGTACATATTATAGCTTCATCAGGCTGTAAAAATATTGTTGGACCAATTTCAAAGTTTTATGGTGTATCTGGTATTGGAATAGGCTCCGCTGTTCAAGAACAAGATAGTATTCTTAGGATGTCTAAATATATTGATGAAACTTCTAAGTTTTTATCTGGACCTAGTCTTGTAAATTCTTTTACTAATACAAATAATGATTTATATCAATTTTTTATTCTTAATCATAAAGAGTTACTCTATACTTAGTAAGTTCAATATGAATAATTTTGAGGTATATCTTATATGTTAAATTTTAATAGGTTTTATATTTTTCAAAATAAATATTCTAAAATATTTTTAAATATATTTATTTTCTTATTTTGTATAATACTTTTTATTTTTTCTTTTAATAATGTAAAAAAAAAAGGGTATTTTTTATTTATTGAGTTTAGTGATGCTTATGGTTTAAAAGAAGGAACATCTGTAAATTATAAAGGTGTTAAGGTTGGTTCCATTCAACGTATTAGTTTACATGTAAATAAAGTAGTTGTTCTACTGAAAATTCACTCTTTTAAAATTTTAATCCCTAGAGACGTAATTTTTGAGGCTAATCAAATAGGCTTATTTAATGATACAGTAGTTAGTATAAATACATCAACTTTTCTAACTTCTAATCTTTATCAAGGATTTATGTCATGTAGTAATAACTCTCAAGCATCAAGTTTTATAATTCCTAACTCTTATATTAAAGGTTATAAAGGTATTAATTATGATGATTTAATAAGATCAACAACAAGAATTTCTCAAAGATTTGATGATCCAAGATTTTTTAGTCTTCTCTATTTACTGTTAAAAAATAGTATTTATATCTCTGATGAAGTTTTGATGTTAATATATAACTCATCTATAATATCTAATATACTAATAGAGTTTATACCTTTAGTATTAACTAAGTATTTATTATGAAATAAATATAATTTTTCTTCATATAAATATATCAAATTTAACAAACAATAAATTATTTTTTATCAATTATGGTTTCGAGAAAAATATTGACTCTTAACTTTTTAAAGCCTATTTTAGAATTTGAATTTCAATTAAAACAGTTGCAAAAAATAGTGATATCATCAAATAAAATAAGTAATTTAAATCATATTACGGAAGAAATTAAAAGTCTTTATGTAGAAGCTAATCAAATTAAGTATTATTTATTTGCTTCTTTAAGTCCATCTCAAAGGTTATATTTAGTTAGGCAATCAGATAGACCAACAACTTTAGATTACATATCAAAGATTATGGATTATTGGGTTGAGTTACATGGGGATAGAGGAGGAACAGATGATTCTGCAATAGTAAGTGGCATCGCTTCTTTTAATTCTCAATCAGTTGTTTTTATTGGTCATCAAAGAGGAAGAGATACTAAAGAAAATGTTGTGAGAAATTTTGGTATGGCATCTCCAGGAGGCTATCGTAAAGCACTCAGAATAATGCAGCATGCTAATAAATTTAATTTTCCTATTTTAACATTTATTGATACACCTGGTGCTTGGGCAGGAATTAAAGCTGAAGAATTAGGTCAAGGAGAAGCTATAGCTGTAAATTTGCGAGAAATGTTTTCTTTTAGTGTTCCCATTATTTGTACAGTAATTGGTGAAGGAGGATCAGGAGGAGCTTTAGGTATAGGTGTTGGAGACTCAGTTCTCATGCTTGAATATGCAGTTTATACGGTTGCGACTCCAGAAGCTTGTGCAGCAATCTTGTGGAAAGATAGTAGCCAATCTCCTACAGCAGCTGAATCATTAAAAATTACATCATCAGATTTAAAATTACTTGGTATTGTTGATCATGTTATTAAAGAGCCAGTTGGAGGAGCACAAGCAGATCCAGATAAGGCCTGTAAATATTTAAAGGCTAAGCTTGATACAGAATTATCTAGATTGTTAATATTATCTAATTTAGAGAGGCGTAAAAAAAGGTATTATAAGTTCCGTAAAATAGGTAAGTTTTATGAATATTCTTTACCTAATAATTAATTTATTTTTTAGGCTTAATTATAAGCCTCTTAATTATTATAAGTATTGTATGCTTTTTAAACCTAGAATTGTTCCAGCACCAATTATATGACCTAAACTTGTTGTAGCAAGTAACTCTGGAAGTCCAAGTCCTTCTATTCCTAATGAAGATGGTCCTGAGCTTCTCATTTTAATTGCATATCTTCCAATTCCTATGCTCAATAAATTACAAATGATCATAACAGTTGTAATCTTTATAGACCAGATGTTGTTCATTGATAATACCCTTTATATTTAACTATCGATACTAATTATATATATATTATAATTCAAATAAATTATTTTTTTTCTTTATATAAGATATATTAAGTGATAAGCCAGCCATAACTATGTAAACCTTTACCTAGAAAATTAACTCCTAAATAACATATCCATATTATAATAAATCCTATTGAAGCAATCATTGCAGGTTTTTTACCTTCTAGTTTATTATTTATTCTAGAGTGTAAGTATATTGCAAATATGATCCAAGTGATTAATGCCCATGTCTCTTTAGGATCCCAGCTCCAGTATGTACCCCATGCATCATTAGCCCATACCGCTCCAGAAATAATTCCTATTGTTAGTAAAGGAAAGCCAAAGCCTATAATACGATAACTAAGATTATCTATTAATTGTATTAATTTGATTCTATTAAAATTATTGCTAATTTCATTCGTATTTTTAAGTTGATATCTAAATAAGATCTTTTGATTGTTTGAATTAGAGTTACCTTCTATTTGTATTGTATTGTTATTCGATATTATTAATAATAAGAAAGACAATAGTGAACCAGTAATAAGTGTACCGTAACTTAATATCATTACTGTTACATGCATCATTAACCAGTTAGATTTTAATGCTGGTACTAATGGAGAGGCTAATCTTAACTCATTTGGAAGAGACATCGTTGCGAATCCTATGATAAATAAGACAATTGGTATAGTGATTGGTCCTGTAAACTTATTTTTTGTTTTCTTTTCTATAAAAATTTGTAAAAAAGTTATAGACCAAGCTAAGAAAATAAGTGATTCATATAAATTGCTTAAAGGAAAGTATTTATTCTCAGCCCATCTTAATATTAAAGATGAAGCAATTGTTAAATTAATTAAAATTGTCAAAGTTTGAGATAAGAAAATAATAGTATTGTTAGAATTTATTGTTAAGTTCCACCAGTAGCTAATTAATGCTATTAGTAATAAGACAAATGATGTATTAATTAAATTATTTTCTATTGAAGATATGTTCATTATATGTTGCTATAGTTTCTGTTTTTCTAATTATTATTATTAGTATTATAATTTTTAATTAATAATATAATTTGTATCAAAAAAAATAGGGCCCTAGATTTTTTAAAATCTAAAGCTCTATTTTTTTGTAATTTTTTAACTCAATGAGTTAATTAAATAGTCTAAGGCTGAAGAGAATTCAACTCCTGCCTGTGCGCTCATATCTCTAGGTACACACAGTCTATCTCTTGTGAATACAAGTGATGCTACATATGCTGCACTAGGAAGGTTTAAAGCTCGATAAACTTCACGTGCTCCTGCAATACCCCACTCATCAAGAGGACCTGTTCCTCCAACTACTAAAGAGTAGTTGATTAGTCTCATGTAGTGGTCAATATCTCTGTAGCACTTGTTAATTTTTTCTTGATTTTCTCCTGCTTCTCCAGGATTTTTCAGGTATCCGTATTTGCTGAAACAAGCATCTCCAGCTTCTTTAACAACTGCTTCATGGTTTGAACCTAGTTTTTCTGCAGCTTCTAATCTTGCTGCAGCGCGTTGAATATTTCCTTGTACTGATTGTAAATCAGAAGTAGATGGGTATCTTCCTGCAGCATCTGCAGCACTAATTGTAGTAGTAATAACTGATTTCATTTTTATCTCCTCAGTTTAGTCTTAGAATATAATATGTTAATATTTTGATTAGCAAACTGCAGCAGCAACTCTATCACAATAGCTTGCAACTTCTGAAGCTAATGCTGAACAGTCACCTTCAATAACTTCTACCTTTCTTTGAGAAGCTGTGTTATTTACAAAAGCAACAGCAGCAGCTTTCATTATAGATACTGCTCTAACTGTAGAGTTAGTAGGTACACCTAATGCAATGTAAGTTTCTTTTAATCCATTTAGGCAACGATCTTCTAATACAGAAGCATCTCCAGCTAGTAAAGCGTATGACACATATCTTAAAATAATTTCTCCATCTCTTAAGCAAGCAGCCATACGACGATTTGTGTAACAGTTTCCACCTGGAGTGATTAAACCTGGGTTTTCACAAATCATGCCAGAAATTGCATCAGAAACAATACAACTAGAATTAGATACAATATAATTTACTGCATCAAGTCTTTTATTTCCGTCATTGATAAATGTTTTTAGTGCTTGTAAATCGCTTCCACTTACGTAAGCAGCTTTTGAATCTGAAGTTACTACAACTTTAGCAAATGCATCAAGCATTGAGCTCTCCTTAATTTATTATTGTTTTTATACTCTTTAAGAGAATATTGATGTTTCAGCTACTTTATTTTTTTTTAGCTGGTCTATTGGCATCGGAATATAATATAAAAGATGTATAAACTAAATATATAACAAATTAATATTAATTAATATTTTTTCAATTTATAGATTTTTTTATAAAGTATTTAATTAGGTTATCTTTAATCATCATTTCTTTTAGAATTGTAATTAAATATTTTTTAGTTATATTTCTATTAAAACCTTCAATTTTTTTTATATAAATAGCTATTTTAAATTTTTGTTCTAAACTTAATTCGTTCATAAGATGTTTGTTATATTAGCTACTAAAACTTCATGTAGAATTTTTATTTTTTTAGATAAATTTACTGTGTTAACGTAAATTTAAGTATAATATTGTTATAAAATTTGTTTTATAAATTTTCATGGTGAATTTAAATTTTCTATTTTTAATAATTACTATAATTTTTATGATTAAGTAATTGTATTTTAGATTTACTGGTCACTCATGTTAATTCAACATTAAGATGGAGATTGTTTTATGTCTATTTCTCTTTTACAATATTCTTTATCTACGCATAATCATAGAGTAAATAGTTTTGAAAATTTAGCTGGAGAAGAGCAGCCTAGGTTATATACAACAGAAAACTTACCTTCTTGTGTAGAAGTGGATGAAATAATTTGGGCTTCCTATCGTCAAATTTTTAGTGAACATCAAACATTATCATTTACTCGACAAATCTTTTTAGAATCTCAGTTAAGATTTAATCAAATTACAGTTAAAGATTTTATTAAAGGCTTAGTAATGTCTACTCAATTTAGATATTTAAATTATGACGTTAACAATAATTATCGTTTTGTTGAAATTTGTGTACAGCGTATTCTTGGGAGAGATGTTTATAACAATAGAGAAAAGTTAGCATGGTCTATTTTGATAGGTTCTCAGGGGTTAGAGTACTTTGTTGATATTTTGTTAAATTGTGATGAGTACTTAGAAAATTTTGGTGAAAATACTGTGCCTTACCAAAGAAGACGAATTATTTGTCAAAGAAGCAAAGGTGAGATACCATTTAATTTAAAAACTCCTCGTCTAAATTATAGTTTCTTGTCTAAGCAATTTATGCCTCGTTTATCTTGGTCTGGTCCCGTTCGTCGTTTTAGACCACAAGAGCAAAAGCCAAAAGCTGGTGATCCAGCTTTATTTTTAGGAATGTTAAATGATATTTCTTTCATTTAATATATTTTGCAATTAAATTAATAATATAAACTATTGTACATATTAACATTACAATAGTTTAACTTTTATATATTTCTTAACTACCTAATTTAAATGCATCAACAAATAATCCGTATATAATTCCTATTTTTATGTTATTGAGTAATTGTAGCAATGCAATTTGCTGAATTTTATATTTTTTGTAAATAATTTTATTAATAATTTCATTTAACGTAACAATTATTGCTCCACTCATTATATTCCAATCACCTGTTTGAGCTGGTATAGTAGATAAAATATTTGCAAAAAAAAAACCAAGCATAAAGCTCAATACACTTATATTTAAAAACATGAAATCATACTTCAGTTTTTTTCGTATAAATATTATTGTTTTGTGTAAATTATTCAAGTATATAGTATTTTTATTTGACTTTATTATATCTAACATTAAAACATATAATTTTTTATTTATATATTTTGTTCACTTAAGCTTAAGCTTATATAGTCGAATGAAATATTGAAAATTTCTTTATTGGTAATATGATTATTTTGACTTTTTACTTCACTAATCACAATTTCTTTTAGTATTTCTATTGTTCTTACTATGGGTCCAACAGGTACACCTAATGATGAGTATGTCTCCTTTAGACCATCAAGTAGTCTTTCATCTAATACATTATTATTACCAGCAATTAATGAATAACTAGCATAACGTAAGTAATAATCAATATCCCTCAAGCATAATGCATACCTTCTTGTAGTATAAGAATTACCTCCAGGTCTTAGAAGTTCTGGTTGTTCAAGATAAAGCCTTGTTGCTGCTTCTTTTACTATTTTGGATGAGTTACCTGCTATAATTTGAGTGATTGTTAATCTATCTATTGCTGTTTTAAAGTATTCTTTTATTTCTTCGATACCGTCTTTATCTAAGTATTTACCTGTAGTATCATATTTATTTAAAATATTGCTTATTGCGTCTTGCATTTTTGATTTCCTTGAAATCTTAAGTACATGTTACTCATGTATAATATAATTAAATTATAGTATCAAAAATTACTTTTTTCGTATTTTTATGGATAATAGTTACTTTATTATAAGCATCGTAAATAAAAAAAATATTCAAATTTATTATTATGAACATAAATATTTTATAAAAACAAACTATTATCCAGTATGTTTTTTTGTTCCTTTCTATAATTTTGAAAAAATTATATTATTAATTATTAAATATAATAAAATTCGTTATTGTTCAACAGAACATAAAATTTACTTAGGTAAAGAAATATTTAAAGCGCAAATTTCATTTAATTTAAACCAAAGATATATACAAATTTAGATAGCTATCGATTTTTTAAATTTTTTTAAAAATTTTAGAGTTATAATATTTCAATATATTTAGCTAATTTTTTAGGCATGTAACTCAGTGGATAGAGTACCAAATTCCGACTTTGGTTGTCGAAGGTTCAAATCCTTCCTTGCCTATGCTGATTTTTTATTATTTTTTTATTGTAATTTTATTATTAAATAACTATAATCTTTTCAGGGGACTGAAAGGATTTCTACATGTTTGTATGTTTTAAGTGTTTTTAATCTGCATTATGTATAAGATACAATAGTGTGATTTATTTGTATTAATTGCAAAACATAATATTATAGCTTTTTCAAAAAATTTAGTATACGTATAAATTTTGAAGATGATAAATTGTAAAGTTAATACACAATTTATATTTTTTAAGTTCTGCTCTAATCATCAATATAGCAGTATAATTTACTGGTTTTTATTAAAGTGATTTTTAGTTAAGTAAATAGTTCATAAAATCTAGAATGTACACAAATTAACCCTAATTACTTAATTTTTTTACGAACATGGACGTGGGTTCAAATCCCACCAGTTCCATTATTTATGTTAAAGTCTACAGAATTATAGTTTAAGTTGCCTAATTCCTATTTTAATCTTTGGTATTATTATATACTTTATGTATAGTGTTTATAATTATTATCTATATTTAACTTTAATGATTTTATCTAATTTCACTTTATTTTTTATATCTCAAAAAAATCAGTGTATGAGTTTTTTGCTACCACAAAAAAGTTATTTTAAAAACTCTGATATTTCTATAAAAAAGCGTAGTATAAATAACAATCTAATCTTATTTACTTCAAATAATAAATATGTTCAAAAAGATCTAAGTTTATTTGATAATAGTATTCCTTTTCAAAAAGTAGTCTATCCCAATATTTGGCAAAGATTGGTTAATACATATTTGCAAGAAACTGTTTTCTTATCTTCTTCAAATAAACTAACTAGTAATTATATAAGTAAGTTGAAAACAATGGGTTTATCTATATATGATAGTAATCAAAACAGGAACTTTTTGTACAAGTTTAGTCGAAACTTAATTAACGGTAGTATTGATGTTCGATCAATAAACTATGATAATTCTAATTTTCATAGTAATACTCATTTAAAGTATGTATGGCTAAAACGGATGAACTTCAATTGTATAAAATTTGTGAGTTTAAAACAGCTCCTAAATTCTATATTTAATAAATATAGTTCTTTTTCATTTAATAGTTCATTACCACTATTCATCATAATTAATAACAATAATGAAATTGTTATGTCTGAATCTACAAATTGTATACACAATGTTAAACATTTAAGTAATACTTATGATAACTTATTTAGTAAATTTTTAACTAATGCGTCTAATGATCAAAGTCAATATACATGTTTATTATTTGTAAACTACCATGATGCTATGGAATATAAAAATTATATTAGTTATAAAAATGTTAATTCTACCCGTTCTCTCAAAATGGAAGTAGTTCCTTCTAGTATGTATTTATATAATAAGTTGAAATTTTTTTATTCTAATAAAATAGATTTCAGGCTTATACCAGATTTGGAAGAAGTAAGTAATTTAGTTTATAGATACAGTAAGTATAAGAATGTTTTATTTAATTCTAATCAAAAATACGGTTATAATTTTTTTCAAGGACAGCCTTTATATCAAATTAATTTAAATAAAATTCAGCATAAGTTTAACCCTAAAATTAAGAATCTTGAGCTAATTAAAAGTAATAACCAATACACTAATAACAATACTTTTTTTCTTAATTATGTTACTGCTATTAATACTTGGAAGAGAATTTTGAAAGAAAGTTCTAATGCTAATTTACCTCAAAGTCCATACGTTGTGGTATCAAACTTAGAGTCTTTTATTAATGATAAGCAATCTAAAAAATCATTTCATAATATTATTTTTTTACCTTCAGTAGAAAACTATATGTTTATTAAAAAATATTTAACGCAAAGTCTGCAGGGTGAGTTTAAATTGCGTAATTGGTTATATCATAAAGGTTTTTATGTAAAGACTTTATGTCATAGAGTACTTTGGTCTTTAACAAGTCGGCAACCAAATAACTGGTAGCCTTCTAGAAAATAAATTATGCAAATAAAATAATATATATTTTTTTCTTTTTATAAATATTTATTATGGGGTATTATTTTCTTGAATAGTACTCAACGACCAATAATTCATTTAGTTGTATTCCTACCCAGTCTCTTTCAATTATACTATTAACTTTTGCTACTAAAGTCTCTTTATTTATTTCTAGATGATTAGGTAAATTAGCTAAACCTGGATTTTCCAGATGTTTTTTCACTACTAATTTAGATGATTTTTTATCTTTTATTTGTATTCTATCACCTGGTTTACATTGATAGCTGCAAATGGATACAGCATTATTATTCACTAATACATGTTTATGATTAACTAATTGTCTAGCTGAAGGTATTGTAGGTGCTAAACCTAATCTAAATATTGTATTATCTAATCTCATTTCTAATATTTGTAATAAAACAATACCTGTAGAACCTTGAACCTTTTTTGCTAATTTGATATTTCTTAATAATTGTCTTTCACTTAAGCCATAGTTATAGCGTATTTTTTGTTTCTCTTCTAGGCGTAAAGCATATTCTGAAGGTTTGCGCATTTGTTGTCCATGTTCTCCAGATGGATATGCTTTGTTACTTTGTTTTCTAGTTAATCCTGGTAGTTCCCCTAATCTTCTTGATATTTTTAGTCTTGGTCCTCTATAGCGAGACATTATTAGATTCCTTGTTATTGTTATTAATTGTTTTTATTACAACTTTACTATATTCTACTTAAGTAAGATATGTTTTTATTGTTATTTTTTATGTGGAGTTAAAATCATTATAATACTTCTACCATCTTTTACTGGTAGCTGTTGAATACTTGAAATATCTTTTAGATCATTTGCCATCTTATTTAAAAGTTCAATTGCTAAATCAGTATGTTGTACCTCTCTACCTTTAAGTATTATAGTAGCTTTTACTTTATCACCAGATTGTAAAAAACGTAATGCTTGGTTAATTCTTACTTGGTAGTCATGACTCTCTATTTTGTAGCGCATTTTAACTTCTTTCAACACTGTTGTGTGTTGCTTTTTTTTTGCTTCTTTTGCTTTTTTTTCTTGACTAAACTTATATTTTCCGTAGTCAATAATTTTACATACTGGTGGGTCCGATTTATCACTAATGACAACTAAGTCTAAACCTTCTTCTGTAGCAAGATTTAATGCACTATTAGATGAATAGATTCCTAGCTGTTTTCCTGAGGAATCTATGAGGCGTACTTGAGGATATTTGATTGATTCATTAACTAGAAATTCATTATCGTATTTTTTTTTCAACTATATTTTAATTTAACCTTTATTGTAATATTCAAATAGTTTAGGTTTATTTTAAACTATTGGTAAATACATGTAAATTGTTATAACATTAAATATATATTTATTTATAACAAACAAATAAGTTAATGAAGCATACACTTTCTGTTCTTGTACAAGATGAGTCTGGTGTTTTATCAAGAATATCTGGTTTATTTGCTAGAAGAGGTTTTAACATTGATAGTCTAGCTGTTGGTCCAGCAGAACAAGAAGGAATATCAAGAATTACAATGAGTGTAAAAGGAGATAATCGAACAATTGAACAATTAATTAAACAATTGTATAAACTTATTAATATAATTGATGTTAAAGATGTAACAAACCTTCCTTGCATTGAGCGTGAATTAGTTTTGTTTAAGGTTTCTATTTCAAATGAATCTAGATCTTCTTTATTAGAAGTTGTAAATGTTTTTAGAGCAAAAGTAGTTGATATATCATTTCATTCTTTAACTTTAGAAGTAACAGGAGATCCAGGTAAAATTTTTGCTATACAGCAGTTATTATCCCGTTATAAAATTTTACAAATTGCAAGAACAGGAAAAATAGCTTTAATTAGGGACTCTAAAGTTAATACAGAATTTTTAAAGAACTCGTTTAATTATTATAATACTTCTATTTAAAATTCATGTTTTTTACTTAATAAGGTGCTATGAATTAAGCCAGTTACCTGGCTCTTCTACAAAAGATGCGCATTCTCTTAGATCCCAATCTAAAAAAATACTTGTTTGATTTTTATAGATGTTAACACTAATTATTGTATCAGGCGGATTAAACAATTTTGAATCTTTGTTAAAACAAAAGCCATCATGCTGTTTTTTAATAAAATGATAAGTACTACATTTATTAATATGTTTACAATTTATGCATATACACATATAAAATAGTTTGTATTGGTATTTTTTTTATAAAATAATTATATTATTTCTATAATTAAAGAAGTTATAATTAATACTTTGTATTATAATGGGGATGGAGGGACTTGAACCCTCACGATCAATAAAAGATCAACAGATTTTAAGTCTGTTGTGTCTACCATTCCACCACATCCCCACTTCTACTAAAAATTCTAAGTATAATTGTAGGCGGTACCCAGATTTGAACTGGGGATAAAGGATTTGCAATCCTCTGCCTTACCACTTGGCTATACCGCCCAAATCTATACTCTATAATGTATATAATTTAAAGACTGATTGTCAATAATATAATATTATATTTTTTATTGATTAAATAACCGACTTTTTAAAATGTCTTCTGATTGAATAGTTGTTAGGTCTGCTTTAGTCAAAATTTTATCTCCACTAGAAAAAATTCTGTTTGCTTGTCTCATTCGTGCTCTATCTATTGCATTTCTTATACTTCTAGCATTTGCAAAATGAGCTTGTTTCATTCTTCGATTTGCATATTCTAGTAATACTTTATCTGCATCATTCGCAAATTTATATTGTTGCTCTTCTAGCATGAGTTTAGCTATTTCTAAAAGTTCTTCTGGAGTATAATCTGGAAAATCTACATGGTTTGTTACCCGAGAAGACAAGCCTGGATTTGACTCATAAAATTTATCCATTTTTTCTTTATATCCAGCAAAAATTACTACTAAATCATCTCTTTGATTTTCCATAACTTGTAACAAAATTTCAATTGCTTCAGCACCATAATCTCTTTCATTGTCTGGTTTGTATAAGTAATATGCTTCATCTATAAATAAAACACCTCCCATAGCTTGTTTTAAAACTTCTTTAGTTTTAGGAGCTGTATGACCAATATATTGGCCAACTAAGTCATCTCTAGTTACAGTTAGTAAATGTCCTTTTCTTATATAATTTAGTCTATGAAGAATATCTGCCATTTTCATTGCAACAGTTGTTTTACCTGTCCCAGGACTACCTGTAAATGACATATGCAATCCTGGACTACCAGAAACTAGATCTAGTCGATTTCTTAGTCTATCAATTAATAGTAATGCAGATATTTCTCTAATTCTTGTTTTAACTGGTTTTAATCCTATAAGTTCCTGTTCAAGTTCATCTATAATTTCTTGTATTTTTGTATTATCGTATTCTTCTTTTAAATTTAATAGAGTGTCTTCTGTTTGCTTTGTAGTCATTTTGTATATTATAAGATGAAAAAGTATAAGGTAAGATGTGTTTATTTTTATACTTTTTCATTATTTTGTTTAGTTATGTTTAATTATTAGTATCTAGAACCTTCTGGCTGTTTGCTAGTTGAATAACTACGGAAACAGTATTTTTGATTTCTACTGATATCTTCACTTCTTACTAATTCAAAACCTGGTTCAACAGATGGTCTTTGAATTATGAAAGATAGTACACAACTTTCTATTCCTCTAGTATTATCAAAAGCATTTACTTTTACATAATAGTTAGGACATTGTGTACGACAACTGTTAATTTCGTACATAACTGATGCTGTATCTTTTACATCGAACAAAGGTAAGCCCCAAAGTTCCCAATAATTATTCCTAGGATGTGGGTCATCAGTATACTCAATATTAACTGCCCATTTTTGAGAAATTGCATACTCAATTTGTTTTGTAATTTGTTCGTCAGTCATGTCAGGTAAAAAGGAAAAAGTTCCTTGTGTTAATCTCACTTTTCTATACTCCTTATAATTATCAATCTTTATTAACAGATTTTATTAGCTTCTAGTAATAGACGCATTTTTTAGATGTTTTAAATCTTATTAGCTATGAATTATGATGTTGATTTAAACATTAGCTGTTGGAGTTTCTACAAAGTCAGCTGTATCTGTAGAAGTATAGTTAAATGTAATATCTTTCCATAAATCTAAAGCTGTTTGTAGCGGAGCACATGTTTTAGCTGCATCACGTAAAATTTGAGGACCTTCTGCTACATAATCACGACCTTCATTACGCGCAATTACCATAGACTCTAATGCTACTCTATTTGCTGTTGCTCCCGCTTGTATTCCATCTGGATGTCCAATTGTACCACCTCCAAACTGAAGTACTACGTCATTTCCTAAGTAATCTAGTAATTGATGCATTTGTCCACAATGAATACCACCTGAAGCTACTGGAGTTACTTTTCTTAAAGATGCCCAATCTTGCTGGAAGAAAATACCTTGTGGAAGATTTACATCTAAATATGATTCAAGTAAAGTATCATAGAACCCTTTAATCATTAAAGGATCACCTTCAAGTTTACCTACTACAGTACCAGCGTGAATATGATCTACTCCTGCCATTCTCATCCATTTACATATAACACGGAAATTCATACCATGAATCTTTTGACGAGAATAAGTTGAGTTACCAGCACGATGTAAATGAAGAATCATATCGTTTTTACGAGACCAAATTGCCATAGTTTGTATAGCTGTATAACCAATTACTAGGTCAATCATGATGATAACAGTTCCTATTTGCTTAGCAAATTCTGCTCTTTCATACATGTCTTCCATTGTAGCTGCTGTTACATTCATATAGTGACCTTTTATTTCTCCAGTTGCAGCTATAGAACGGTTTACTGCTTCCATAGAGTATAAAAATCTTTCTTTCCAGCGCATGAAAGGTTGAGAGTTAATATTCTCATCATCTTTAAGAAAATCTAAACCACCTCTAAGACCTTCATAAACTACTCGTCCATAGTTTTTACCAGAAAGACCTAATTTAGGTTTTACAGTAGCACCAAGGAATGGACGACCAAATTTATCCATACGTTCACGTTCTACAATTAACCCAGTTGCAGGACCTTGGAAAGTTTTTAGGTAAGCTACAGGTAGACGCATATCTTCTAATCTTAAAGCTTTTACAGCTTTAAATCCGAATACATTACCAATAATTGAAGCTGTTAAGTTTGCAATAGATCCTTCTTCAAATAGATCAATATCATATGCAATGTAAGCAAAGTATTGATCAGTAGTATTTGGAACAGCATCAACTTTATAAGCTTTAGCTCTATAAAGATCACATGCTGTTAATAAATCTGTCCAAACAACAGTCCATGTAGCAGTAGAAGATTCTCCAGCAACTGCAGCAGAAGCTTCTACTGGATCTACACCTGGTTGAGGTGAAACTCTAAAAAGTGCTAGTACATCTGTATCTTTAGTTACATAGTTAGGGTCCCAATATCCCATTTTTGCGTAAGGAATTACACCAGATTCATAACGTTCATTTTTAATTCTTGTCCGTTGTTCTACAGAGTTAGACATTTGCTCCTCCTTGAATTTAAGGCAGTATCATAATATATAAAGTTAACCATTTGAACAGTAATGCCTATAATTTATTTGTTAGCTTTATTGAACTTGATTATCTTTAGATATAAATCTATCACTATATTGTTACTAAAAATTTGAAGTTTTATTTATTTATATGATAAGAATTATTAATAACTATGACTAGAAAATATATAATTTTACTATAAACAAGTAATTTAAAGTTTTTTATGCTACGATTAAATTATTAAGTAATTGATATTGGAGAAAGATATTTTGTCTATAATACAAGTTATCGATTCAAATTTTGAATCAGAAGTCATTAAATCTCGTAAAATTGTTTTAGTCGATTTTGGAGCACCATGGTGTGGTCCTTGTCGAATGATAGCTCCTGTTATTAATGAAGTTGCTCATGAATATGAAAATTTAATCAAAGTTGTAAAAGTTAATACAGATCTCAGTCCAAGTGTTGCTGCTGAATATGGTATTAGAAGCATTCCCACACTGATGTTTTTTAAAAATGGTATTAAGCTTGATACAGTTATTGGTGCTGTCCCTAGATCTACATTAGTCAATACACTTAATAAACATTTATAAACAAATAATTAGAGAAGTTCTTTCAAAAAATAATAAAATAAATTATATATCATACAAAATGGCTAAAATTTGTCAAATTTCCGGAAAAAAATCAAATAATGCATATACGGTATCTCATTCACACGTAAAAACAAAAAAGATACAAAATGTTAACTTACAGAAGAAAAAAATTTGGTCATTAAAAAATAAATGCTGGATTAAGGTTAAAATATCGACAAAAGCACTTAAATCCATATATAAGAACAGCTTATAAAAAAAATTATTAACTTATAATATTTTTAAGTATAGTGACAATATATAAAAAATGTGTTATATTTATGTTTATATATATTAAAGATAAACTAATATATTGTGTTTTATTCATCATTCGACGAAGATTTAATTAATAGTACTGGATTAAAATTAATTGATAAGGAAATAGATAAATGGTTACAGATATAAAAAATATTTATTATGAGAAAAATAGTGAACTAAGCAATTATTACTTTTTCGACAATCAACAAGATATTGATGAAAGTATTGATATGTCTACAGGATGGTCTTTTCTTTGTTTTGACGAAACTATAAATTATTATGCGGATAATCTTAATAAGAAAAACTGACATAACTAAAACAATATTATAGATTGAAAAATTAGAGATATACTATATATTTAATTTAGTAGTGGTATGTCTCATTTTTCTAATTCAAGATTTAATTGACTGTGAAATATTCACAGAGCAATTTATCGTTGATGAGTCTTATTCTTTAATGCTAGTATAGCTCAATTGGTAGAGCAGCTGATTTGTAATCAGCAGGTTATGGGTTCAAGTCCCTTTACTAGCTTAACTTTTTCAGTATAATTCTTGTTTTATATCCTATTTATATAATTCCTAAATTTTGTATAATGGGAAAATTAGCTAACAATAAATAGGCAAATCCGGCACCACCCACTGATCCTACGAGAAAACCTGCTGTAAATTGACTCCATCCACTAGGTGTCTGTAAGACATCTTTTGATTCACTTTTAATATTATTAAATGATACATAACCATACATTGATAAACAGGTTGTTAAAATGACAATTAAACCAACTGCTGATAAAAAACCAGATAGTAATGCAATATCAGTATTACGTAAAGGTCCAAGCTTGTCAAATGGACCAATTAAAAAATAACCATGAGCCATCCCAATTTCCAATCCCCTTAATAGTGGTGATAATCCTCTACGATAAGCAGGTAAGTTACTTAAAAAATTTTTTGTAAAGCTTGATGTACTAATTGGTGTTGATAAATTCCCAACAAAAGGGTCGTTGTTATAAGGTTGAATATAATTCGTCATTTAATAAATAAAATATATTTGCTACTTAATTTGTCTTAGATATGAATGAATAGTAACAAAAAAATATAGTTTTTTATTCAAATATTAACAAATTTATAACAAAAATGACAAAATGTTATATATGATGTATATTAATATAGTTTTTTCGGAGGAAAATAAGTTATGTCAATCTTTTTCAGCTATATACTTTTTGTTATTATATTTACTGGTTTAGCTTTAGTATTGTATTTTGGTTTACAATTCGTTAAGTTAATTTAGAAATTTTTGTAGATATATAAGATATTAATAATAAAAAATTATTAATACTCTTTTTATTAATTAAATTATGTTCATAAACTATTTATAATGGAAATTAAAATATATAAAATCAAAGGATCTCGTAGATTTAGTAATTATTGGTGGGCATCTCTTATATTTATAGGAGGAGTAGGTTTTTTTTTCGTAGGATTAACAAGTTATTCCAATGGTAAACTAAATTATCTTTTTAATATAGAAGATATATTGTTTATACCTCAAGGAGCCATTATGACGTTTTATGGTATGACTGGTATACTAATAAGTACATTTCTTTGGTATACGATCATTTTTGATGTTGGTAGTGGATATAATGAATTTAATAAAGATACTGGATTAGTAACAATATTTAGATTTGGTTTCCCGGGTAATAATCGTGTGCTAAAATTAAAATATAAAGTTCAAGACATAGCTGCAGTGAAAATTAGCATACAAGATGGTTTATCTCCTAAAAGAGAAATATACTTACGTATGAAAGATAAAAGGCAAATTCCACTAACTAAAGTTGATGAACCTATTCCTATAAATGACATTGAAAGACAGGCTAGAGAAATTGCTTTGTTTTTAAATATTAATGTAGAAGGTAATTAGATGATTTGTCAAATTAACTGATGTATGTTATATTTTACCGTATAGCTAGAAGTTGGGCGCGGGTATAGTTTAGTGGTAAAACCTTAGCCTTCCAAGCTAATGATGCGGGTTCGATTCCCGCTACCCGCTATTATAATAGATAATAGTGTGTTAAAAGATAAATTTTTCGTACTCTAGCTTACCTATTATTTACTATTAACACTTTTATTAATTTAAAATACAATTAAATGCATCTGGCTGGAGTCGAACCAGCGACGTCCCGATGGGATGGCGGATTATTAGAGTAGACTTTTTATGTAAAGTCCCTCTTACAAAACCGTACTTGAAACTTTCACTTCATACGGCTACCACTTATTAAAAATTTATTTTCGTATTACTATAAAATAGCCGTTAAATAAATAATAGATATTAGTATATACAATACTTATTTAAATTACATAAATAAATAAATCTGTTTAGAATTGAATTCATTTTATGTACTATCTTATCAGTATCTTTTTGCAAAATTTTTCTTTTTGTCCATATGTATATAATATTATTAATATATTTATAACAAATATGAATAATATTAATAGAAATGAATGGCTTTATTTTATAATACCAGCTTTCACACAGATTTATTAACTTATAAAACAAGCTATTATAACTTGTTTTAATAAAAACATATTTATATATTTTAGACTTTATTGTTGAAAAGAATGACCTAAGATAAATTTTAAAAACTTTAGAAAAACTAATATATTGAGTATATACTGTAAATAAATTTGGTAAATTGATTATCGTCGTATATTGGTTTTTTTTAGTTTCATTAAAACTATACCAAATAGTATCTATTGATATAATTTGATGCATGAGATTAATAAAACTTGTATTTTCAATTATATCGTTTACATACAGTATATAATTAGGTTGTTTTAGATTAAATATATTCTTTGAGTAAAAAATTTCAAGCACATTAAAAAAATGATTCTTTTTTAATAAATTCAATATAAATTTTTTCATTTGATTGTATTGTACCAATTTTTTTATAATATATTTATTACTCACACAATATTTAATTATATCACCATCTGAAAACTTTAAGCTTTTAGATTTATGTATAAATTTAGTTGATCTTGCTTTATGTACAGGTTCAATAGACGCAAGAATTAAATTTTCTTTTAATTGTGTTTTTATTATAATATAATCTTCATTTTTTAAAGTTTCTATATTAAATGCATTATTAATTAAATTTAATTTAAGTGAATTATCAAGTATATGTTTTTTTTTTTCTTTTTTGTAATAAGAAAGGCAAACTTTTTGTATAATTTTGTTTAATTCAGATATTTTAAGTTCATTTGAATTAATTAAATAATTTTGTAATCTATACACATTACGTACATTATGTTTTTTTGTTTCTATGAATATTTGTTTCATTAGCATTAATATACGTAAGTGTACTTTACTCCAAAAAGAATTTGGCCAAAAATTATTAAGATTAAACATATATTTTTCTGGTTTATATTTTACTAAAGAAATATACATTTATAGATATTTAATAAATTTAATAAGTACAATATGTTTGCATCTAAATATTGAAATTTAGTATATAGCTTTTTATTGTTTCTTAATAAATAGTGTATTTCATGCCTATTACCTTAAAGAAAAAGGTTCACTATTTATTTACTCCGTTCCATATTTTTTCATATCTGACTTAAACTCCTTTCTATATATTAATAACCTCTATAAATAATCATGCTTATATTAACTCACAATAATTAAGCTTAAGGGTTGGAATATTTTTGTTTAGTTATGGCACTATTAAAATAAACTTTAATTAATATTTATAGCGAAGGTTCGTTTTACTAGTTATATCAGCTTTTTGTATAATCTGCTTTATTTAATACTATTTAAGGCTGAAATATTATTAAATTGACTATACTATTTTATTCATGATTGAGAATAGTTAACATAAGTTAACATAAAAAATATAGTTAATTAAGTTCTGAATTACTTAATCTTTAGTTAGTTAGATAAAAATATCTTGATCCTCTAACACCTAAAAACGAATCGCACATGAGTCCGCTGCCTTCGGCCTCTCGGCCACAGATGCTTTATTGATACTCAAAATAATATAATTCATTTGTTATGAAAAGTAAATATTTTTACTCATTCATATTATGATAGGTTGCTACAGCCGAAGGAGAAATTTTATTCAAGTATCTAAAAATCCAATACTTAAAAATTGTATCTAATATTACTGGAAAAGTTGAAATAAAAATAAAAATAAAATCTCTACTTTCAGGTAAACCAAAATGTCTCAAAATAGCTTCAATGACAATTTCCCAACCATGAGGAGAATGAAAACCAACAAAAATATCAGTGAATAAAATAATTAAAAATGCTTTTGCGGTATCACTTAAGCCATATATAGATTCATTAATGAAAGATGTTAATATAGATAATTGTCTTTTATTAATTATAAGTATCGAAATAAAAATAATAATTGAAATAACATCAGCGATGATATTTTTAATCGCATCAGCACTCTCTTGAGAATATTCTAAAGCAATTTCCAAAGCCTTAGTAGACATTTTTTTTTGTACACTCTCTGTTGATAAAGGGTCGGTTTTACCAATAAGTATCTCAAAATGTAGCTTTTCTTCAAATCTTTGTAAATCAGCAAAAGCTCGTTCTTCTTGAGAAAGATTAAGAAAAATACCTGAACTATTTTTATTCCATATTTGATTAATTAAGGGGTCTAGAATAAATATTTTTGTTAGTTGATTAATTAAGATTGGACTTACAAATAAAAATATAATATATTTTACTGAAGTAGCTGTTTGATATTTAGCTGCCTTAAAATCTTCTAAAGCCTCAACTTCAGCATTAGGATTGAGTTCTTGCTTAAAACGATTAAAAAGTTTACTCATCGATCGTGGTACTATTCCAGTTTTCTCAAAAGCGTACTGATTAATTTTTTTTAAATTCCAATATTTCATTACTTTAAAACTTTTCTCTAGTATAATCATTTATGTTTTTATCAATTAATATTAATTCTAGCAAAATTAATATTTGCATCATAATAAATACAAATTTAGTATAAAGAAAGAAAAAACTTAATAATTAATATACAAAATGAAAATGTATGATATTAAAATGAAAAAATACAATTCTTTATTAAAATATTTAGCTGGTAATTGGCTTTTGCACGAAAATTTATTTATATTCAGAAATAAAGATCAACAAAACAAAAATAACTTTATTACATTCAATCACTACTTTAAATCTTATGCCTATGAAAATAAGATATATAATCAAAATAGAAATAAAGCATTAACAAAGAATAGTAAATTTAATAAAAAAGTCAATAACTATCTATTTTTCAAATTTTTGGAGAAATATGAATACAACAAAATATTTTTTTGTTTAAAGTACCTTCGTAAAGGTTTATTTAAGGCATCGAAATATAATATAAAAAAAAGAATTAAGCAAGAAGAGTATATTTACATTGCTAATAAAAATATATTAATTAGTATTCTTTTAATAAAGAGTATACAAAATCAGTATTTAGGTGCAAAAATATCTTCATATATACGAATTAAGGATAATTGATTATAGTAACATTTAATATTTCATGTCACTATAGTTACTTAACTAGTAAATTATTCTAAATCTTTTCTATTTGGATTACGAGAAGGATCATTAGATAAAAAACCAAAGAAGAATAGAGAAGTAAAGAAGATTACAGTTGTATAAACAAAAATTTTTAAAGTTAGCATTAAAATTATCCTTTTAAATATAGAGTATTGATTAGTAAAAAGTATATATTATATAATATACAAAAAATTTGAATTTATAAATTAAATTAAATTTTTTTATTTTATTAATAAAGAAAGACTTTAAAAGTCTATATCACTGATATTTTTATTACTTCTTAAAACTTGATAGTTGAGTTCTCTTACTTTTTTCATAATACGTTCAAAATATTCTTGTAAATAAAGCTCTAATGGTTCAATATCTTTATTATTTAATCTCAAAATATACAAAATTTCTTTAGTATCTGTACTAGTTGTGTAACCTTTGGACAATATTTCAGCAAATGCTAATCTATCCGCTATATTTCGAGTCCATTGAAAATTTTTTGCAAATTTCTGTAACAAGTACAATATAAATACTGGAACTTGATTAATATTAGCACGACGATTAGATATACGCTCGCATAAGTTAATAATTTCTGAGGACTTCCAAGGTTTAGTACCATGAATTGGTAAATACTGATTTTCAAATTGACTAATAGCTAAGCTTTTAACCACAATATTGGCAACATCCTGAGTATTTATATATGATATTGCAGAAGATTCTTTAGTTGTCCATACAAATTTTTTATCTAAAATAGGCAAAGCATATTGAGTTACCAAACCTTGAAAAAAACCGGGTATACAAAATATAGTAAAATTTAAATTAGATACTTTAATACGCTTTTCTACCATGATTTTTAACATTACTAGTTTAATATCAGCGTAAATAGATGCGCCTGATATAGAAAAAAGAATAAAACGCTTAATTTTTGCTTTGAGTGCTGATTCAATTAGAATATATTTTGAATATAAATCAATTAATTCAATATTAAATACATCATCTGGTCTTGCTGTTGAACAATCAATTATTGCACTTACACCTAACAAGGCTAATGGTATTGTTTCTGGCAATGCTAAATCTCCATATATTAACTCAGCTCCCCATTCTTTTAAAAAAGCAGCTTTACGAAAATTTCTAACCAAACACTTAACTTGAAAACCCTCATTTAAAGCTTTTCTGATTATTTGTCTACCTAAAGTACCGGTCCCACCTAAGATCAATAAAGACATATAGCTCTATCCTATTATTAATCATGTATAAATATAGTATAATTTAACATATTGAAAACGATTACTAAACTTTTTATACTAATTAGGTAAGAAGGGACTCGAACCCTCAAAACAATGTTGTCATATTTTGAATATGATGCGTTTACCAAATTTCGCCACTTACCTGTATATAAAAGCGATTATAACACAAATTAATTCAATAAAATAGTTTATATATGATATCAATGTTATATAGAAAAATATATTTATAAACTATGTTAATATGTTTAACTACCAAATTATATTATCACTATTACCTTTTACAATACTAATTATCTTACCGTATTATAGTTATATTAGTTTTTTCACTTTAACAATAATCATAATAATAAATCAACATGTTAATATATATACCTTTAAAATTATAAAGTATCTACAAAAAATAAGTTTATTTTTTTCTTACTTCATTATTAATACTTTTTTCATTGATAATTCTTATTACAATAAACTAAAATTATCTAAACAAGTTTTCTATTTAATCTATTCTTTAAAAATTAAAATAATAAAAAAAAATATTTATACAATATACTTTTACCATTTTAATTTACATATACCAAACTATCTAAAAAAAATTTTTTTTATACATTTAGTACATGTTACAACTACTAATAATTTATTTATATTTATTAAAAATACAGGTTTTTTCAAAATAATATTACATAATCTTAATAAAAAATCTATTTTAAAGAATAATCAGCAAGAATTAATTTTATTTACTATTTTTCTCAATTATCAAATATTAGAAAAAAGTATTAATAATTTTCAGCATATTTATTTAGGAATCAAAACAAAACAACATTTATCTAGATATTATTTTTTAATCTACATGAGTAATCATTCAAATAATTTTTTAAATAAATTTATAAATAACAAGTATTTATTAATGCTAACTATCTGGAATAGATTTTAGTAAAAATTAAAAAATAAAGTATATATATGTTATAGTTTTAAGAGTATTATATTATATCTATCAAGAATATACCAATCAAACATAGCAAATTATAATGTCTGAAAATATTGAAACTAGTAATACGAACAAATATATAAATTCTTTAATAAATAAGCCTTATGAATACGGATTTCATACAGATGTTGAATCCGCTTATTTTCCTAAAGGTTTAAGTGCTAAAATTATTAAATTAATTTCTAAAATAAAGAAAGAACCATCATACTTAACTTCGTTTAGGTTAAAAGCTTATGAAAAATGGATTAAAATGAGAGAGCCACGATGGAGTAATTTATTTTACAATTCAATAAACTATAATAAAATTTTATATTATTCGATTCCCAAGAATAAAAAAAAGCTAAAAAGTCTAGATGAAGTTGATCCTAAAATACTTAAAACATTTGAAAAACTAGGTATTACACTTGATGAGCAAAAAAGACTTAATAATGTAGCAATAGATGCTGTATTTGATAGTGTTTCGATAGCTACTACTTTTAAAAAAGAGCTAGCTAGCCACGGTGTAATATTTTGTTCTATCACTGAAGCTATTCAATTATATCCTAACTTAATGAAAAAATATCTCGGCTCAGTTGTTCCTGATGGAGATAACTTCTATTCATCACTAAATTCTGCAGCATTTAGCGATGGTTCATTTTGCTATATTCCACCAAATACAAAGTGTCCATTAGAACTATCAACTTATTTTAGAATTAATAACAAAGAATCAGGACAATTCGAAAGAACACTTATTATTGCAGATACCAATAGTTACGTAAGTTATTTAGAAGGTTGTACTGCACCCCAATTTGATAGTAATCAACTACATGCAGCAGTCGTAGAATTAATCGCACTTGATAATGCAACAATTAAGTATTCTACAGTTCAAAACTGGTATTCAGGTAATCCACAAGGTGAAGGTGGAATATATAATTTTGTAACCAAAAGAGGTATATGTACAGGAAAAAACTCAAGGATACTTTGGACACAAGTTGAAACAGGATCTTCTATTACTTGGAAATATCCAAGTTGTATTTTATTAGGTAGCCATTCAGTTGGTGAATTTGCATCAATTGCTCTAACTAATAATTATCAACAAGCTGATACAGGAAGTAAAATGATCCATATAGGTAAATATACAAAAAGTCGAATTATTTCAAAAGGTATATCTGCAGGTTGTTCAATTAATAATTATAGAGGTTTAGTAAAAGTAGGTCCAAGAGCATATTATTCTAGAAATTATTCTCAATGTGATTCTTTAATATTGAGTAAAACATCTCAAGCTAACACATTTCCTTATATACAGGTAAAGAATCCTTACTGTATAGTAGAACATGAAGCTTCAACATCTAAAATTGGTGAAGAACAAATCTTTTACTTTATGCAAAGAGGTATTAACATAGAAGAAGCAGTTGGTCTGATGATTAATGGTTTTTGTAAAGAAATACTTAATGATTTACCAATGGAATTTGCTATGGAAGCTGATCGCTTATTAAATTTAAAACTAGAAGGAACTATCGGATAAATGCAAGAAAAACAAGAACTTTTAAGAATTGAAAATCTTCATGTAAATGTTAATAATAAAATAATTATTAAAGGCTTAAATTTATCTATTAAATCAGGTGAAATTCATGCTATCATGGGTAAAAATGGATCTGGAAAAAGTACTTTAGCAAAAGTAATTTCTGGTCACCCAATGTATGTAGTAACAGAAGGAAAAATTTTTTTTGAAGGCAAAGATATAACATATGAAGAACCAGATAGCAGATCACATATGGGTATTTTTTTAGGCTTCCAATACCCTGTTGAAGTACCTGGGGTAAGTAATATTGACTTTTTAAGACTAGCATACAACTCAAAAAGAAAACAACTAAATCAAGAAGAAATAGATCCATTGTCTTTTTTCCATTTAGTAAGTAAAGAAATTACTAATATTAATATGGATCCTCTTTTTTTGAATAGATCTTTAAATGAAGGATTCTCTGGTGGTGAAAAGAAAAAAAATGAAGTTTTACAAATGTCACTTCTGCAAAGCAAATTGTCAATTTTAGATGAAATTGACTCTGGATTAGATGTAGATGCATTAAAAGACATTTCTGAAAATATTAATAATTTTCATAATTCCAGAAAAGCCATATTGTTTATTACTCATTATCAAAAACTTATAGAATATATCAGACCAAACTATGTACATATTATGAATAAAGGTATAATTCAATTAAGTGGTAATAAAGATTTAGCAAAAGAAATAGATAAATACGGATATGAACACATTTTATAAGATACTTCATTAAGATATACTTAGGACATTGAGATATAATCCTAAGTTTATAAATTTATATTTAAATATATTAAGCATCAGTTACAATTATTTAGATAGAAAAAGCTTGCTGAATATCCTGTATTGATTGCTTCAATAAATCTTCTGATTCTGTTGTTAATTTTTTAGTATTTCGTATACTTTCTCCAAATTCAGGCTTAGAATTTTGTAAATCTTGTCTTAAAGCATATACAAATTCACTAACTTTAGCTAATTCAATATTATCTAAATAGCCATTAACACCAGCATATATAATAGCTATTTGATCTTCTACAACAAGTGGAGAATTTTGAGCTTGTTTTAATATTTCTCTTAATCTTTGGCCTCTAGCTAACTGATTTTGAGTAGCTTTGTCTAAATCAGAAGCAAATTGAGAAAAAGCTTCTAACTCTGCAAATTGAGCTAGTTCTAATTTTAATTTACCTGCTACTTGCTTCATAGCTTTTATTTGTGCAGCAGAACCTACACGAGATACAGAAATACCTACATTAATAGCAGGTCTAATTCCTGAATTAAATAAATCACCAGACAAGAAAATTTGACCATCAGTAATAGAAATAACATTTGTAGGAATATATGCAGAAACATCTCCAGCTTGTGTTTCAATAATTGGTAATGCAGTCATACTACCTGCACCTAGTTCATTACTTAGCTTTGCAGCTCTTTCTAATAATCTAGAATGCAAGTAAAATACATCTCCAGGATACGCTTCTCTACCTGGAGGACGACGTAAAAGTAACGACATTTGACGGTATGCTTGAGCTTGTTTTGTCAAATCATCATATATAACTAAAGTTGCCTTACCCTTATACATAAAATGTTCAGCTAATGTAGCTCCTGTATAAGGAGCAATATATTGAAGAGTAGCTGGATCATCAGCATTAGCAGCAACAATAATTGTATATTCCAAAGCACCTTTTTCTTCTAATGTTGATACAACTTGAGCAACAGAAGAGGCTTTTTGTCCAATCGCTACATATACACAAATAACGTCTTGTCCTTTTTGGTTAATAATCGTGTCAAGCGCAACAGAAGTTTTACCTGTCTGCCTATCTCCAATAATTAATTCACGTTGCCCTCTACCAATAGGTATCATTGCATCTATTGCCGTAATACCAGTTTGTAGAGGTTCGCATACAGATTGACGTCCAATAATTCCAGGTGCATAAGATTCAATAAGCCTATTATCACTTGTCACTGGATTCCCCTTAGCATCAATAGGTTTTGCTAATGGATTTACTACTCTACCTAAAAAACTATCTCCTACAGGTATTTGTGCTATTTGACCTGTTGATTTAACTGAACTTCCTTCAAGAATATTTCTACCATCACCCATTAGTACAACACCAACATTATCACTTTCTAAATTCAGTGCAATACCTACTGTTTGATCTTCATCTTCAAATTGGAGCAATTCTCCTGCCATTACTTCATCTAATCCATAGACACGTGCAATTCCATCACTAACCTGTAAAACAGTACCAATATTAGCAACTTGTAATTGCTGATCATACTTATCAATTTGCTGTCTTATGATATTACTAATTTCATCTGGTCTAATATTTAACATATACTTTGAATAATTTATAAATTTTTATTTTAAAATTTAAATTGCAAAATAAAATTAATTTGCATTTAAATATAGGGAAATCTTATTTAACTTACCAATCAAACTAGCATCTATAATCTTAGAGCCAATTTTAATAATAAAGCCTCCAATTAAACTTGTATCTCTCTTACTAACTAGTTTAATTTCATTACTGCTAGTCATTAGTTTAATCTTGCTTATTAAGTTACTTTGCTGAACTTCGCTAAGATCAACAGCAGAATATAGCTCCACAATTGTGATAGATTCTAATAAATATGTAATTTTTAAGTACTTTTCAATAATAGTTTTTAAAAACGATATCCTACGCCTATCAACTAAAACTAACAAAAAATTCATAATGAAGTTATCAACTTGATTGTGGAAAAGTTTTTTCAATACTCCTTTTTTACTTAAATTATTGTTTAAAGGGTTTAATAAAAAAACTTGAAGATCACTAGATTTGGATAAAACCGATAAAACAGAAGATAACTCACTTTTATATTGATCTAACATATTTATACTCTGCGCATGAGCAATTATAGCTTCTGCATACGGCATAGCAATCTTTTCTTCAAAATTTTGATTACTCATAAATTAATTGTACCCTCTAATTGCATAATACTCTGATCTATTATTTTACTGTGCATAATAGAATTGATCTGATTTTTAAACTCAGAATTAACTTTTTGAATAGCTAAAGATGTAATTTGTTGTTGTATTTGTAATCTTACTTGACTTTCAGCAAATTTAACACTAGCTTTACTGGATTGAGTCAATTTTTTTATATCATATTTACCTTGTTCTAATATTGATTCACGTACTTTTTTTGCAGTAGATTCTGCTTCATTAATAATTTGATTAATGATTATTTGCGTTTGAGCTAATTGTTTTTCTGCTTCTTTTAAACGGATATTAGCTTGTTCTAACCTCTCTTCAGATTCACGTATAGCAACTAAAACTTTACTCTGTCGATCATTTAAAATAGAACCTAAAAAATTCTTTAAAACATATATTAAACCGCTCAAAAGTAATAATATATTTAATACATTTGCCTCTAGAAAATTAGTATTAAAACTAATTCCAGAGTACAAAATATTTTGTCCCACAACGTTAAAAATTTCCATATGTTTAATATGCAATAAATATATTCTTATTTAGTACAAAGTGTAATACTTAATACTTTTTTTTCTAATCTAACTAATTATTCAACAACTTATCTTGTATTTGGTCACTCAAAATATCAACCTGGACCTCTAAGCTTTTTAAAGCCTCCTCTTTCTGAATACTTAATTGATCATAAGCATCCAAAAGTAGCTTTTCTGCATTTTTTTGAGCCTCTTTAATTTTTTCCGATACAATTGCTTGAGCTTCCTGTTGAGCATTTTTTATAATTTTTTGTGCGCTCTTACGTGACTCAGCTAACTCTAATTCATAAGTTTTAGTTAACTCATCAGCTTTGAGAAGAGATGCTGAAGCACTTGTTAAACTATTTCGTATATATTCTTCCCTATCATCTAAAATAGTAATAATCGGTTTATAATATAAAAGATTTAGGATTAATGTTAATCCAAGAAATTGTAAAGCCATTAAAGGAAGTGTAGCATTAAAATCAAATAAACCTCCTTTAGAACTGCTTTCAACTTCACTCAGTAATAATGTAATTATGTGCATTGTTGTACTTATTTATAGTTCAGTAAAATTAGGTGTATCATATTAATTGCAATAAATACCTTAAAAACACTTAGTCTATTGATTCAATAAAATAATAAACTAAGTGTTTTCATAAAATTAACCTGTATAAGGATTAGCAAAAAGTAATGATAGTGCAACTACTAAACCATAAATTGTTAAAGATTCCATAAATGCTAAACTCAATAGCAAAGTACCTCTAATTTTACCTTCAACTTCTGGTTGTCTTGCAATACCTTCTACTGCATTAGCTGCTGCACTGCCTTGACCAATTCCAGGACCAATAGCAGCTAAACCAACAGCTAAACCTGCAGCTATTACAGAAGCTGCTGAAATAATAGGATCCATAATTATTTATTTTTTCATAAAAATTTAGAAAATTAACATGTTTCATTTTAGTTATAATTCGAATAGTCCAAAAATAATATATAAATTCTACTAAGAGAATAAATATTAATCATTGTAATAATTTACTAATGATCACCATGCCCTTCTAATGCTTCACCAATGTAAGCAGCAGATAATGTAGAAAAGATTAATGCCTGTATTGAACTAGCAAATAATCCTAAAATCATAACCGGTAAAGGAATTAAAATTGGAACTAATAATGTAAAAACAGAAACTACAAGTTCATCAGCCAGTATATTACCAAACAACCTAAAACTTAACGACAATGGTTTAGTAAAGTCTTCAAGAATATTGATTGGTAATAGTACGGGAGTTGGCTCAACATAGCGCAAAAAGTAAGATAAACCATTTTTACTTAAACCTGCATAAAAATAAGCTAAGGATGTTAATAAAGATAGAGCAACTGTTGTATTAATATCATTTGTAGGAGCAGCTAATTCACCTTCTGGTAAGGTAATTAATTTCCAAGGAATTAAAGCACCAGCCCAATTACTACCTAAAATAAATAAAAATATAGTCGAAATATAAGGCAACCACGCACGATATTCATGCTCACCTATTTGATTTTTAGCAATATCTTGCAAAAACTCTAGTATAAACTCCATAAAATTTTGTAATTTTCCTGGCATTCTTTGTAAACTTCTTGTGCCAATAAAAGCTACTAGCAATAAAGTAAAAATTACTAACCAAGAAACAAGAAATACTTGGCCATGAATACTGTAATTACCAATATGCCAATACAAATGTTTCCCAACTTCCACAGCGGATAAAGCAGAAAAATTTACTAGATGAAAATTATTTTGTTGAAACATGTTATTTTTTTAGTTAATTTATAATCAGTATATTTCTAATAATTTTAATATATAAAACTATATAATCTAATAATATCATTATACTTGTTTATATTTAAATATAATTACTTATTAATAACTATTTAGATTGAATCATACTTGAAATTTCATCTACAAAAGTATTACTTTTTGAATCCAGTCCTTCACCTAGTAGAAATTTTTGAAAACGTCTAATTTTTATATTTTCACCTAAAAGAGAAATATGTTGTTTAATTAATTCTTCTACAGTTATACTACTTTCTCTTATAAAATCTTGCTCCATTAAAGAAAGTTCTTTTAATCTTTTATCAACTCTTCCTTGTGCAATCTTAATTTTTATTTCATCAGGTTTGTTAACGAGATCTTCTTTTTGTAGCTCTAAATCTTTTTCATATAATACTACTTCTTTAGGAATATCATCTCTAGAAACATATTTAACAGATTGACATGCAACAATTTGCATAGCTATATTTTTTGCCAATTGTTGAAACTCTGGTTGCCTAGCAACAAAATCAGTTTCACAATTAATCTCTAATAAAACACCAATTCGTGAACCGGCATGAATATAACTTTCTATTAAACCTTCAGCAGCTAATCTTGTTGATTTCTTATCAGCGATAGTTAAACCTTTTTTTCTTAAGGTCTCAATCGCAATACTAATATCACCGTTTGAAGACTCTAAAGCTTTTTTACAATCTGTCATACCTGCGCCTGTTTTACTACGTAGCTCTTTAATATTTTCAGAGGAAATTTTGTTATGCATAGATATTATAATATTAAAACAATAAAAATAAGTAAATTATAAGTGTAAAGAGTTTTTAAAATGATTTATCTAGCAAGACAATCAAGAATTTCTTCCTTCTAAAATAGCATCAGATATTTTAGATAAAACTAATTTGATAGATCTAATAGCATCATCATTAGCTGGTATAGGGACATCTATTATTTCTGGATTACAATTAGTATCTAAGATACATATTGTAGGTACACCTAATTTAATACATTCTTGTATTGCGGTTGTCTCTTTTTTTTGATCTACAACGATAACTAAATCAGGTAAATTTTTCATATTTTTTATACCATTCAGATGTTTACGCAACCTTTCTAGTTCTTTACGGACTACAGATGCTTCTTTTTTAGGTAAAATATCAATTAATCCATCTTTATCTTTTTGCTCTAACTCATTTAATCTTGCTACTCTAGATTTTATAGTAATCCAATTAGTAAGCATTCCACCTAACCATCTTTGGTTTACATAGAATGATTGTGATCTGGTTGCTTCCCTTTCAACAATACCAGCAGCTTGACGCTTTGTTCCCAAAAATAAAAAAGTTTTTCCTTCCTTCGAGCATGCTTTTACAAAATTACAAGCATCATTTAATAAATGTGCTGTTTGTACAAGATCAATAATATGTATACCGTTACGTTCAGTATAAATATAAGGAAACATCTTAGGGTTCCATCTTCTAGATTGATGTCCAAAATGCACACCGGCTTCTAATAATTCTTCTAAAGATACTATGGACATAAAAAAAATGAAATATAATTTTAATAAATTAACTAAAGAACTTATAAGAGACTTAATTATTACTTTTGAACAAATGATAACATAAAATAGATGATCTAATATATAGTAAAAAATATGAACTAACTTATTTAATTAACTAAATTATTAAATATAAATATATTTATTAACTTAAAGCTTATTAGTACGAACTACTCTATCATCTATAATTATATCATCAAAACTTGAATTGTCGTTTGTGCGATTATGATGATCTTGTTTCTTGTTTATACGATTTAAGCTATATAAATTTGAATATAAATCATGATTAATTTTATTAAAATCATAAGTATTAAAACCTGTACCTGCTGGAATTAATCTACCAATAATAACATTTTCTTTTAAACCTCTCAACTGATCAATTTTACCATTAATTGCTGCTTCTGTCAGCACTTTAGTTGTTTCTTGAAAGCTCGCAGCAGAAATAAAACTTTCAGTATTTAATGATGCTTTAGTTATACCTAGTAATATTGGATAATATGAAGCCTGTTTTTTGTACCTTATTTTTAATGAATTATTAACAAGCTCAACTTTATATAGTTCTATTAATTCTCCCGGTAAATATCCAGTATCTCCTCCATTTTCTACTTTTACTTTAGATGTCATTTGCTTAACAATCACTTCAATATGCTTATCAGAAATATATACTCCTTGAGATTGATAAACGTGTTGAACTTCTTTAACTAAAAGTAATTGTATTTCAAGAATACTTAACCTAGACGCGTTATATACATTTAATCCTTGAGATAAATATGAGCGAAATTTATATTCTAAAATTGAATGTGGATTAAATGATGTATCTGCTTTTTTTCTTGCTTCTAAAATTTCTTCAATACGCGGTAATCCTTGAACAATATCTCCAGTTTTAACACGTTCAAATATTAATGTTGCTATATTTTCTCCTTTTTGTATTAAACCTGAGTTATTAACATGTAGTAAAGAACCACTTGATATTAAATAAGGTTGCCCTGTTCTAATAATTATTTCATTTTCATTAATAGCAATAATTAGTCCTGAAACACTAGATACAATACTTTCAGTAATTTTATCACCTGCATAGATATAACTATTCAAATTTACTTTTATAGAACAAGTATCTTGTATGCTTAAAACTACAGTATTAGATTTACTGATAATCATTATTCGACAGTTAGAACTACTATTTTCTTCTATATAACCAATTATTCCACTTATTGATGAAAATATATCAGTTTGACAAATAATGGAATTTGATTTAACGTGTTCACCATCATTAATTAAAATAGATGTTTTTGAGTATAAGCCATAATTTTTACTAAAAAAAGAGTCTTTAATAGCTAAAAAATCAGCAGTAATAAATTTAATAAGAAATGATACATCATTAGACTTACTTTTTATAGATTGTAACTGCATATAACATTTCATGTTAGAAATATTTTCTTGAAACTCTACTATTAAGTGTGTAGAAACTAAGTTAATACCCGAAACTGACTTAATTCTTTCTCCATCCTTAAAATAGGTTCTACGAACCATTTTTAAATTAATAAAATCAGTTGCAAAGGAATTATCAGAAAATGTTAATGTTAAATCTTTACAAGGAAGTGAATATATGACCACTGGTCTTAATAAAATAAAATGATCACTAACAATTTTAATATACTCCCAATAAACTAACTTATCACTTGTAATAGAATCCAATAAAACCTCACCAGGTCTTAAAAAACCTCTGTACTTTTCTAATGTAGAATCATTTAAATTAAACCTTATCAATCTACCAGGCTTTATAATAATTTCCCTAATAATTCCATCTTTTTCTATTATCTCTAGAAAACCTGTTGTATTAGCAAAAACATTTTGAATTATTTCTATTCCTACATCAATAAAACTTAAATTTTTAACCAATAATAAAGAAACATCCTTATTTACTATGTGTGTTTCTTCAGGTATCCATAGGATGTATCCTGAGTCATAGATATTATATATATCTTCATCTGCTTTTATAACAGATAAATCAAGATATTTTATAATTCCACCTGTTTTTGTTTTATATGCATTAGAAATTAAATCACCAATTATTTGCTGATTTAAAATTCTTTTATTTGGATGACATTTTAGAAGAAATTTATCGCTACTTTCTGTTTGTAAAAAATATCTTTTATAATCATTCAAAAGTTCATAAAAAACCTTAACATTAGTATATACTTTAGACGAAGTAACTAAAAGTATTTTGGGGAATGTAAATTTATCTTTTATAATATGAATTTTGCCTTCAGTCTCATTCAAAAGATTTGTTCTAGCCAATAGATCACCTTTTTCTATATATTGATTTTTAGATATTAATAAAGCAGATGATTTTGGTAAATTATACACCTCTCCAGAAAGTATCCACACTAAAATACTGTTATCAATTGGCTTGGACCCAACATTTATATTACTATGATCATCATTAATATGAATACTACCAGAAAAATCAGCTACTACTGATTTTTGGGCTCTTTCAGTCGATAGCTTATTATCGACAGGATATTCAGCTATAATTTGACCTTTTTTTATGTGCTGCTGATCATTGACAATTAGTAGTGAATTTTTCAAAATGAAAAATGTTTTTTGACTTTTATCTGAAAGGATAATGTTAATAAAAGAATCATTTATAACTAATTGAACATTCTCACCATACCGATTTCTTGCTGATTTTAAAAAAATATTAGGAGGATAACAAACAAATCCATTTACATCAGAAATAATATTATGTGATAGTTCACCAGTAAATACACCACCTGTATGAAAAGTACGCATAGTTAACTGAGTACCAGGCTCTCCAATAGATTGAGCAGCAATAATACCTACTGCTTCACCTAAATCGACTATTCTGCCATGAGCTAAATTCCAGCCATAACAAAGCTGACAAATAGAACGGTTTGATGAACATGTTAATGGGGATCGTACGAGTACATTACGTATTTGAAGTTTCTCAACTTTTTCTAAAAGATTTGTGTCAATACATTCATTCACTTTTGCTATAATTTTATTAGAATTATAATCCACTAAATCTTCAGCTAGAACGCGACCCAATAAAGACTGATTTAGTGAAATTAATATTTTTTGATTATCTACCATTTCTTCAATAATGATTGCTCTTGATGTTTTACAATCATATTCACGAACAATTACATCTTGTGCTACATCTACAAGACGACGAGTTAAATAACCTGAATCAGCAGTTCTTAAAGCAGTATCTACTAATCCTTTTCTAGCACCATAAGAAGAGATAAAATAATCTGTAATTGTGAGACCTTCCCGAAAGTTATGAAAGATAGGTAGATCAATAATTTGTCCTTGAGGGTCAGCCATTAGTCCTCTCATACCAACTAACTGTTTTACCTGTGAAATGTTAGCTCTTGCTCCTGAAAAAGCCATCATATATATTGAGTTTAATGGATCAGTTTTTTTAAAATAATCAATTACCTGTTGCTTTAGAGTATCACTAGCATCATTCCAAGTATCAATAACCTTTTGAAATCTTTCAACAGCAGTAATTTCACCTCTTTTATAGCGCTTATCTGTATCTTGTATTGACCTGAATGTAGATTCTAATAATTCTTGTTTACTAGGAGGTATACGCAAATCTTCTAAACTTAAAGATATTCCTGCTTTTGTAGCATAATAAAAACCTAAATCTTTTAGACGGTCAGCCATATTAGAAGCTCTAGCTATACCATAGTTTCTGAATGCCCAAGTTATCAAATACTTAAGTTCAGATTTATCAATTACTTTATTAAAAAAATAAATTTTTGATAAATGTTTTTTCATTGTGAAGATATTCCTATTCTATGATTAAAATTTATAACTATGCAACTAAAGAATCTTCAATTACGCTATTAAATAAAATACGACCTATTGTAGTTCTAATATATTTGACTAAGTATTTCTGATTACGATCTATTTTCACGATTAAATTATTATAGTAAATTAGTGTATTGCCATTTAAATCTTTAATTTGTTTAGTCGATTCATGTTTGTCTTGATGAATATGGATTTCAATATCTGTGCGTACCCAAATAAAAGAATGTAAGCTTACTTTATTGTTATTATAAGCTATGATAGCGTCTTCTAGATTAGAAAAAAAGTGATCTTTTCCTTTTCGAGACGCTGGATTACTGGTAGTTAAATAATAACATCCTAATACCATATCTTGGCTTGGCATTAAAATAGGAGAACCTGTTGCAGGTGATAGAAAATTATGAGGTGCTAACATAAGTAGTCTAGCTTCTGCTTGCGCTTCTAATGATAATGGGATATGTACAGCCATTTGATCACCATCAAAATCTGCATTAAAGGCTGGACAAACTAATGGATGTAATTTAATAGCTCTACCGTCTACTAAAATTGGTTCAAAAGCCTGTATACCTAGTCTATGTAAAGTAGGAGCTCTATTTAGTAAAACTGGATGACCATAAATTACTTCTTCTAAAACATCCCAAACAATAGTATCATTTTTTTGTATTAGTTTTTTGGCAGCTTTAATATTATTTACTAACCCTTGGAGAATTAAACGATGTATTACAAATGGCTGAAATAATTCTAGTGCCATTTCTTTTGGTAAGCCACATTGATGAAGCTTTAGGTTAGGACCAACAACTATTACGGATCTTCCAGAATAATCTACTCTTTTGCCTAATAAATTTTGTCGAAATCTTCCTTGTTTACCTTCAATAATATCAGACAACGATTTAAGTGGTCTATTATTAGAACCTACAACAGTTCTACCCCTTCTACCATTATCCATCAATGAATCAACGGCTTCCTGTAACATTCTTTTCTCATTTCTAATTATAATTTCTGGTGCCAAAATAGCTTTTAAGCGTGATAAACGATTATTACGATTAATTATTCTACGATAAAACTCATTTAAATCAGCTGTTGCAAATCTACCACCATCTAGTTGTACCATAGGTCTTAAATCTGGAGGAATAACTGGTATTACAAAAAATATCATCCAAGATAAACTTGCACCTGTAGCAATAAAATTTTCCAATAAACGTAATCTTTTCATTTTTTTATTAAATTTTGCAGAGGATTTTTTTTGTAATGAAGGTGGATTTAAAGATTCTTCTCTTAATGAAGCAACAGTATTAATAAGATTAATATCTTTTAATAATTTATAGATGGCTTCAGCACCTATACCAACTTCAATATCAGTAGAATTGCAATTAGAGTTATATAAATCATCTTCTAAAGATCTCCATTCATATCCTTCCAATAATTGTTTATGCTGAAGCTTATTACTATTTCCAGGACTAATAACTACATATGAATGAAAGTAAACGATTTTTTCGACTTCTTTAACAGTTAAATCTAATGCTAATGCAATATAACTAGTGCTACCTTTTAAATACCAAACATGTGTTACAGGTGCAGCTAATTCAATATACGCCATACGGTTTCTTCTCACTTTAGATTCTGTAATTTCTACGCCACATCTTTCACAAACAATACCTTTATAACGAAATCTTTTATATTTACCACAGTGACACTCCCAATCTTTTACTGGTCCAAAAATACGTTCACAAAATAGACCATCCATTTCAGGCTTTAAAGTTCTATAATTAATTGTTTCTGGTTTTGTTACTTCACCAACAATTTGACCATTGGGTAAAGTTCTTTCACCCCACGAACGTATTTTATCAGGTGATGCAAGACTAATTTTAATATAATCAAAGTAATTTTCAAGTTGAGCCATATGTTAATTTCCTTAGTACAAAAAGAGATCTTTAACTACAAGAGAATTTGGATTGTCTTCAATATTATCATTGATATCTTGATTTCTTATTTGTTTATTAAAATCAACTTTATGAATAGAAATATCTAAACCCAGAGACTGAAGTTCTCTAATAAGAACTTTAAATGATTCAGGAGTACCAGGCCTAGGAATTGGCTTGCCTTTTACAATTGCATTTAGTGCTTCATTACGTCCTTGCATATCATCAGATTTTACCGTCAATAATTCTTGTAAAGTATAAGCTGCACCAAATGCTTCAAGAGCCCATACCTCCATTTCTCCGAGTCTTTGACCACCGTGCTGTGCTCGACCACCTAAAGGTTGCTGCGTTACTAAAGAATATGGTCCAGTAGAGCGTGCATGTATCTTATCATCTACTAAATGAACTAATTTTAGCATATAAGCTTTTCCTACCGTAACAGGATTATCAAAAGGTTCTCCACTTCTTCCATCAAACAGTACTACTTTACCTGGATAAGCTTTATTAAAAAGCCAAGATTTTTTATTTAAAATACTCGCTTGTTTTAATTTATTATTTACTAATGCTCTAGAAGCTTCTTGACCATACATTTCATCAAAAGGAACAATTTTAAATCTCTTTTTCAGATATTGTCCAGCTAAACCCAATAAACACTCAAACAATTGTCCAACATTCATACGAGATGGTACACCTAATGGATTCAAAATAATATCTACAGGTGTTCCATCAGGCAAAAAAGGCATATCTTGTCTTGGTAATATTCTAGAAATAATACCTTTATTTCCATGTCTACCTGCCATTTTATCACCAACTTGAATTTTACGTTTTTGAGCAACATATACTCTCACTACTATATTGGTACCAGGTGGTAAATCATCTCCATTCTGTCTTTTAAATATCTTAACATTAACTACACGTCCTTTAGCAGCATTTGGTAACCTCAAAGATGTGTCTTTAACATCTCTAGCTTTTTCACCAAATATAGCACGCAATAATTTACCTTCAGGTAATTGATCAGACTCTCCTTTAGGAGTAATTTTACCTACTAAAATATCTCCTGAATCTACCCAAGATCCTATGACAATTACTCCATTTTTATCGAGTAAAGAAGTAACAGAGTTACTAACATTAGGTATATCACGTGTAATCTCTTCAGCACCTAATTTAGTTTGACGACATTCAACTTCATACCTTTCAATATGAATAGAAGTATATAAATCATCATATACTAACTTTTCACTAATCAAAAAAGCATCTTCATAGTTATAACCTTCCCATGGCATATAAGCAACAAAAATATTATGTCCTAGTGCTATTTCACCTAATTCAGTTGAAGCACCATCAGCAATAATTTGACCCTTATTTACTATTTCACCAGGCCAAATTATTGGTCTTTGATTAATACAAGTATCTTGATTTGAGCGATAAAATTTTTTTAGACGATAATGAATTATTTTACCAGAGGTATCTTCAATTCCTATTTTAGTACCAGAAACATAATTAACAATGCCATATGTTTTGCTAATTATTACAACACCTGAGTCTCTAGCAACTTTAGATTCAAGACCAGTTCCAACTAAAGGTTTTTCTGGATAAAGTAAAGGAACCGCTTGCCTTTGCATATTAGAACCCATCAAAGCCCTGTTGGCATCATCATGTTCTAAAAAAGGTATAAGAGAAGTTGCAGCAGAGATAACTTGTATAGGTGAAACAGTTATATAATCAACATGCTTAGAAGCAGAAGTTGTAAATTCTTGTCTATATCTAACGGGTATATTTTTATTTTTAATATAAAAATTATGTGATAGCAGTACATCTGCTGGAGCTATCTTTAATTCATCTTCTTGATCAGCTGTAATATATAATAAAGGTTCTGAGTTTAAAACTTTAGATTCATGTACAGGATAACAAGGTGTTTCGATAAAACCATACTTATTAACTTTTGCATATATGCTTAAAGATCCAATAAGTCCTGCATTAGGTCCTTCAGGAGTTTCAATCGGACAAATTCTACCATAATGACTAGGGTGCAAATCTCGTACAGCAAATCCAGCACGGTCTTTATTTAACCCACCAGGTCCTAATGCACTAATTCTTCTTTTATGAGTTAATTCAGATAAAGGATTAGTTTGGTCCATAAATTGAGATAACTGACTAGAACCAAAAAATTCACGAATAGATGCGACTAAAGGCTTTGGATTAACTAAATTTGATAAACTTAGTGACTCTAAATCACATATCATCATTCTTTCGCGAATAATTCTTTCTAAACGACTAATACCTATACGAATTTGATTTTGTAATAATTCACCTACAGATCTTACTCTTCGATTGCCTAAATGATCAATATCATCAAAAGTGCCGATATTTTGTTCTTTAATATTAATTAAATAATCAATCGCTACAACTATATCTTGTGGAGAAAGAACCCTAAAATTTTTAGGAATTCTTAAATTCAGCTTTTGATTAATTTTATGCCTACCAACTTCACCAAGGTCATATCTACGGGGATCGAAAAAGCGTGAATACAACATTTGTTTAGCTATTAATAAAGTTGAAGGTTCATTAGGTCTAAGTTTACTATAAACTATTAAAACAGCTTCTTCGTCAGTAAGATTTACAACAGATGATTTACCTACTTCTTTAAATAGCTCTTTTTGTTCATATACGAGTGAACCAGTAACTATAAATTCATATCTACTTAAACGAGATAATATTTCTTGATTACTTAAGCCAATTGCTCTTAAAAAAACATATGCACTAACCTTGTGTGTTTTATCAATCTTTACCCAAACTTGGTTTTTAGCATCAATTTCAAACTTTAACCAAGAACCACGATTAGATATAAGACTAGCGCTATAAACATATTTATTGTTTTTATCTAACTCTTTTTTATAATAAATACCTGGACTTCTAACTATTTGATTAATTATCACTCTTTCTGTTCCAGAAATAATGAAAGTTCCTCTATTAGTCATTAAAGGTATATCTCCAACAAACACTTGCCTTTTTCTATACTTTTTATGCTTATCTACTTGACCTGAAGAATAGTTATAATTGAAATTTTTTTGCTTTTTAATAAATTCAGTATCTTTTCTAGTTAATTTAGAAGGGATATAAATTTGTACACTATAAGTTTTATCTCTACTTTTTGCTTTACGCACACTATAACGAGGAAATTTTAATTTGTAGTTTTGACCAAAAAATTTTAATTCTAATTTACCTGTAGGATCAGTAATCACTGGAAAAGAATCTAGAACCTCAACTAAACCCTTATCTAAAAAAAGTCTAAAGCTTTTGATTTGTATATCAGCTAAATCAGGTATTATAGATACGGAAATTTTTTTTCCTAACATAAAAAACTCCAGGAATGTAGTAAAACAACAAAATAATTATAAAAATAATAAAATAGATTATTTTATATTGGTAATATTTTTATTAATATATAATGCAATAAAAATTTAATAAATTATAATACGCAAGAACAAATCATATAGTTTGATGAGTTCTTACAAATTTTTCTTTAAGCTAAGTATCTACTTTATTAATCTAGCTAACCTTGCTTTTTTACGTGCAGCAGTATTTTTATGAATAACATTTTTGTTTACAGCTTTATCCATATTCTTATAAACTATAGATAAATTTTTTTGACAAAAACTTAAATTTTCTCCATTACTTAAAGATACTATAGCTTTGACACTTAATAAGTAATTTTTAATAGATTGTTTTATAGCTACTTTATATTTTTTATTACTCTTACGATTCCTTAATATCACTTTCTTATTCTTAATATGGGATGTAGTTTGGGGCATATTACAAAAAGGAAATTATAATTTTATTTAGATAACAAAAAAAGTTAATATTTGTATCATTATAACTCATAAAATAAAGATATACAATTACTGTCTAGAACTTGATAAAATCTAATCCTCATGTAATAATAAACTAAAATACCTATAAAATCACATTTCATAACAAATTATGGGAAAAAATAAAGGATCTAGAGTCACGATAACATTAGAATGCAGTTGTAGAAATACAAAAAATACTAATCAAAGAACAAAAGGTATTATGCGTTATACAACATGTAAAAATAAAAGAAATACACCACATAGACTAGAAATTAAAAAGTTCTGCAATTATTGCAATAAACATGAATTATTTAAAGAAATTAAATGATAAAAAATATTTATAGAAAACATAATCTTCATGACATACCAAAAGATATAGTAGATTATAAAGATATTGATCTACTAAGAAAATTTATAAATGATCAGGGTAAAATAATGTCACGTCGTTCTACTGGATTAAATGCAAAACAACAGAAAAGAATTACTAAATCTATAAAAAGAGCAAGAATATTATCGCTATTACCTTTTTTGAAAAAAGATTAAGAAGATACTATAAAAAAACAATAAAACTTATAGCTCTTTTTCTTTAATAACTGTATCATAAGCTTCTATTAAGTCGGATTGCTGCCAGTCTTGAAAATCTGACATTAAACCACATTCACTAGGAAATAATACTTCATCAACATCTGTTTTCATGTATTTTAACGAAGTAATATAACCTTTATAAACTATTACATTTTTACGATATACATAAATATAAGATTTAGAATTGATAGTACCATTGGTTACAACACAACCTGCAACAAAACCTTTATTCATTTTAAAAATAGTTTTAATAGATACATTACCAGTTAAAGTCATACTATATTCAGGTTCAACTAAATCTAACATCAGATTGGTTACATAATCCAAAAGATCATAAATTATGTAAAAAATGTTGAAATTAATTTTATACTTTTTAATTAAAATATTAATTTGAGGAAGTGCATCGACACTAAATGCTAAAAGAGAAGATTTTGTAGTCATAGAAAGATGAATATCATTATTAGTAATATTACCAAAACTAGCAGCAATTATGTTAACCTGGACTTTTTCTTGAGAAATATTAGACAATACATCTATTATAGCTTCTAAAGAACCCTGAGTATCTGCTTTAATAATTAATTTTAGCTCTTTATGTTTGGATACGTTAGTTAAACTAATTCTTTTATTTAAAACACTTAAAGATAAGTTTTTCTGTTGAGTCTCTACATAGCTACCGCAATATTTTTTAGCTTCTTTTTCATTATTAAATGAAATAAATGCAGATCCAGATTTTGGTACAGAAGAAAAACATAGAACTTTAACAATAGATGAGGGACCAGCTTCTTCTAGACTACAACTAGAACAATTTATTATATTTTTCACTCTCCCCAGTAAGTTTTCAGAAACAATCATATCCCCCATTTTTAGAGTCCCATTTTGAATAACTAAAATAGCAACAGGTCCTTTCTGCTTATCTAGAAATGCATCAATTATTACACCTGAAGCTTGCTCTTTGGGATTAGCAAGTAAATTTTGAGATTGAGCAAGAGAACATATACTTGCTAAAAGCTTATCAATATTATAACCATTAATTGCACTAACTTGAATGTAATCTACATTACCACCCCAGTCATAACACAATAAATCATGACTTGCTAAATCTTCTTTAATTTTTTGTAAATTATTTATTGATTTATCAGATTTGGTTAAAACTACTATACATTGTAAATTCATTTTTTTAACATAATTAATAGATTCTATAGTCTGCGGTTTTAATCCATCATCAATAGCTATAACTAACAAAACAATGTCAGTCACTTCAACACCTCTTAATCTAGTTAACTTAAATGATTCATGTCCTGGCGTATCTAAAAAAACTAATTTTAAATTAAGTTCAGAATATTGATAAAAAACTTCATAAGCAGAAATAGACTGAGTAATTCCACCAACTTCTTTATCAACTAAGTTTGTTTGTAATATAGAATCTAATAAAGTTGTTTTTCCATGATCTACATGGCCTAAAATAGTTATCAATGGTGATCTTTTAATAACTTTAGAAGAAGAATTATATTTAGACAAAGTAAAACTAGAAGAAAAATAATCAGACTTAGACTTAAGTAATTTAAATCCATAATACTCAGCTAAATCATTACACATATTTAAATCCAAAATCTCATTAATAGTAGCTGAAATTCCTTTATTAATAAAAAGATAAGTAATTATTTCAGCCTCAGAAATATTAATTTTTAATGCGAAATCTTTAATTGATAAGGGATTATCGATAAATAAAGTTTTTGATGATTCACTGGAATGGGTAAAATTTTGGTCAATAGTTTTGGCTAATTTATCATTAACAATACCTGTGCTTAGAGATCTATTTTTTTTATTTTTTAAGCTTGCTTTTCGTATTTTTAATGTATGTAGGCTTTCTACTTCCGTTATCAATAAATCATCTGTTTTTTTTGTAAATTTCTTGACCTCATTATTGTCATTTCTATCTTTAACTTTTCCTAACTTGCTTTTATTTTTTTTAGATTTAATAGAATCTTTATCATCAATATTAGCTGTAGACCTATATTTTTTCTCAAATTTCATTGAGTTTGTATTTTTAGTCTTATCACCATCAACTGTAATTATATTTTTAACATCAACAGCAAATTTATTGTTAATATTATTAACAACAAGAATTTTAGGATGTGTTAGAAATAAAATATCATCATAGTACTCTAGATTAGATAAAAAAGAAATAATATTAATTTTACAACAACTATTTCGACAAAGATTGTATTGCTTGTAATCCATACTTACCATAATGATTAATTAAATTAATTATAAAATTTCAAAGATTATAAAATATTACAATTATATTAATAATTAACATACAGATAAGAAAAAATAAATACAAACATTAATGCCTAGACTACAAAAAAATGATAACTTTATCGATAAAACTTTCACAATATTAGCTGATATAGTTTTAAAGATTTTACCAACAAGCAAAGAAGAAAAGGAAGCGTTTTACTACTACAGAGATGGTATGTCTGCACAATCAGAAGGAGAATACGCGGAAGCATTAGAAAATTACTATGAGGCGCTTCAATTAGAAGAAGATCCATATGATAGGTCTTACATACTTTATAATATTGCATTAATATATGGTAGCAATGGGGAACACACTAAAGCATTAGAGTACTATCATCAAGCTTTAGAATTAAATAATAACTTACCACAAGCTTTAAATAATATAGCTGTTATATATCATTATCAGGGAATCAAAGCAATAGATGGCAAAAAAATTAAGATGTCAAAAAAGATGTTTACAAAAGCTGCACAATATTGGAAACAAGCAATTACACTAGCACCAAATAATTACATTGAAGCACAAAATTGGCTTAAAACAACAGGACGTGAATATAATCTTGAAGAACAACTATAAAAGATAAACAAATTAATTTAATATATTATATAATTTAAGCAAGTATAGATAGAAACAAAAAAAGCTGAAACATTGTCAATTAACTAATTACTCATTAAATCAACATTAAGCATCTATGGTTCAATCATTAACTAAAGGATCAATTACACAAATTATTGGACCTGTTTTGGATATCGAATTCCCAAATGGACAATTACCTAAAGTTTTTAATGCACTAAAAGTCCAAGGTCCAAATAATACGATTACTTGTGAAGTTCAACAATTACTAGGCGATAACAAAGTAAGAGCTGTAGCAATGAGTTCAACAGAAGGATTAAAAAGAGGTTCAGAAGTAATGGACACACAAAAACCAATTACTGTTCCAGTAGGAATACCTACACTGGGAAGAATTTTTAATGTACTTGGAGAACCAGTAGATGAATTAGGAGAAGTTACTTCAGAAGATTTTTTACCAATACATAGATCAGCACCACTTTTTACACAGCTTGAAACAAAACCTTCTATTTTCGAAACAGGAATTAAAGTAGTAGATTTATTAGCGCCATATAGAAGAGGAGGAAAAATAGGTTTATTTGGTGGAGCTGGGGTAGGTAAAACAGTTTTAATCATGGAATTAATTAATAATATTGCAAAAGCACATGGAGGTGTGTCAGTATTTGGAGGAGTGGGTGAAAGAACTAGAGAAGGAAATGATTTATATGAGGAAATGAAAGAATCAAAAGTAATTAATGCTGATAAATTAACAGAATCTAAAGTTGCACTCGTGTATGGTCAAATGAATGAACCTCCAGGAGCTCGAATGAGAGTAGGTTTAACAGCACTTACAATGGCTGAATATTTTAGAGATATTAATAAACAAGATGTTTTATTATTTATAGATAACATTTTTAGGTTTGTACAAGCAGGTTCTGAAGTATCAGCATTGCTAGGACGTATGCCTTCGGCTGTAGGTTATCAACCTACTTTAGCTACAGAAATGGGAGCTTTACAAGAAAGAATTACATCAACAACAGATGGATCTATTACATCTATTCAAGCTGTTTATGTACCAGCAGATGATTTAACTGATCCAGCACCAGCAACTACATTTGCACATTTAGATGCAACAACCGTTTTATCAAGAGGATTAGCAGCTAAAGGAATTTATCCAGCTGTAGATCCTTTAGGATCTACTTCAACGATGCTACAACCAGACATAGTAGGTCTAGAACACTACTCTACAGCTCAACAAATTAAATCAACTTTACAAAGATATAAAGAGTTACAAGATATTATAGCTATTTTGGGATTAGATGAACTATCTGAAGATGATAGATTAACTGTAGCTAGAGCAAGAAAAATTGAAAGATTCTTATCTCAACCATTTTTCGTAGCAGAAGTATTCACAGGATCTCCAGGAAAATATGTATCTCTAGAAGAAGCAATAAAAGGATTCCAAATGATCTTAAAAGGTGAACTGGATGATTTACCTGAACAAGCATTTTACTTAGTCGGTAACATAGAAGAAGCCATAACAAAAGCAGAAACTTTAAAATAAAATTATTTAAAATATGACACTAAAAATACGTGTAATTGCGCCAGATAAAGTAGTCTGGGATGCTAACGCAGAAGAAATTATTTTACCTAGTAGTACAGGACAACTTGGTATATTAACAGGACATATACCTTTACTGACTGCATTAGATATTGGTGTAATGCGTGTTAGAATAAAAAAAGAATGGAAACCTATCATATTACTAGGAGGTTTTGCTGAAATTAAGAATAATAATATTACAATACTTGTAAATGGAGCTGAAGAAGTAAACGAAACAAACTTAGACGATGCAAAAAATAATCTAGAAGAAGCAACAAAAATACTAGAAGAAGCTGAAACAAATAAAGAAAAGATAGAGGGAACACAAGAACTGAGAAAAGCCAAAGCTAGATTGCAAGCTGCTATTATCAATAATAACTAAAAAATAGCCTGAGGTATATAAACTTCAGGCTACTAAAATTAAATATGTCAAACAAATATAATAACTAACTTAAACCAGAACAAATATAATCAAAATATAAGCCCATTTCTTTACCTGCATCATTACCAACCAACGATGAAGTTACCTCTTTCATTGCTTGGATTGCTTGGATAGTAGCACCAATAGGTACACCTAAAGAATTATATGTTTCTTTTAAACCATTTAAAACTCTTTCATCCAGTATAGAAGGATCACCTGCTAACATTCCATAAGTGGAATATCTTAGATAATAATCTAAATCTCTAATACAAGCAGCATATCTTCTTGTAGTATACATATTACCACCTGGTCTAGTAATATCAGAATACAATAAAGCTTTAGCAACAGATTCTTTAATAATAGTTGCAGCATTAGCAGCAATAGTTGCTGCTGCTCTCACTCTTAACTCACCAGTCTGGAAGTAACCTCTTAATTTATCTAGAGAATTATCATCTAAATATTTTCCTTGAACATCTGCCGTATTAATTACAGAAGTAATTGCGTCTTGCATAAAATAAATAACCTTATTTATTATAAAATACTAATATTAATCTTGATTAATCGATTCAATAATTTATCATTACACTAACTAGATAAATACAACTATTGCATAGCACCCAAAGTGTAATCAAAATAAAAACCTGCTTCAGCAGCATCTTCTCCAGACAGTAAAGAACAAGCTACATTTTTCATGCAACGAACACCTTCAGCAACACCAGAAATAGGAGTTCCTAAAGAATTGTACATCTCTTTTACACCAACTAATCCAATTTCTTCAATGGGTGTTACATCTCCAGCAACAATACCATATGTTACCAATCTTAAGTAATAATCTAGATCTCTTAAACAAGTTGCTGTCATTTCTTCTCCATAAGCATTACCTCCAGGAGATACAACATCAGTTCTTTTCTGAAATAACTGTTGTCCACCTTGCTTTACAACAAGCTCACGGTTATCTGTTAGTATTTGGGCTATCCTTAGTCTTCTTTGACCAGACAAGACAAAACTTTTAATTCTATCTAATTCACCAGGACTAAGATATCTAGCTTCTGCATCTGCATTGACAATAGATTTAGTAACAATACTCACTAGTTAAAATCCTTATATAATAAATATATTACAAAAAACTGGTTAAAGCTTATCTATGTAGTTAAACTTTAAAAACTTTATCCAAAGATACAAATATAGCATAATAAAAAATGATTGTAATAATAAAAATAATTTCTTTGCTCAATATATTTTAAGACAAAGTACTAAAAGAAGAAAGTTTTCAACTTCAAAACTTAATTTTAATTAATACAATCCTTTCAAGTTAAAACTAGGGACAACAATAATTCTATTTTGCTTTGTTAAGGAATTATATAATATTTCAGTATTAGGAAAATTAGCTGCAGGTAAAGTAGGATAACGACGGTAAGGAACCGTATTTAAACCAAATACCTGATTATACTCTATACTATCAATTAAAGTTGTAATAAAATATTTTAAACCTCTAGAAGCTAAAATTTGATTATAGTATCTAATCTCAGACTGATTATTCGGTGCTCGACCTAAAAAATGTTTTGTTCCTAATTCAATAACCTTTGTATTTGGATATGGATTGTAAAATTCTTTAAGATATAAACGAGAAAACGCTAATTGCTTAATTAAATTTTTTACATCTATTTTTGAATCTAAGAAAGATTTTTCTAAGTTTATAAATTCTTGACCTAAACTAAATGTACTTAAATTTCTTTCAAAAACTTGCCTAAAAGAGGCTCTTAGAACTTGCAACTTTTGAGAATAATTACTATTATCACTGATACTAAATACTTTAAACTGATCTCTTCTTCTAGTTACTCCTTGATTAACTTTTGAGCTTATACTAATAGCATTCATTTTTGGTACGTTGCTACTATAATTAATTACTTTACTTTGGTAATTACAAGTCTTAGAATTAACACCAATACCTCTAGAGGAAACTGCAGAAGGAATAATATAACGCTCATAGGGAACAATAAAATCACTAAAAGATTCAGAATATTCTAGACTATTAATTATTGAGTCAATCATACTATAATATCCTTTTTTATAAGCAATATCAAAATATTGATTTATTTCTTGTCTACTATATGTTGGACGACCTATCAATTTTATATGTATATACTCTATAGCTTTACAAATATATAAATTATCCCAATATAAAGATCTAAAAAGTGATGATTTCATTAATAACCTGATAAATTCACGAACGGAAATAACGTGACTTTCAAACTTTTTTTCGTACTTTAATATAGAGAGCAGCTCTTCTGCATATACAAAACGACCAAAGACTCTTAAATACACAGCAGATGTTAATTGCTTAACATCTAAAGATTTATTTTTGGCACTAAAAATAAATGGGGTCAGAGCATTAGGCTTAGAGTTTCTTAAACTTGGTGAACTAATTTGATTATAGATACCTGGACCATATCTAACTAGTAAACGTCTCGTATCTCTAGTAAGAAAAGATGATTTCGTTTTTAAACCAACATTATTATTAATAAATATAGCACCAAACTGAATACTTAAAGGATCATTACTTAAGCCATAAGGATGCTGATTAGATACTTTAGATTTATAATCGGCAAATAAGGTAAGAAAGTCAGGCACTTTTTTAAAAGGAGTACTATAATTAAATAACCTTAACTGAGGACCCCAATTTCTTGACTCTTGTGCTTCCTCGCCTAAGATTCTTAAATAGGGCACAGTTTCTTCACTGAAATAATCAGAATACTCTTGAGAATTAATTAAGTCATCTACTAAACCATTAAGACCTACTTTCGATATAATAGAGAAATATTTTTGAAACTCTTCTAAAGAACTGATACCCCTTCCGAGAAAATGCTTAAATGATAATTCTATTACACGACTATTTACAAAAGTATTATTAAATTGGTCTTTATAAATAGATGATTTTCCTAATAAACGAATGAACTCTTTAATAGACAATTTACCAGTTACAACTTGAGACTCTAAATCCTTAAATGTTAAACTATAAGCTTTTTTGATATCTCTTTCAAAAACTTGTCTATAACATGCACGAATTACAAGCTGTTTTTCAGAATTTGATAGGCTACTTTTCATAATAAACTTTTGACTTGATGAACCAGCTTTATTATATACCTGAGGTAACCTTAATCCTTGTAAATCTTTAAATTCTCTTTTACGAATTTTATCACCTAGTTTAGCAGATTCAAACTCAAAAATTAAAATATTAAAATATTTTGCAACTAATTGCTGATTATCTATATTATCTTCAAATAAAGTTAAACATGATTTACGCATTTCACGTAAAGCTACTATAACAGCAGCGCTAGAACAAGCACTATCTATTAATTCTCTTAATCCTCTTATATTAACAGATAAGATATTTGTATCCCCAGCAACAATAGAATAGGTTAAGTACCTTAAAAACCAGTCTAAGTCACGTAAAGATTTTTTCATACGTGCTGGACCATACTTCACAACACTAATAGGTTTAAAACCAGGAGGTAAAGTATCACCTGCATCAAATAATGAAGAAGAAGCATTATTAAATAAATTAGTTGATGCATTCCCAGATAAATTTTGAGACATTATAGTGTCACTAACAGCATCTACTTGTAAAAAAGAAGCTTGAGGTCTTTCTAAATAAGAAATAGTTGAACCACCAACAAAGATTTTATTAGCAGCTTGAGAAACTAAAAAATTAGCATTGTTAGATATTAGCTGAGCTATTTCTAACCTTACATTACCAGAACTAAAAAATGATACTAATTGATTTAACTCACCTAACTCCAAAAACCTATCTTGTTGCTCTGCCTGTAAAATACTTGAAAAGGAAGCTGTTTTATACAACTTTGGTTGGACTAAATTACTACCACCACTAGCTTTAACAATCATAGAAAATATATATCTCCTAAATAAAAAACTATAACATCAACTAAGCATTATACACTTATATTAATGAATATAAAAATAAAATTAACAATATAATATAATTGAATGGAAAAACTAGCTTGAATCAAGAAAACTTTTTTAATACTTAGAACAAAATGAATAATATAAAAAAACAAGATAAAGAAATGCCAATACTTGAACATATAGAAGAATTAAGAAACAGAATACTATCAACTTTTTGTATATTTATTTTATTATCAAGTATTTGTATGTTATATACAAAAGAGATAGCATTAATTTTACAAAAGCCTGCTCTAGGGATAAAATTTTTACAGTTAGCTCCAGGAGAATATTTATTTGTATCTATCAAAATAACTATATATTTAGCTATTACTTTAAGTAGTCCCTTTGGCTTATATCAAATACTAAAGTTCATCTCACCTGGCTTAACTAAAAAAGAAAATAACTATGTCGTACCTACAACTATTGCATCTCTTATACTATTTTTCTTAGGTGCATTTTTTTCATACAAGATCTTAATTCCCGTTACACTAAATTTTTTTATCAACTATGGATCAGAAATTATTGAACCAGTATGGTCATTTGATGAATATTTTAATTTCATATCTTTAACAATTTTTACAACTGGTTTTTGTTTTCAACTACCAATTATACAGATTATATTAGGAAGTACTAATATAATAAGATGGGAAAAGATGCTTAAAAACTGGAAATACGTTACATTTATTACAACAATAATCAGTGCAATTGTCACTCCTTCAACAGATCCAGTTACACAATTATTTATGACGATTACATTACTAATGCTATATTTTAGTGGTATTTTTATACTTAAAACTATAAAAATATAAACAAGCTAAAAACTAAAGTATATATTTATAGTTTTATTTTCAATAATGAATATAGAATGTTATTATAAATAATAAAAAGTACTTATAGCTATAATAAAACGATGATAAAAAATAATATAATATTTTACATAAAAAAGGTTCTCTTAGTATTATTAAGTATTCTTGCTTTTAGCAGTATACAAATGAATATAGCCTACTGTTTTCCTATATATGCTCAACAGGGATATGAAAACCCACGAGAAGCTACTGGCAGAATAGTTTGTTCAAATTGTCACCTTGCACAAAAATCTGTATCAATAGAAGTGCCAAAATCTGTTTTACCTAACAGCATTTTTGAAGCTAAAATATCAATTCCTTATAACAATGAAGCTAAACAAATTTTAGGTAATGGAATAGAAGGAGGACTAAATACAGGAGCAGTTTTAATACTTCCAGAAGGCTTCAAATTAGCACCAAAAAATTTGCTAAGTCAAGAAATGAAAGATAAAACAAAAAATTTTTACATACAAAACTATAGTTCATCAAAGAGTAATATTTTAGTAGTAGGACCAATTAGTGGAAAAAATAATCAAGAAATTACTTTTCCAATACTTTCTCCTGATCCACAAAAAGATAAAAATACATTTTTCTTAAAATACCCAATATATGTAGGTGGAAATAGAGGCAGAGGACAATTGTATCCTACCGGAGATAAATCTAATAATAATGCATTTACTGCAAATTCAAATGGATTAATAAAAAAAATAGAAGAAAATACTAAAGGTGAATTTATACTAGAGATAGAAAAATCAGATAGTGAAATAGTAACAGAAAAAGTACCAAAAGGACTAAAACTTATTGTTAATGAAGGAAACACAATTATAGCTGGACAGAACTTAACAAATGATCCAAATGCTGGTGGATTTGGTCAAAGTGAAACTGAAATAGTTTTACAAAATCCGACAAGAATCAAAAATATGATTCTATTTTTCATGAGTGTAACATTAGCACAAATATTTTTTGTACTAAAAAAGAAACAATGGGAAAAAGTACAAGCAGCAGAAATGAATTTTTAATGCAAAACTAATATAAAAATTAGTTTTATTCTAAATAACTAACAAAACATAGATTGAACAGCCTCTACTATTTGTTGAGGCTGAATAACTGTAGCTTTTTCTAAATTACCATTATATGGCGTTGGAATATCCTGTGAAGATAAACGAATAATATTAGCATCCAAGGAATCAAAATATTGATCATTTACTTGTGCTATTATTTCAGCAGCAATACCTCCAGTTTTCATACACTCTTCTACAATAATAAGCTTATGAGTTTTTTTAATTGAATTACCAATAGATTTTATATCTATGGGTTTTAGTGATATTAAATCTATTACTTCAGGGTCGTAACCATCTTCAACCAGTAAATTGACAGCTTGCATAACATGGTAGCGCATACGAGAATACGTTAAAATAGTAATATCTTTACCTACTCTAACTAATTCAGCTTTATCAAGAGGAAGAAGATATTCTTCAGATGGAACATTATCTTTTAAATTATACAAAAGAACATGCTCAAAAAGTATAACAGGATTACTATCTCTAATTGCAGATTTAAGCAATCCTTTGGCATTATAAGGAGTTGAGCAAGCAACTATTTTTAAACCAGGTATAGCTTGAAAATATGCTTCAAGCCTTTGGGAGTGTTCAGCGCCTAATTGCTTACCAACACCACCAGGACCACGAATTACTAGAGGAATTCTAAAATTTCCACCAGATGTATAAGGTAACATTCCTGCGTTATTAGAAATTTGATTAAATGCAAGCAAAAGAAAGCTCATATTCATCCCTTCAACAATAGGACGTAAACCTGTCATTGCAGTGCCAATCGCCATTCCCATGAAGCTATTTTCAGCAATAGGAGTATCTAAAATTCTTATATCACCATATTTTACGTGTAAATCTTTAGTAACCTTGTAAGATCCACCATAATGTCCAACATCTTCTCCTAAAACAAAAACTGATTTATCTCTCTGCATCTCTTCATCAGTAGCTTCACGTAAAGCATCAAACAAAAAAATTTTATTCATAATTTTGTTAATTTATTGAGTTAATTTATTAAAGTAAAAACAAAACAGTATTAATCTTCGATAAACAAATATTTTTTTAATTCTTTTACATCTGGTTCAGGACTAGATAAAGCAAAATTTACAGCTTCTTCTATATTTTTTTTAACTCTTATTTCAATCTCATTAAGAATATTATTTTCAATTAATGAATTTTCAATCAAATAATTTTTTAAAGTTTTAATTGGATCACGTACTAACCAAGCCTCTTTTTCTTTACGAGATCTTAATTCATCTGGATCAGCTAAAGAATGACCTCTAAACCGATAAGTTAAAGCCTCAATTAACGTAGGACCATTACCAGATCTAGCTCTATCAATAGCTTTTTGAGCAACTTCTCTTACAGCTAATACATCCATACCATCAACTTCAAATCCAGGTAAACCAAACACTTCTGCTTTTTGATGTATTTCAGGATAAGATGTTGAACGATGATGAGCCATACCAATAGCCCATTGGTTATTTTCAACAACAAATATAACAGGCAACTTCCATAGTACAGACATATTTAAACATTCAAAAAATTGTCCATTATTTGTTGTACCATCACCAAAAAAACAAACTGTAACACTTAATTCTCCTGAATCATTAAAAATTTGTTTTCTATATACACTCTGAAATGCAGCTCCAAGAGCTACAGGAATACCTTCACCAATAAAAGCAAATCCACCTAAAAAATTATTTTTTGCATCAAATATATGCATTGAACCACCACGCCCTTTACTACAACCAGTTTCTTTACCAAATAACTCAGCCATAACTTGTTTAGTTTGAACACCTTTACTAATTGCATGTACATGATCACGATACGTACTACAAACATAATCATTAATATTTAATAACTTAATAACACCCGTAGAAACAGCTTCTTGACCATTATATAAATGTACAAATCCAAACATTTTTCCACGATAGTACATCTGAGCACACATATCTTCAAAGTTACGACCCATCAACATATCTTCATATAAGGATAATAGAATGTCAGATGAAAGAGAACTTTTTTTATCAATACTTTTAGATAAAAAAGTTAGTGGCAAAGCGGTTATATTTTTTTCCTTACACATTTTAATAATAATATCTCCTAGAAGATTGATGTACAAATAGTACAAAACTTAAAAATATTACATGCGATATTGTAACATAATTCAAGCAAAAATATATTAGACATATTGATTCTAGTAATTAATTATAATATAAAATGTAATTTGTAAATTACAGTAAATAAATATATATAAAATAATCAAACTATGCATCAATACTTAAACTTACCTATAAAATCTATTAAAAAAGAATTAAATCAACTAAACAATAATTTAAATAAAATGATAACCGCAGATAACCCTATTTTATACGCTGCTGCTGAACAGCTATTTATTGCAGGAGGTAAGAGAATTCGACCAGTCATAATATTGAATACAGCAAAATTTATATCTCTAAACAAAACTATATCCACAAAACAACAAAGATTAGCAGAAATTACAGAAATCATACATACAGCCAGCTTAGTACATGATGATATTATTGATAACTGTGATACTAGAAGAGGAATAAATACTGTACATAATGTATTTAATAATAAAATTGCAGTATTAGCAGGAGATTTTTTATTTGCACAGTCATCATGGTATTTAGCTAATTTAAACCATTTAAGTGTTGTCAAAACAATATCTAAAATAATAACAGATTTTGCAGAAGGGGAGATAAAACAAGGAACAAAGTCTTTTGATAATACAATTTCTTTAAATGATTATACAGAAAAATCTTTTTACAAAACAGCATCACTAATAGCATGTAGCTGCAAAGCTACTGTACTATTAGATAAAACTTACTCTTATGAAGCTAATAATTTTTACTTATACGGAAAACATATTGGTTTAGCATTTCAAATTGTAGATGATATATTAGATATTATTAGTACATCGCAAGAGTTAGGAAAGCCAGCTGGCCTTGATTTAAAAAATGGTAATTTAACAGCTCCATTAATATTTACATTAAATAAATATAAAAAACTATATACACTAATAGATAAAGAATTTCAGTTTAAAAATGATATTAATGAAGCAATAGTAATCATCAAACAAACAAATTCAATTCAAAAAGCTAAAGATTTAGCAGTAGAACATATACAACTAGCAATACATATAATAAAAGAACAAAAGATTAGCAATAAAAACAATATAGATCTAATACTAATATGTTATTATATTTTGAATAGATTTAACTAAATTATTTAATAGATTTTATTAAATAATTAAATGCTAACTTATCAATTAAAGCTAGTTGAGACAAAATTTTACGATTAACTGCAACATTTTTTTTCTTTAATAAGTAAATAAACTCACTATAGCTTAAATTATATAATCTGGTAGCAGCATTAATACGCACAATCCATAAACGACGATATATACGTTTTTTATTTTTTCTTCCAATATAAGAATACTTTAAAGCTTTTAGGACTTGCTGTTTAGCAGTCCTAAATAATTTAGACTGCGAACCTCTAAATCCTTTAGCCAATTTCAGTATTTTTTTTCTTCTTTTACGAGCAACATTGCCTCTTTTAATTCTTGTCATAAATAACCTGTAAAATACTAGTTGAGTTTGATATAAGGAAGACTATTAATAAAATTATACTTATCACATAAGTTAACTACATTTACTTTACGTAATTTACGTTTTCTATTACTGCTTTTTTTCTGTAACAAATGGCTTTTAGAAGAGCTACGCTTTAATATCTTACAGGTAGAAGTCATTTTAAAACGCTTGTTAATGGATCTATTTGTTTTGAGTTTGTACATAGTAATAATAATAATAATTTAAGAGAATTTTTTACGAAAATTATTCATAGACGATAAAAGTAACATAATCATAATCTTAATTAAATTAGAATTTAACTCCTGGAATATTTTCATATTTAAATTGAAAGCAGTATTAGCCTCTGAAATAATTTGTTCTATTTGTTTTTTAGTCAAAGGGACATTATTCAAAGATTTTCTATATAAGTCTTTAAATTTAACTTCGTCATCAATTAATTCAAAATCATAAAAAGCAGTTCCTAAATTATCTGGAAGTTGCATGGCATTCTTAGCTATTTTTTTCAAAATTTGTCCTCCAGATAGATCACCTATATATCTAGTATAAGAATGAGCTATTAGTAACTCTGAACTAGTATAACTAACTTGACGAATTCTATTAATATAAGATTGCGTAGCAGGAGAAGGTTGAATTTGCTTTAACCAATCATTGCCATAGTAATACCTTAAATCTTGTATTAAACTTTGCTTTCTATATAGCTCTGGAAAATAAATAGCACCAACCGCAGGATTATCTTTATGTTGATCTATCTGTTCTTCCATGGCATCATAAATAAAATATAGGTTAGCAACTAACTTACGATAAGAATTTTTATCGACTAAACCTCCAAGAAAAGACTTTACAAAGCTTACGTTTTCAGCCATACTATGAGATTTAGTTGTACCTTCACGAAGTTGCTGAGCTAAATTTGTAGACATTTATATCTCCTTATAACAAATATAAATTAATTTTTAATAAATTATCAATCCAAACTTGTTTAAAATAATAATATAATCTTAATAGTATAAATTTTACAAATTTACAACAAATAGATATATGAGAAGAGTTAAACTGATTTAAAATATTCTTTTGAAAAACTAATATTATTTTTTATCGCAGAGTCACCAGGTTGCCAGTTTGCAGGACATACTTCATCAGGATTATTTTGGACATATTGTACTGCTTTTAATATTCTAATAGTTTCATGTACGTTCCTACCTACTTCTAAATTATTAACAATGGAATGTTGTACGATTCCATCTGGATCAATAATAAAAAGACCACGTAAAGCTTTACCTTCTTCATTCAATATATTATAAGATAAACTTATTTGTTTGTTAAGATCTGAAACTAAAGGATACTTTAAATCACCAACTCCACCAGAATCACGATCCAATTGCATCCATGCAAGATGACAATATTCGCTATCAACAGAAATTCCTAAAACTTCTGCATCCAAAGATTGAAATTGATCATATAAGTCACTAAACGCAATAATTTCTGTAGGACAAACAAAAGTGAAATTAAGTGGGTAAAATAGAAGAATAATATATTTACCTAAATAATCAGATAGCTTTACTTGCTTAAACTCTTGTTCATACACAGCTTTAGCAGAAAAATTTGGAGCTTTATCTCCGACCTGTAAATAATTTTTATTTGACATGTGGGTATTAGATTAATTTATTATGGTATATAACTAATATTTGAAAATGCATAATAATATTATATTACAGAATAGAAGAAAAATATTATTATATAGTAAAACTAAAATATCTTTATTCAATAGCGGGGAATGGATTTGAACCATTGACCTTCGGGTTATGAGCCCGACGAGCTACCAGGCTGCTCTACCCCGCGACCAACTGATTATACAATATACAATTAAAGTTATCCAGAAAAAATTTTAAATAAAATGTAGATACTAAAATTTAATATAATAGCAATAAATAAATATTTAGTACGCAATATAAATGGCATCACTTCATATAAACCAACAAATCTATCTTGCATCAAATAATCTGATGTCTTAATCCATACTTGACCATCATACCAACCTGATTCTTCATAAAAAACAGTAGCACTCAATAATCTTTTTAAAATGTAAGACCACCCTAAATAAACTCTAATTAAAAGAAAAAATATAATAACATTATCAATGAAAAAGTCTAATAATAAAATATTATAAAAATTACTAAATGGAACTACAATATAAAATACAATACTAGGTATTAAGCCCAATATGATAAAGAAAAACAGTAATCCCACAATAAAAGGCTTTTGAGAAGAAACTGACCAGGAAAACAGCCAAGAACGTCTTAAAAGTAAGTACTCATTTAAAGGCTGCTGTTCAAAAGGAACAGGACAATTAGTTTTTGGAGTAAACATAAAGTAATTTATTTAAATCATTTAAATATCTAATTAACTAACAAAGAAATTAAAGTAAAGGTAAAAAACATCAATAAGCTAAAAAAAATTAACCTTTGTATAACGACTTGATTAGAGCTAAAATTCAAGACTTTATTTTGATTACCTGAAATATTTAAACCATTGGTTTTAGGATTGCTAATTAAAATAAGAAAAATAGTCAATAAACTGAAAAAATACCAAAGTAGTTTAATAATCATAAAAATTAAATAATATTTAATAAATTAAGAGAAAAAATTAAAACTATAAATAAGTTAATTTATAATAGTCATTAATTTTTTTTATTTAAGAAAATAAATACAAAATTTATTCACCTTGAATTTTGAGAAGAACAAAACCTAAAATTAAGCCAGTTAAAATCATAACTGGACTAATTAAGGCTGCTGTAACAATTTCTGATAACATTAAGATAACTCCTTATTCTTAACTTTATTTAAATCATCAAAAGACTTGAACCTAAAAACCATTTCTACCCCAAACAACTAACGCAATAGAAAATGTAAAAACAGCAAGTAAAGAACCCCAACCTAAACTAACAATATCTATCATAAATAACCTTATAAAAAAATCATAATATATATTTCAAACATTATCTAATAAAATACCATATAATAAATAATTAACATATAACTGGTATAAAACAATTGTAAATTTTTTCAAATTATGTATCAATACAACAATACTTAAGGTTAGTATAAAACTAATACATAATATAAGATATAAATCATTAATTTTAATCAAGAAAAATTTATGCAAACTACTGTAAACTCAAATCAAAAAATTGACGAAACCTTGCTAACGCCAAGATTTTACACGACTGATTTCGAAGAAATGGCAAGTTTAGACATTTCTTTAAATACAGAAGAATTTGAAGCACTATTACAGGAATTTAGATACGATTATAATAAAAAACATTTTATTCGAGATGAAGAATTTAATAAATCATGGAACACACTTGATAATAATACAAAAATTTTATTTATAGAGTTTCTTGAAAGATCTTGTACAGCAGAATTTTCAGGATTTTTGCTATACAAAGAACTATCAAGAAGGTTAAGCAAAAGTAATCCCATACTAGCAGAATGTTTCTTATTAATGTCAAGAGATGAAGCTAGACATGCAGGTTTTTTAAACAAAGCTATTGGTGACTTTAATATATCTCTAGATTTAGGTTTTTTAACTAAAAGTAGAAAATATACCTTTTTTTCACCTAAGTTCATTTTTTACGCTACTTACTTATCAGAAAAAATTGGATACTGGAGATACATAACTATATATAGACATCTAGAACAACATCCTGAATATAGAGTGTATCCAATTTTTAAATTCTTTGAAAATTGGTGTCAAGATGAAAATAGACATGGTGACTTTTTCGCAGCTCTTTTAAAATCTCAACCACAATTTTTGAATAATACCAAGTCTAAACTTTGGTGCAGATTTTTCTTAGTAAGTGTTTTTGCAACAATGTATTTAAATGATTTTCAGAGATCAGATTTTTATAAATCAATAGGCCTGGATGCAAGACAATACGATATGCAAGTAATACGCAAAACCAATGAGAGTGCATCTAGAGTATTTCCTGTAGCACTAAACGTTGATAAACCAGAATTTTTTCAATACTTAGATGAATGTGCAACAGAAAATAAGAGATTACTTGAAATAGAAAAGGGTAAGGAAAAACCAATAGTTAAAATTTTAAAAAAACTGTCAGGGTATATAAAAATAAGTATAAATATAGTAAAAATATATTTAATCAAACCAATTGAATCAAAAAAATTAGTTAACACAATCAAATAAGTGTAAAGCTTTATTTCTTTCAAGGCAAAAGAGGTACAAAAAATAATAAAATTTAGATACACAATATTCTATTATAAAAAATAAAATGAGTAATAAAATAAACTTTAAGATTCCATCTCCAACGTTTGGTGGAAGTACAGGTGGATGGTTAAGATCAGCAGAAGTAGAAGAAAAATATGCTATTACGTGGAATAGCAACAATAAAAACATATTCGAAATGCCAACTGGCGGCTCTGCAATCATGGCTGAAGGTGATAACTTATTATACTTAGCTAAGAAAGAACAGTGTCTTGCACTTTCAAGCCAACTTAAGACTAAATTTAAAATTAACAATTTTAAAATATACAGAATTTTTCCAAATGGAGAAGTCCAATATTTACATCCCAAAGACGGAGTTTTTCCAGAAAAAGTTAATGAAGGACGTATAGGCATAGGTAACATAGAACACAACATTGGACAAAACAGAAATCCTGTAAATCAAAAATTCACTGGACAAGCAACATACGAAAAGAATTAAGTAAAAAATCATAAAAAAGATTGTCATCACAATCTTTTTTTGATATTATTATTTTGCGAAGTATTACTGGAGGGGTGGTAGAGTTGGTTTATTGCGTCTGATTTGAAATCAGATGAACCGCAAGGTTCCGTGGGTTCGAATCCCACCCTCTCCGTTGTAAATGAATAGAATATAAATAATTAACTTAAATAGTTTTATGCTACTGCTTGCTCAATAAACTTAACTGCTTGATTTAATGTAGCTATCTTTTCAGCATCTTCATCAGGAATTTCTATATCAAACTCTTCTTCAATAGCCATAACAAGTTCAACGGTATCAAGGGAATCTGCACCTAAGTCGTTAGCAAAGTTTGCCTCTAAAGTTACTAACTGTTTATCAACACCTAATTGTTGAGCAACAATATTTCTAACTGTTTCAAAAATTTTTGAATCTTTCTCTTTTATTGACATAAAAGTTCCTTAAAATAAAAAATAATAAATACACTTCTTAATACCTGTATCTATAGCTTAAAAAATAAATCTGTTTTAGCAGAAAATCTTAGTATTTACAATCCAATAGGGTAAATAATTAACTTTTGATCATTCTTTTGACCAAAGACAGAATACTTCAAATTATATAAATTAATTAGTTTAATCTGTAAACTGGTAATCTTCTCACATCTAGATATTAATTGAACAGACTCCTTATTATTAAAAATAATTTTTTCTATTGCATATCTCGTTTCAATAATAGCATTAAGTTCTATAGTAGTTTTTCGTGTACACAAATAATACCAGTTATGATTAAAAGTAAATTGAGTTGTCACTATTTGCTTTAATGCTCTATGAATACTATTTGTACTATGACTATGTATTGTATAAATAATAATTTTATTTAGCTTAGCAACCTGGCGTATTTTATTACTATACTTAATACTAGATTTAAGACCCAATATATAGTCAGCTTTAAGTAAATCTCTAGTTAATTTTAAACATAAATCTAAATCTTTTATTACAGATTCAACTTGTCGAATATTTATTCCATATACATACAACTGATAATATACCAAAGTAGAAGTATGATTTGTAAAATTTGTATTACGTAAGGACAAACTAGGATGATTAAATTGTTTACTAGACTTAAATGAATTATTAAATAAATTACTATCGCTTAAAATTGATAAATTTTCCTGATTAAAATCATTTTGCATACCAGATTTAGCAAAAGATTTTTTATGTATCATAAAACTTGTAGTGCTAAAAGCTTCAGATATAATAGACATAGAACCATTTTTATTAGATTGACGACGCTGAAAAAAAGGCAACGCTCCTTGTAGAATTTTATCAACGACTTCATCAACATTTTCATGTATAACCCAGCTATTACGTTCATGAATTTCTATTGCAACCTGAAAAGCTGGTAAGCCCTTTCTTTCTAACACACTCTTTTGTGAACCACGCCTTTTTGCCTCATCATCTCCTAATGTAACATATTGGATACCACCAATAAGATCACAAAGAACAGGATTTTTAATTACATTATCTAAACAATTCCCATGAGCAGTACCTACAAGCTGAACACCTCTTTCTGCAATTGTGCGTGCAGCTAAAGCTTCTAACTCTGTACCGATTTCATCTATTATTATAACTTCTGGCATATGATTTTCTACTGCTTCAATCATAACTTGATGTTGCAATTCTGGACTAGCCACCTGCATTCTTCTAGCCCTTCCTATAGCTGGGTGAGGTATATCTCCATCACCAGCAATTTCATTTGAAGTATCAATAATTACAACCCTTTTTTGCATTTCATCAGCTAATACTCGTGTTATTTCACGTATAGCAGTTGTCTTACCTACTCCTGGCTTACCAAGTAGAAGAACAGATTTTTTTGTATATAACAAATCTCGAATAGAACCAATAGTACCAAATATAGCACGACCGACACGAAAGGTTAAACCAGTAACACTTCCTTTTCTATTCTTAATGGAACTTATTCTATGTAAAGTACATTCAATACCAGATCTATTATCACCACTAAAATGAGGTATTTTCTTAATACAGAAATCTAAATCATACCAAGAAACACTTTTTGTTGATAAATATTGTGGTCCGTTAGGAAAGCGAGCTTCTGGTCTTCTACCTAAATCCATAACTATTTCTATTAAAAACTTTTTACCAGGATGCTGATCTAAAGGAGTTTTGATAAAATTAGGTAAAATATTTAGAAGTTTATCTAAATCATCAGCTATTAGCATTAATATAAAGTGAAAATATATTTATATAAACAAAAATCATCTGTTAAATAAATTATATATTAAAAAAATTTTAATTAACATATAATATTCTAATATAGAAAAATAAAAAAATTCATGAAGCATGAAAATTAGATTCATACCAAAAAAAATTAAAAAAGAACTTATAGCGAATAGATATATAAAATTTTATCTTAAAGGTCATAAGAACATTTCAATAAAAAAAAAAATAAACCTTGTAGAATTTACAAATAAAAATAGACTATGGTTACTTAGAGAAGAAGTAAAAAAATAGCCTTATAAAAATATAAAATAAAATTTTTTATAATGAATAAAACAAAAAATATCAAAAAATTTATAAACTCTATAACAAAGAATAATATAGATAAAATAGCAATAAATAAAGATAAAACTAAAATACTAATAAATAGAAAAAAAGTTCATAAAATAGAATTACAAACACATAAAAGACCTGAAGAAAGTAGGAGTAATTCAGCTAAATTAGCAAAAAGATCAAGTATTATAAATAATGAAAAACAAATAAATAAAGTTAATAACATCAACGAAATACAAAAAGTTTCAACACTATACTCTACTATAGTATCTCCAATGGTAGGAACATTTTATAAATCACCAGCACCAAATGAAAATCCTTTTATTGAAATAGGAGAAACTATTAAACCAAAACAAGTAGTATGTATTATTGAAGCAATGAAGTTAATGAACGAAATAGAATCAGAAATCAAAGGAGAAGTAGTAGAAATACTAGTTAAAGATGGAGATATTGTAGACTGTGGACAAGCATTATTAAAAGTAAAAATCAAGTAGAGATTTTAACGATTGTTAACAAATAGAACAAGTTTTCGAAAGTATAAATTATAATGTAAGTGTAGAATAATAAAAATTCATTATCTATAATGTATTGTAGAACAAAATATAGTAATCAAGTGAATGTTTTATTAATTGTCTCAACGATTACATAAATTAAAGAGAGGAGAATCTCAATGAAAACTAGCTCAAAAGAGCAAGAGACAAAAAAAGTAAAAGTGACAGTAGACAAAAATCCGGTTTCAACATCTTTTGAAAAGTGGGCAAAACCTGGACACTTTTCAAGAACATTAGCAAAAGGTCCTAGTACAACTACTTGGATATGGAACTTACATGCAGATGCACACGACTTTGACAGTCATACAAGTTCGCTAGAAGATATATCTAGAAAAATATTTAGTGCACACTTTGGACAATTATCAATAATTTTTTTGTGGCTTAGTGGTATGTATTTCCATGGCGCTAAATTTTCTAATTACATAGCATGGCTAAGTAACCCTACTATAATAAAACCAAGCGCACAAGTAGTATGGCCTATAGTAGGACAAGAAGTATTAAATGCAGACGTTGGAGGAGGATTCCAAGGAATACAAATAACCTCTGGATTTTTCCAATTATGGAGATCATCAGGAATTACAAGTGAATTCGAATTATACGTTACTGCTATAGGCGGCTTATTCATGTCTATATTAATGGTTTTTGCAGGATGGTTTCATTACCATAAAGCTGCACCAAAATTAGAATGGTTTCAGAATGTTGAATCAATGATGAATCACCATTTAGCAGGATTATTAGGATTAGGCTGCCTAGGATGGTCTGGTCATCAAATTCATATTTCATTACCAATCAATAAACTATTAGACTCAGGAATTTCTCCACAAGAAATACCTTTACCTCATGAATTCTTGGTTAATAGAGAACTGATGAGTGAACTTTATCCTAGCTTTTCTAAAGGAATATTGCCATTTTTCACATTAAACTGGAGTGAATACTCTGATTTTTTAACGTTTAAAGGAGGAATAAACCCAGTTAACGGAGGATTATGGCTTAGTGACATAGCTCATCACCATTTAGCTCTCTCTGTTTTATTTATCGTTGCTGGACACATGTACAGAACAAATTGGGGAATTGGGCATAGCATGAAAGAAATATTAGAGGCTCATAAAGGTCCATTTACGGGTGAAGGACATAAAGGTATATACGAAATATTAACAACATCTTGGCATGCACAACTAGCTATTAACTTAGCAATGATGGGATCATTAAGCATTATTGTAGCTCATCACATGTACGCAATGCCACCATACCCTTATATAGCAACTGACTATGCAACACAACTATCACTCTTTACACATCATATGTGGATAGGAGGATTTTGTATAGTAGGAGCAGGAGCACATGCATCAATATTTATGGTTAGAGACTATAATCCAGCAAAAAATTACAACAATGTTTTAGACAGAGTAATAAGACACAGAGATGCTATCATATCACACTTAAATTGGTTATGCATATTCTTAGGTTTTCATTCATTTGGACTATATATACACAATGACACGATGAGAGCACTAGGGAGATCACAAGACATGTTCTCAGACACCGCAATACAACTACAACCTATATTTGCTCAATGGATACAAAATATTCATACTCTTGCACCAAGTAATACAAGTCCTAATTTACTAGCTACTACAAGCTATGTATTTGGAGGAGATACAATATCGATAGCAAATAAAATAGCAATAGCTCCAATAAAATTAGGCACTGCAGACTTTATGGTTCATCATATTCATGCATTTACTATACATGTAACAGTATTAATACTAGTTAAAGGATTCTTATTTGCAAGAAATTCAAGATTAATACCAGATAAATCAAATCTAGGCTTTAGATTCCCGTGTGATGGTCCTGGTCGAGGAGGTACTTGTCAAGTTTCTGCATGGGATCATGTATTTTTAGGGTTATTTTGGATGTATAACTCTTTATCTATTGTATTATTTCACTTTAGCTGGAAAATGCAATCTGACGTATGGGGAAGCGTAACAAGTACAGGAAGTATTTCGCATATTACAGGTGGAAATTTTGCTCAAAGTGCAATAACAATTAATGGTTGGCTGAGAGACTTTTTATGGGCCCAGGCATCACAAGTTATTCAATCTTATGGTTCATCTCTATCAGCATATGGACTAATTTTCTTAGGAGCACATTTTATATGGGCATTTAGTTTAATGTTCTTATTTAGTGGCCGTGGATACTGGCAAGAATTAATTGAATCTATAGTATGGGCACATAATAAAGTTAAAGTAGCACCATCTATACAACCAAGAGCTTTAAGCATAACACAAGGTAGAGCAGTAGGATTAGCTCATTACTTATTAGGAGGAATAGGAACAACTTGGGCCTTTTTCTTAGCAAGAATCATATCAGTAGGATAAGGATATAAAATATGGCAACAAAATTTCCAAAATTTAGCCAAGCATTAGCACAGGATCCTACAACAAGAAGGATTTGGTTTGGGATAGCTACGGCACACGATTTTGAAAGTCATGACGGCATGACAGAAGAGAACTTATATCAGAAAATTTTTGCTTCGCACTTTGGACATATAGCAATAATTTTTTTATGGACATCTGGTAATTTATTTCACGTTGCATGGCAAGGCAACTTTGAACAATGGGTACTAGAACCAATCAAAACTAAACCAATTGCTCACGCAATTTGGGATCCTCATTTTGGTCAGCCAGCAATCAAAGCATTTACCAAAGGGGGAGCTTCATATCCAGTAGATATAGCGTTTTCAGGACTATACCACTGGTGGTACACAATAGGTATGAGAACAAACACTGATCTATATAATGGAGCATTATTTTTATTAGTTTTATCAACTGTTATGCTCTTTGCAGGGTGGCTACACTTACAACCTAAATTCAAACCTGGCTTATCATGGTTTAAGAACAACGAGTCAAGACTAAATCACCATCTATCGGGACTATTTGGCGTTAGCTCACTAGCATGGACAGGACACCTAGTACATGTTGCGATCCCAGAATCTAGAGGCCAACACATAAGATGGAATAACTTTACACAAATATTACCGCATCCAAAAGGGTTAACACCATTTTTTACAGGAAAGTGGTTTGAATACGCAAATGAACCAGATACTCTAAAACATATTTTTGGAACAAAAGAAGGTTCCGGACAAGCAATTTTAACATTTTTAGGAGGATTTCACCCACAAAGCCAATCTTTATGGCTAACAGATATAGCACACCACCACTTAGCTATAGGGGTAATATTCATCATTGCAGGTCATATGTATAGAACAAATTGGGGGATTGGACATAACTTAAAAGATATTCTTGAAGCTCATAAACCCCCAAGTGGTAAACTAGGCAATGGACATAGTGGACTATATGAAACAATAACTGAATCATTACACATGCAATTAGGTTTAGCACTAGCTGCATTAGGTACCGTAACATCTTTGGTAGCACAACACATGTATGCATTACCACCATATGCATTTATGGCTAAAAGTTTTACAACACAGGCTGCTTTATATACACATCATCAATATATAGCAGGATTTTTAATGGTAGGTGCATTTGCACATGGTGCTATATTTTTTATTAGAGATTATGATCCTGAACAAAATAAAAACAATGTATTAAGCAGAATGCTTGAACATAAGGAAGCTATAATATCACATCTAAGTTGGGTATGTCTATTTTTAGGATTTCATACTTTAGGATTATATATACACAATGACACAATGTTAGCATTCGGAACACCAGAAAAACAAATATTAATTGAACCAGTTTTTGCACAATGGATACAAGCAAGTTCTGGTAAAACTTTATATGGCTTTAATGTTCTTTTATCTGAATCTAATAATATTGCAAGTCAAGCAAGTAACAGTATATGGTTACCAGGTTGGCTAGAAGCTATTAATAGCAACAAAAATTCACTCTTTTTGACAATTGGCCCAGGAGATTTTCTTGTGCATCATGCAATTGCATTGGGATTACACACAACAACCTTAATATTAGTAAAAGGAGCATTAGATGCACGAGGCTCAAAACTTATGCCAGATAAAAAAGATTTTGGTTATAGTTTCCCTTGTGATGGTCCTGGTAGGGGAGGAACTTGTGATATATCAGCATGGGATGCATTTTACTTATCAGTTTTCTGGATGCTTAATACGATTGGATGGGTTACATTTTATTGGCACTGGAAACACATTACAATCTGGCAAGGAAATACAAATCAGTTTAATGAATCTTCAACATACTTAATGGGTTGGCTTAGGGATTACTTATGGCTAAATTCATCTCCATTAATTAATGGTTACAATCCTTACGGGATGAACAACCTCTCGGTATGGGCATGGATGTTCTTATTTGGGCATTTAGTTTGGGCAACAGGATTCATGTTTTTAATATCTTGGCGAGGATATTGGCAAGAATTAATTGAAACTTTAGCATGGGCTCATGAGAGAACACCTTTAGCCAACTTAATTAAATGGAAAGATAAACCCGTTGCTTTGTCAATTGTACAAGCAAGGCTAGTAGGTTTAGCTCATTTCTCCGTAGGTTATATTTTAACATACGCTGCTTTTGTTATAGCATCTACAAGTTCAAAATTAAATTAACATAAAAATAATTCATAAATAAAAAATATAGAGGTAGTATAGTAAACTATACTACCTCTTGTTTTTTATTTACTAAAATTATAAATTAAAAAAATAGAACAATTATATAAGATTAAATTAAAATAAAAATTCAGCATATGGCTAAAAAAAGTATGATTCAGAGAGAAATAAAAAGAAGTAAACTAAGTAACAAATACAAAATAAAAAAAGAAATTATTAAAAATTTAATAAAACAGAATAACAACTTTGAAGAAAATATTTTACTACAAAAACGAATACAAAAAATACCAAGAAACAGCTTAAAATGTAGACATAGAAATAGATGTTGGAAAACAGGTAGAAGTAGAGGATTCTATAGAGATTTTGGTCTTTCTAGACATGTACTTAGGGAGATGGCACATGAATGCTTACTACCAGGAGTAAAGAAATCTAGCTGGTAAAATAAAAAATTAGTTCTCATCATGTTTATACACAGAGAACTATAAAATAGAGTAAATAATTAGAAGTAAAATACTATATACCTAGCTGATTACCTCTACGATACTGTAAATAAGCAGCTACTAATAAACCAGATAACGTAATCGGAATTAAGCCAAGAACTATCCCTGACAATAGCGGTTCTACCATAAAGCAATATAAATTAAAATATAATATTAATACAAGATTTAACGACTAGATATTACTATCTAAATCCAATAGCCGCTTGCCATACAAAAGCTAACAATAAAAAAAATATAGGTATTACGGGAAGTATATCAACCAAAGGGCGAAACAAAATATATGCTTCGGGTAATTTAGTTAAAAATATTGTTGTAAACATGATTCCTCTTCAAATATATCAATTTCTAAATATAGATTAATCTTTATATAAAAGATTATAACAAATACAAGTGTCAATACTAAATATAATACTATGCAATATATACATATAATTAAATAATAGAGAATCGTATGATTAATTAACAGTATTATACACTAATAAAGTATAATATATATTCAAATAATATAATAAAATTATCAAAACGAAGGAAGAAATAATGACTATAATTATTCAGTTATTAGTATTAGCACTCGTTATCTTATCAACAATATTAGTTATAGGAATACCAGTAATATTAGCATCACCGGGACAATGGGAAAAATCAAAAAACTTAATATATACAAGTATAGGTATTTGGGTAGGAATAATTATAATCACAGGTGTTTTGAACTCATTTATAGCATAACAGAATAAAAATTGTAGAATAGAGACTAATCTATTCTACAAAAAATTTAGATAAAAGATTGACAAATAATTTTTTTTTTGTTATCTCTTAGTTCTAAGAAGAATGCGGGTATAGCTCAGTGGTAGAGCGCAACCTTGCCAAGGTTGATGTCGCGCGTTCGAATCGCGTTACCCGCTTTCTAAAGTTTCGCTAACAAATTAAGCTTATCATGCTTCTTTAGAGTTCGTATCAATAACATTATCCTCAGCTTGAGAGTCATCATCAGAATTTTTTTCATAAACTTGCTTACCTAAATCCATCATAGATTTTTGTAAAGAAGAACTCAAAGAATCTATTTGATCATAATTTTCATCTTTCACAGCTATTTTTAAAGAAGATATTTGATTCTCTATTTCTTGCTTTTTAGAAACATCAATTTTATCACCTAACTCATTCAACTGTTTTTCAGATTGATAACAAATGCTATCAGCATTATTTTTAGCATCTATCTGCTGACGTTTTTTCTTATCCAAGTCAGCATTTTCTTGAGCATCCTTTACTAATTGTTCAACTTCTTCTTTAGGTAAAGTAGATGCACCAGTTATTGTGATAGACTGCTCTTTGCCAGTACCCTTATCTTTAGCTGTTACTGACAATATACCATTAGCATCAATGTCAAAAGTTACTTCAATTTGAGGCACTCCTCGTGGAGCTGACATAATACCATCAAGTCTAAAAGTACCTAAGCTCTTGTTATCTCTAGTAAATTCTCGCTCGCCCTGTAAAACATGAATTTCAACATTAGGCTGATTATCAACAGCAGTAGAAAAAACTTCTGATTTTTTCGTAGGAACAGTAGTATTTCTAGCAATAATTTTAGTCATTACTCCACCTAAAGTTTCAACACCTAAAGAAAGTGGGGTAACATCAAGAAGTAATATATCTTTTACTTCTCCAGCTAAAACTCCAGCTTGAACAGCGGCACCAATTGCTACCACCTCATCAGGATTTACACTTTGATTAGGATCTTTACCGATATATTCTTTAACTAAATTTTGTATAGCAGGTATTCTAGTTGAACCACCAACTAAAACAACTTCATCAATATCTGAAGATTGTAACTGTGCATCTTTTAAAGCGTTATCAACTGGTACTTTACAGCGAGATATTAATGCGGAACATAATTCTTCAAACTTTATACGGGTAATACTTTTCTCTAAATGCTTGGGACCTGTATCAGTAGAAGTAATAAAAGGTAAATTAATATCCGTTTGCAAGAGACTAGATAACTCCATTTTAGCCTTTTCACAAGCTTCTGTTAATCTTTGTAGAGACTGACGATCTTTACTTAAATCTATTCCTTCATCATTTTTAAACTCAGAAACAAGCCAATCAACTATTTTATAATCAAAATCATCTCCTCCTAAATTTGTATCACCTGAAGTAGATAAAACTTCAAAAACACCATCTCCTACCTCTAGAACAGATACATCAAATGTACCACCACCTAAATCAAAAACTAATATCGTTTCATTATTTTTTTTATCTAAACCATATGATAACGATGCCGCCGTAGGTTCATTAATAATTCTAAGTACATCGAGTCCTGCGATTTGACCTGAATCTTTAGTTGCTTGTCTTTGAGAATCATTGAAATATGCAGGAACAGTAATAACAGCTTTAGTAACAGACTGACCTAAATAGGTACTAGCATCTTCTACTAATTTTCTTAGCACTTGAGCAGATATTTCTTCCGGCGCAAAACTTTTATTTAAAGCTGGACAATCCAACTTAATATTTACTTGATTATCTGTTTTCACTTCATAAGATAATTGATGGGTATCATTTTTAACTTCATCATACTTACGACCTATGAATCTTTTTACAGAATAAAAAGTATTCTCAGGATTCATTACAGCTTGTCTTTTAGCAATATTCCCAACTAACTTATCCTGTTTTTTGGTATAAGCAACTACAGAAGGTGTTGTACGTAGACCCTCTTTATTAGATATAACAACAGGTTTACCACCTTCCATTACAGCAATTACAGAATTTGTTGTACCTAAATCAATTCCTACTACTTTAGTCATTGAAAAGCTCCTAAATAATAATTAATTACACTACAATATAATATTGTAATAAATATTCCTAGAAGTAAAGCAGTAATTACCGAACAAAATATAAAAATATAATAGATAAGCTTGAAAATTAATTAAAATTACAAGATAATAGACTAAGTAAAAACTCATTTATTAAAAGGATAAGTAATAATGTCAATTGGAATAATAGGAAAAAAAATTGGTATGACACAATTATTTGACGACCAAGGATTCGTTATACCAGTAACTTTATTACAAGTAGGACCATGCACTATCACAAACATAAAAAAGGAAAATCAATACACTAAGGTTCAAATAGGTTATCAAGAAATGAACCCAGATAAGCTTACAAAAGCAATGGTAGGACATTTTACAAAAAACAATTTACCGTGCTTTAAATATTTAAAGGAATACAAAATAAAAAATAATAAAACAAAAGAAATAGGAGAAGTAATAAGGATCGAAGAAATAAAAAAAGAAAAATCAGTTACAATTTCAGGAATTAGCATAGGAAAAGGTTTTAGTGGATATCAAAAAAGACATAAATTTAGTAGAGGACCAATGTCACATGGATCAAAAAATCACAGAGAACCAGGTTCAATAGGAGCAGGAACAACTCCTGGCAGAGTATTTCCAGGCAAAAAAATGGCAGGCCGCATGGGAAATAAAAAGGTTAGCATCAAAAATTTAAAAATAGTAAAAACTGACAATAAAAATAATATTTTAATAATAAAAGGATCTATACCGGGAAAAAAAGGAAATATTATATATATAAATCAACAATAATATGAGCATAATTAAAGAATTAAAATATCAAATAGCAGATACAGATAAAGAAATAAAAAGTATTAAGGTAAGAATTAACAATAGTGCTGAAAAGCAAATGTACTTAATACATAAAGCACTAAAACAGCAACTAAAAAACAAGAGAATTAGAAATGCTCATACAAAAACAAGAAGCGAAGTACGCGGTGGCGGAAAAAAACCTTGGAAACAGAAAGGCACCGGTCGTGCAAGAGCTGGTTCAAACAGATCACCTTTATGGAGAGGAGGAGGAATAATATTTGGACCAAGAAAAACAATTTATCGGTCGAAAATTAACAAAAAAGAAAAAAGGATAGCAATCAATACGCTAATATCAAATAAGTTTAAGCAAACTATCATAATTAATAACTTGTTAGGTACATTAACTAAACCAAATACTAAAAAAGCTCTTGAAGCAATACAAAAGCTAGACATTAAAATTAGAAATGGAGCAAAAATATTAATTATCGTAGAGAAAAAAACTAAAGACGTTTATTTATCATTTCGCAACATTAAAAATATAGAACTTATTGAAATAAGAAGTATGAATATTATATCTTTACTAAAAGCTGATACAATATTGATAACTAATAAAGCTTTACGACATTTAAAGTAAAACAATTAATAGAAAAAAATTTATTATAATAATGACTCTAAAAACACAACTAGATATTGTAACATCTCCAATTATAACTGATAAAACAACTAAAAATATAGAAAACAATACATACTATTTTAATGTTATCAGAAAAAGTAATAAAAAAGAAATTAAACGAGTAATAGAAGAATTATTTAATGTAAAAGTAAAAAAAGTTAACACACTTAATATTCCTCCAAAAACAAAAACAATAGGGCGTTTTAAAGGAAAAATAACACGATATAAAAAAGCAATTGTTCAATTACATGAAGACTACAAAATCAGTCTATTTGATAATGAATAAAAAAAATACAAAAAAATAAATAATGATATGGCAATTCGTTTATACAAATCATACACTCCTGGCACAAGAAATAGAACAGTATCAACATTCAACGAAATTACAAAGAAACAACCAGAAAAAAGCTTAACGCACAAAAACCACTGTGCAAAAGGAAGAAATAATAGGGGAATTATTACTTGTAGACACAGAGGCGGAGGTCATAAAAAGAAGTATAGAGTCATAGATTTTAAAAGGAATAAATATAATATTGAAGGTGTAGTAAATAGTATAGAATACGATCCATATAGAAATGCAAGAATTGCCTTGATTCACTATCAAGACGGAGAAAAAAGATACATCTTACATCCTAGATCTCTCCAAATAAATAGTAAGATTATATCAGGAGAGAACATACCAATTGAAGTAGGTAATGCACTACCACTAGATCAAATTCCTTTGGGTACGGCAGTTCACAACATAGAACTAAAAGAAAAACGTGGAGGACAAATTGTTAGAGCTGCTGGAACGTATGCGCAAATCGTAGCAAAAGATGGCAATTTAGTAACACTAAAACTACCATCTACTGAAGTAAGAACAATCAATAAAAAATGTTATGCAACAATAGGACAAGTAGGAAACGTAGAATACAATAATATTACAATAGGTAAAGCAGGAAGAAAAAGATGGTTAGGCAAAAGACCAACTGTAAGAGGTGTTGTAATGAACCCCATTGACCACCCGCATGGAGGAGGTGAAGGTAAATCACCAATAGGAAAACCGAGACCAGTCACACCTTGGGGCAAACCAGCATTAGGGCAAAAAACTAGAAAAAAAAGAAAATATAGTGACAAGTACATACTACGACATCGCAAATAAACATACATAAAATATAATTAACTATACTATGTCAAGATCCATTTTTAAAGGTCCTTATATAGAATTTCAACTTTTAAGAAAAATTAAACATCTAAATAACAATCAAAAAAAGGACACAATCAAAACATGGTCAAGATCATCAACTATTATACCAGATATGATAGGTCATACAATTGCTGTATACAACGGAAAACAACATTTTCCAGTATTTATATCAGAACAAATGATAGGACATAAACTAGGAGAATTTGTACCAACAAGAAATTTTAGAAGTCATATAAAAAATGATAGAAAGAGTAGGAAATAAATTAAAAATGCTACAATCCAAAGCTATTGCAAAATACATTAGAACATCTCCATATAAATCAAGAAGAGTATTAAAACAAATTCAAGGTAAAACATATAGTGAAGCAAGATTAATGCTAGAGTTCATGCCTTATAGAGTATGTAAAGTTATTATAAAAGTATTAGAATCAGCTTTAAGTAACATAGAGCAGAAAAATGGGAATAATATTGATAGAACAAAAATAATCATAGCAGAAGCATTTGCAGACAAAGGTCCTATACTTAAAAGGTTTCAACCTAGGGCACAAGGACGTGCTTTTCCAATTAGAAAACCTACGTGCCACATCAATATAAAAATAGAGATATAAAAAATGGGACAAAAAACACATCCATCATGTTTTAGAATAGGAATTACTGAATTTCATCGATCATCTTGGTTTTCAAAAATGCAAGATTATCCAATAATAATAGAAGAAGATTATAAAATAAGATCTTATATTGAAAACAAATTAGAAAAAGCAGGAATCGCTAAAGTTAATATTAATAGAAAATTAGACCAAACAGAAATTAATATACATACTGCGAGACCAGGAATTATATTAGGAAAATCAGGTTCAGGTATAGAAATAATCCGAAATGAAATTACAAATAGTTTAAAGATCAGTAATAAAATTAGACTCAATCTTATAGAAATCACTGAACCAGACAGAGAAGCTAAACTATTAGGACAATGGATAGCACAACAATTAGAAAAAAGAATTGCCTTTAGAAGAGCATTAAGGCAAGGAATACAGAAAGCACAAAAGGCTAATATCACTGGCATAAAAATACAGATATCTGGCAGACTAAATGGAGCTGAAATAGCAAGAAAAGAATGGGCAAGAGAAGGAAGAGTTCCATTACAAACACTTAAAGCGACAATAGATTATTCATATACTCAAGCGAATACTATATATGGTATCTTGGGAATAAAAATTTGGTTATTTAAAGATACTACAATTAAAACATATTAAAAATAAAATGCACTATGTTAAGTCCTAAAAGAACAAAATTCAGAAAGCAACATCGCGGACGCATGAAAGGATCTGCAAGTAAAGGAAACACTATAACGTTTGGTGAATATGCTTTACAAGCTATTGAACCAACATGGCTGACATCTAGACAAATAGAAGCAACTCGTAGAACTATTACACGATATGTTAAAAGAGGAGGAAAAATCTGGATCAGAGTTTTTCCTGATAAACCAATTACTGCAAGACCAGCTGAGACAAGAATGGGCTCTGGTAAAGGTGCTCCAGAATATTGGGTTGCGGTTGTCAAACCCGGACATATTTTATTTGAAATAGCAGGAGTGCCACAAAGTGTAGCACAAGCTGCAATGCGTTTAGCATCATACAAATTACCAATTAAAACCAAATTTATTGTTAGAAACTAAGTTAAAATACTTAAACAAATATCAAAAAATCATGAATACTGAAGAAGAAATCTATAAACTAAAAAAAGAACTAGTAATTTTAAAAATAAATAAAGCAACAAAACAAAAATTTGAAAGCCATAAAATTAAAAAAATTCAACATCAAATCTCTCAAATCAACCAAATAAATAATAATAAGAAATCACAAAATGGTCAATAAAGAAACAATAGCAACAGTGATTAGTAATAAAATGAATAAAACTGCAACAGTTACAGTTAAAAAATCAATTATACACAAAAAATACGGTAAAATTATTAATAAAACTAATAAATATTATGTTGATGATCCTACAAACTCATGTAAGATCGGTGACCAAATAAAAATACAAGAAACAAGACCAATAAGTAAAAAAAAGCGCTGGAAAATAATAAAAAAGATATGATACAAACACAAACTTATTTGAATATAGCAGACAATAGCGGAGCACGTAAAATAATGTGTATAAGAGTATTAGGAACAAATAATCCAAAATACGCTAAAATTGGAGATATTATAATCGGAGTAGTTAAAGATGCATCTCCTAATATGCCTGTTAAAAAATCAGATGTTATTAGAGCAGTAATTGTAAGAACACGAAAAACTTTACGTAGAAATGACGGTATGAGCATACGCTTTGATGACAATGCAGCAGTGCTAATCAATAAAGATAAAAATCCCAGAGGAACACGTGTTTTTGGCCCTATAGCAAAAGAATTAAGAGATAAAAATTTTACAAAAATTATATCATTAGCACCAGAAGTGGTTTAAATTATGACAAAAATTAAAAAAGACTCTACAGTAGAAATTATATCTGGCAAACACAAAGGAAAAACAGGAAAAATATTATCAATATGCAAAAAAACTAGAAAAGTAAAAATTGAGAACATCAACATGCAAACAAAACATATAAAGCCTAAACAAAATGATGAAAAAGGTCATATTATGCAAATAGAGGGACCAATACATTATTCAAATATTAAATTAAACAATAAAATAAAGTAAAATATGAATACTAACTTTTCACTAAAAGAAACATATGAAAAGAAAATATTTACAGAACTATTAAAAGAATTCAGTTATCAAAATATTCACCAGGTTCCAAAGTTAATAAAAATTACAATAAACAGAGGTATAGGAGAAGCTGCTTATAATAATAAAGCTATAGATAAAAGCATAGAAGAATTTACTTATATAGCAGGACAAAAACCAATAATCACAAAAACCAAAAAATCTATTGCAGGTTTCAAAATAAGAGAAAATATACCAATAGGACTCAAAGTAACCTTAAGAAAAGAAAAGATGTACAACTTCTTAAATAAACTAATTAACTTATCTTTACCTAGAATTAGAGATTTTAGGGGAATTAGTACAAAACAATTTGATGGGAGAGGTAACTATAACTTAGGCTTAAAAGAACAAATTATATTTCCAGAAATTGACTATGAACAAATAGACAAGGTAAGAGGAATGAATATTACTATAGTTACAACAGCAAAAAATGACACAGAAGGATTAGCGCTACTAAAAAAATTTGGCATGCCTTTCAAGGAATAGAAAAAGAAAAATATAATTATTAAAAGGTAATAAAATAAAGATTATGGTAAATGACATAGCATCGGACATGTTAACTAAAATAAGAAATGCAAATTTAGCTAAGCATCAAATAGTACAAGTCCCATATACAAAATTAAATACTAATATCATAAAGGTTTTACAATCTGAAGGATTTATATATCAATATGAAGAAATAAAACAAAACTTAAAAAAATACATTATTGTTTCATTGAAATATAAAAAGAAAGACAAAAAGCCAGTTATCACAGCATTGAAAAAAATTAGTAAACCAGGACTCAAAGTATATACAAATCATAAAGAAATACCTAAAGTATTAGGAGGTATAGGTATAGCAATACTTTCAACATCTAAAGGTGTTATGACAGATCGCAATGCAAGACAAATTGGAGTAGGAGGAGAAATCTTATGCTATGTCTGGTAATCAATAAAATACAGCATCTTATTAAATACACTAATAAAACTTAAATATGTCAAGAATAGGTAAAAAAGAAATTATAATCCCTGAAGATATAAAAATCATTGTTAATGACTCACAAGTCGAAGTGACAGGTACTAAAGGTACAATGTACTATAATATACCATCAATGATAGAAATAACAATAAACAATAAAATCCTCAAACTACATAAAAAAAATATATCAAAACAAGCACAAGCACTTCATGGATTATCTAGAAGTATAATATATAATATGGTCATAGGAATATCAAAAGGATTTCAAAAAAAGTTAATAATACAAGGAATAGGCTATAGAGCACAAATAGACAATGAAGTATTAATTATTAGCGTAGGATACAGCCATCCAGTCAGGATAGAACCTACAAAGGATATTAACATCAACGTTGAGAACAATACAACTATTATTGTATCAGGAATTAATAAGGAAAAAGTAGGCGAAATTGCTGCAAAAATAAGATCTATACGACCGCCTGAACCTTATAAAGGAAAAGGAATAAGATATGAGAATGAAGTTGTAAGAAGAAAAGTAGGTAAAGCTGGTAAATAAAAATTCAAGATTAGAGTAATTCATATGTTAAAAAATAAAAAAAAAATTAGATTATACATTTTTAAGTCAAATAAACATATCTACGCAAATTTGATAGATGATAAACAAAGAAAAGTTATAACTAGTAGCTCAACAATATCAAAAGATACTAAAACACAAGAGAAATTTTCTACAAATTGTAGAAAAGCAAAAATTGTTGGAAAAAATATAGGACTGAAGATTAAAAGACTTGGCATAAAAGAAATAATTTTTGACAGAGGTAATAATATTTATCACGGGCAAGTGAAAGCAATTGCTGAAGGAGCAAGAGAAGAAGGAATAATATTTTAAACAAAATGAAGAAAAAAAACATAAAAAGTAGAGACGAAAATAACTGGGAAGAAAAAGTAGTACAAGTAAAGAGAGTAACGAAAGTCGTAAAAGGTGGAAAAAAACTTAGTTTTAGAGCCATACTAGTCATAGGAAATGAAAATGGACAAATTGGGGTAGGAATAGGAAAAGCAAATGATGTCATAGGTGCAGTAAAAAAGGGTGTAGCAGATGCAAAAAAGCATACAATAAGTATACCACTTACAAAATACTTATCAATACCACATCCTATCAATGGTAGATCAGGAGCAGCACAAGTAATGCTTAGACCCTCAGCAACAGGATCAGGCGTAATTGCTGGTGGTTCAACAAGAGCAGTACTCGAACTTGCAGGCATTAAAAATATTTTAGCTAAACAATTAGGATCCAATAATACGTTAAACAATGCGAGAGCCGTTCTAAATGCACTAAAAAATCTAAGAACATTTGAGGAAACAGCGAACAATAGAGATATAGAAATTAATCAACTATACTAAATAGTAAAATCAGACCAAGATGGAAAAGAAAAAAAAACTTACTAATAGAGTTATCATAACTCTAACAATATTATTTATATCTAGAATCGGAATCTTTATACCAATACCTGGTATAGATCAAACAGAAATTAATGGAAGTATCAATCAAAACGCTATACTGAATTTTTTAAATATTTTTTCTGGAGGAGGATTTTCTACAATAGGGATATTCAGCTTAGGCATAATACCATATATAAACTCATCAATTATTACACAACTACTAGTTAAAATCATACCATCACTAGAAGAAATACAAAAAAATGAAGGAGAATTAGGAAAACAAAAAATCAGTAAGATAACACGTTACTTAACATTAACATGGGCAATCATCCAAAGTATATCAATATCACTATGGATAAAACCACATACATTCAACTGGAGTCTTAATTTTTTCTTAGATTCAACTCTTACACTAACAACTGGTTCAATTATTATTATGTGGTTTTCAGAAATAATAACAGAATATGGTATAGGAAATGGCGCATCTATGTTAATATTTCAAAATATAATTTCAAATATACCTAAAAATATAAAAAACTACAGCTTTAATAACTTTGATAATTTAGTTACAACTATATCAATATTGATAGCATGTTTATTAATACTAATAATCAATATTATAATTCAAGATAGTAAAAGAAAAATAGAAATAATATCATCAAGACAACTAGGAGAACAAAATAAATTAACAGCACAAAACTACATTCCGCTTAAATTAAATCAAGGGGGAGTAATGCCAATTATATTCGCATCTGCAACAATGGCTTTACCACAATATGCGACATTAAATATACAAAACTTAAAAAATAATCTGGTAATAAATTCTATCTTATCTAACAGTTTTTTTTACTTATTTACATATTGTATACTCATAATACTTTTTAGCTTCTTCTATTCATCAATTATATTAAATACAAATGATATGGCAGAAAACTTACAAAAAGTAGGAGCTAGCATACCAAGTATTAGACCAGGACAAGAAACAATAAAATATTTAAAAACAATTATCAATAAACTTACATTTATAGGATCTATATTTCTGTTCTTAATCGCACAATTTCCATTAATAATATCTAAAGTAGCGCAAATCAACTTATTGCAAGGATTAGGTACTACCTCACTCCTGATTTTAGTTGGTGTAGCAATAGATACAGCTAAACAAATACAAACATATATAATTTCAGAACAATATGATAATATTATGGAATAGAAACAAAAAGTACTATAAAATAAATAATATTCATGAAAGTTAGACCATCTGTAAAAAAAATGTGCGACAAGTGTAGAGTAATTCGTAGACACAGAAAGATAATGATAATCTGTGAAAATCCAAAACACAAACAAAAACAAGGCTAAGATAAATTAAACAATAATCAAATACAAATAAAATGGCTAGAATTGAAGGTGTAGATTTACCTAAAAACAAACGAATTGAAATAGGATTAACTTACATATACGGTATTGGAATCTCAAGAGCACAAGAAATTTTAAATAAAATCAACTTAAACTACAATATTAAGGTAAAGGATTTAAACGATGAACAGATTATTTCAATTAGAAATATACTATCAACTGACTATGAACTAGAAGGAGACTTGCGTAGAATAGAATCTATTAATATAAAAAGATTAATGGAAATTAGCTGTTATCGAGGTAGAAGACATAGATCAAATTTACCACTGAGAGGACAAAGAACAAGAACAAATGCAAGAACAGGCAGAGGCACCAAGAAAACAATTGCTGGTAAGAAGAAAGCTCCTAAAAAATAATATAAACTTTAATCAGAATACCTTTATTAAATAAATGGCCAGACAAATAAAAAAAAATCAGAATAAAAAAAAGAAAAACAACGTTAATGGTATAACACATATTCAATCAACATTTAATAATACAATTATAACAATTACAGATCTTCAAGGAGAAACAATTACATGGTCTTCATCGGGATCTAGTGGATTCAAAGGTGCAAAAAAAAGTACACCATTTGCAGCACAAACTGCTGCAGAAAAAGTTGCTAAAGTAGCAATGGACAACGGAATGAAACAAACAGAAGTTTTAGTTAATGGACCAGGTGCAGGCAGAGAAACAGCTATTCGAGCAATACAAGCTGCTGGCATAGAAATTACACTAATCAAAGACATAACTCCTGTACCACATAACGGATGTAGGCCACCAAAAAAACGTAGAATTTAAACATAAACAAATACCAATAAGATAAATATTTATTCATCATATTACAATTACAAATAAAATGACTCATTTTCAAATTGAATGCATAGAGTCGAAAACAAAAGGTTCTCGAGAACATTATGGCCATTTTATATTAGAACCATTACAACAAGGACAAGGAATTACTGTTGGAAATTCTTTAAGAAGAACTATATTATCAGAGCTAAAAGGAGCTGCAATAGTTGCTGTACGCATAGCTGGAATCAACCATGAGTTTTCTACTATTACAGGTGTAAGAGAAGATGTGTTAGAAATAATACTAAATTTAAAGGAGGTTGTATTAAAAAGCTACAGCACAGAACCACAAATAGGGAGAGTCAGAATACAAGGACCAGCTGTTGTCACAACTGGCTTATTTGATATCCCGACAGAAATTGAAATCATTGACCCTAAACAATATATTGCAACAATATGTAGTAACACTATATTCGAAATGGAATTTAAGATCGAACAAGGCAATGGGTATAAATTAGTAGAAAAAGGTATAGATGATAAATCGACTGACTTTTTACAAATTGATGCTATTTTTATGCCAGCCAAAAAATTCAACTATAAAGTAGAAGAAAAAAAAGTCAATATAAGCCATATTAAAGAAAAGCTATTTTTAGAAGTATGGACCAATGGAAGTATTTCTCCACAAGAAGCAATAAGTCAAGGAGCAAATATACTCACTAAGTTATTTCACCCATTAACAAATATTAGCTTTAAGTCAAAAGAAAATATCAACGGAAACACAGAAAAACAAATCAGTCAAATACTAATAGAAGAACTACAATTATCCGTTAGAGCTTACAACTGCTTAAAAAGAGCTCAAATTCACTCGATCGGAGACTTACTTGATTACTCACAAGAAGAACTATTAGAGATTAAAAACTTTGGACAAAAATCAGCAGAAGAAGTCATAGAAGCTCTAAGCAACAAACTAAATATTAATTTACAAAAGGAAAAAGTCTAGCTTAAAAGACAAAATTATGTATAGTATATTTGAGTGAAAATTTTAACAAATAATTTATGAACATCAACAAAAATAAAACTATTATAAAAAAAAACCCAAATGAAGCAGAATGGTACATACTGGATGCTGAAAAATATAAGCTAGGAAGACTTACAAGTAAGATAGCATATATACTAAAAAATAAAAATAAAATAGATTACTTACCATATCAAGAAGGTAATTCGAAAATTATCATTATCAATTCTAAAAAGGTACAAACTACGGGAAAAAAGAACGTACAAAAAACATACAAGAAACATTCTGGAAGACCTGGTGGACTCAAAACAGAAATATTTGACAAATTACAAGACAGAATACCAAATAGAATAATTGAACATGCTTTAAGAGGAATGCTACCAAAAAATAGCTTAGGCAGAAAATTATTCAAAAAAGTAAAAATATATCCAGATCAAGATCATCCACATCAATCTCAAAATCCAATAGAAATAAATATAGACTAAATTAATTACAATATTATGCTAACTTCATATCATCAAAAAGTAATATACTCAGGCACAGGAAGAAGAAAAACATCTGTAGCTAGAGTAAATTTAATACCAGGCTCTGGTAAACTTACAATCAATGGACTCCCAGGAGAGTCATATTTACAGTTCAGCCCAAATTATTTAAGAATTTCATGTTCACCTCTAAAGCTATTAGGATTAGATAAAGAATATGATATATATGTTAAGACAAGAGGTGGAGGACTTACTGGACAAGCAGACGCAATTAGGTTAGGACTTGCTAGAGCATTATGTAATATCAATGCAGATAATCGTGTAATGTTAAAAGCAGAAGGTTTGTTAAGAAGAGATGCTAGAAGTAAAGAAAGAAAGAAATACGGGCTAAGAAAAGCCAGAAAAGCACCACAATATTCAAAAAGATAAAATTAAATTTTATAGTGTAAATACATTTTTAAAAATCAAAAACATGCCCAAAAAATCAATACATCCAAAATGGTATGATGATTCAAAAGTTTATTGTGATGGTAAACACATAATGACAGTAGGATCTACAAAACAAGAATTAAACATAGATATATGGTCTGGAAATCACCCTTTTTTTACTGGTTCACAGAGGATAATAGACACTGAGGGTAGAGTCGAAAAATTTATGAAAAAATATAAATTAAAATAAAGAAAAAACATACTATAATAAACTTACACGAACTTTAAAGTTTGACACGGAATAGTACAATAATTATAATCTTATAGAAAATTCATCATAGAATGAATATAAATCAAAACAATGCCAACCATTCAACAATTAGTTAGATCAGAAAGAAAAAAATATGAGAAAAAAACCAAGTCTCCAGCGCTAAAAGCATGTCCACAAAGGAGAGGCGTATGCACAAGAGTGTATACAACAACACCTAAAAAACCTAATTCTGCACTACGAAAGGTAGCAAGAGTAAAACTCACATCTGGGTTTGAAGTAACTGCATATATACCAGGTATTGGTCACAATATACAAGAACACTCAGTAGTTTTAATTAGAGGAGGCAGAGTTAAAGATTTGCCTGGAGTTAGATATCATGTTATAAGAGGAACACTAGATTCTGCAGGAGTGAAAGACAGAAATAATAGCAGATCTAAATACGGAACTAAGAAACAAAAAAAATAATTCATACAATTCATAATGTCGCGACGTAATACAGCAAAAAAAAGAAAAATATCTCAAGATCCAATATATAATAGTAAATTAGTAAACATGTTAACTGCAAGAATACTAAAAAATGGCAAAAAAGGTATAGCTCAAAAAATTACTTATAATTCCATGGAAATCATAGAAAATAGAACCCAACAAAGTGCACTAGAGGTATTAGAAAAAGCAGTTAGAAATACTACACCACTAGTTGAAGTAAAAGCAAAAAGAATAGGAGGATCTACATATCAAGTACCAATGGAAGTAAGAGCATATAGAGGAACTAACTTAGCTCTTAGATGGATCACAAGATTTGCTAAACAAGGAACAGGTAAAAGTATGTCTATAAAATTAGCTAATGAAGTTATTAATGCATCAAATGAAACTGGAAATGCAATAAGAAAAAGGGAAGAAACACATAGAATGGCTGAAGCAAACAAAGCATTTGCTCATTATAGATATTAAACATTAATTAATTTTAAAGGAAAAAGAAATGGCACGTGAAAAATTTGAAAGAAAAAAACCGCACGTCAATATAGGAACAATTGGACATGTAGACCACGGTAAAACAACACTAACTGCAGCTATTTCAGCAACTTTAGCTGCCGCAAATCAATGTCAAGCTAAGAAATTTGATGAGATAGACGCAGCACCAGAAGAAAAAGCAAGAGGCATCACAATTAATACTGCACATATAGAATATGAAACAGAAAATAGACACTATGCTCATGTGGATTGCCCTGGTCATGCTGATTATGTCAAAAATATGATTACAGGTGCAGCTCAAATGGACGGAGCAATACTAGTTGTATCAGCAGTTGATGGAGCAATGCCACAAACAAGAGAACATATACTACTTGCAAAACAAGTTGGTGTACCAAACATTGTAGTTTTTTTGAATAAACAAGACCAAGTAGAAGATGACGAATTACGTGAGTTAGTAGAGCTAGAAGTAAGAGAATTGCTAGACAAATACGACTTTCCTGGAGATGATATACCATTTGTTGCCGGTTCTGCATTATTAGCCTTAGAAAAAGTAACTGAAAATGTTAATACACAAAGAGGTGAAAATGAATGGGTAGACAAAATTCACTCTTTGATGGACGCAGTAGATTCATATATACCAACACCTCAAAGGGATACAGAAAAAACTTTTCTTATGGCAGTAGAAGATGTATTTTCAATAACAGGTAGAGGAACTGTAGCAACAGGAAGAATTGAGAGAGGAATAGTAAAAGTAGGTGATACAATAGAAATTGTAGGCTTACAAGAAACGAAAACCACAACCATTACTGGACTCGAAATGTTTCAAAAAACACTAGACGAGGGAATGGCTGGTGATAATATAGGCATATTGCTAAGAGGTGTACAAAAATTAGATATACAAAGAGGAATGGTTTTAGCACAACCAGGCACTATTACGCCACATACTCAATTTGAAGCAGAAGTATATATTCTAACAAAAGAAGAAGGCGGAAGACATACTCCTTTCTTCTCTGGCTATAGACCACAATTTTATGTGAGAACAACTGATGTAACAGGAACTATAAATCAATTTACTGCTGATGATGGGTCAACAGCAGAAATGGTAATGCCCGGGGACAGAATTAAAATGAGTGCAGAATTAATACACCCAATAGCAATTGAACAAGGCATGCGATTCGCTATACGCGAAGGTGGAAGAACTGTAGGAGCAGGTGTAGTGTCTAAAATACTAAAGTAAGTCTGGACTCAATAAATACAGATATCAATCAATAAAATTATGACGAAAAAAGTTCGGATAAAATTAAAGACATACGATATAACATTACTTAGTTCTTCATGTATAAGTATTATAAATAGTGTCAGTAAAACTAATGCAAATGTTATTGGGCCTATATCAATGCCTACACAAAGGAGAATATACTGCTTACTTAGATCACCACATGTAGATAAAGATTCTAGAGAGCATTTTGAAATTAGAATACATACAAAACTAATTGATGTATACGAGCCATCTACTCAAACAATTGATGCATTAATGAAACTCAATATACCAGCTGGTGTAGATGTAGAAGTAAAAATATAAGAACATTAGGTGAACAAGTTTGACATATTTTATAAAAAAACAGATTTGTCAAACTTGATAAACCTATAATAGATAAAATTTTACTAAATTTGACTACTCATAAAGAGAATTTTCTTGATGAGTATTAATAATACAGTCACTCTTTGGATAAGCCACACAAGTTAAAATATAACCTGAATTCGTTTGGTCATCATCTAAGAAAGACTGATCAGATTGATCAATTTCTCCTTCAACAAGAACACCCGCACAACTGGAACAAGCACCAGCACGACAAGAATATGGTAATGCATGACCTAATTCATCTGCAGCGTCAAGTATATAAGTATCTTCTGAACATTGAAATGTCTCACTAGTACCATCTTCAAAATTTAATGTAACTGTATAATCAGCCATAATGTATTTTACCTACTTATTTAAATTTAATTTAATAAAAAAATTTTTTTCAACCTTCAAATAATATATCTAGGCTCAAAACGTACGATAATACTGTTTTAAACTATATATATTTAAACATAAAAAAGTAAAAGATTATGCAAAATAAATTTAAAAATAAATAAAATAAGCATTTATAATTAAATAAGAGAAAAATTCAATGAGTACAGAGCCTCACAAATAGGTTCATATGATTAACATACTTTAGTCTAAAGGAAGTCAAAAATTATGATCAGTAACATAGAATATAAGTACTTTATACCGCAACAAAAAATTTTATTTTACTTAAAAAAAGATAAGACTTATCAAGAAACACATAGTCTAATAAAAAGACTATATAAACAAACAATCAGAAAACCATCAAATTTATTAATTAATATCATTCAACCCTTATTATGGTTAATAATGTTTGGAGCTTTATTTCAGAACGCACCTATATATTTATTTGAAAAATACAAATTAGAATATAGAGAGTTTTTAAATGCAGGTATAATCATATTTACAGCTTTTAACAGCTCTATTAACGCAGGCATTACTATAGTATTTGACAGGGAATTTGGATTTCTTAATAGAATCTTAATTTCACCAATTACTAATAAGAGTTCTTTAATATACTCCTGTATCATACATACATGGTTCATTACAATCATTCAAATAGCCGGAATAATATTAATAACATGTTATCAAAATCAAAAAAATAACAATTACCTTCAAAGTATTAGTAACTTGAACAATATAATAATAACAGCAACAATTACAACAATAGTTATAATAACGATCTCCAATTTGAGTATATTCAATGGACTAATCTTGCCTGGTCATATAGAGTTTATAGGAATTACAACTTTTTTTTTAAACTTACCTACATTATTTACGAGTACTGCGTTAGCACCACTGTCTTTTATGCCACACTGGCTACAAATTATTGCATGTATTAATCCTCTAACCTATGCAATTGAAATTATTAGAAACTTACATTTAAACCAACTATCTAAATTAAATGAGATTATAATTAGTACAGAATTAATAAGGGCAAATGCAATCCAAGGAATACTTATATTACTATCGACTAACATTATAAGCTTTATCTTAGTAAGGAATATTATAAAGTACAAATACGATAAAACTTAGCAAGGATTTAAAAGAAATGTTATAATAATTACAAGCATAGCTATAAAAAAGTAAGAAAAGCAACAAACTCAAAAAATTTTATCACACAAGGAGTCATATCAAATATATGGCATTACCATGGTACAGAGTACATACAGTAGTTTTAAATGACCCAGGTAGACTAATTTCAGTACATTTAATGCACACTGCATTAGTAGCAGGTTGGGCAGGCTCAATGGCATTATATGAATTAGCAGTATTCGATCCTTCAGATCCTGTACTAAACCCAATGTGGCGACAAGGCATGTTCGTAATGCCTTTTATGACAAGAATAGGAGTAACAGACTCTTGGGGAGGATGGAGTGTTACTGGAGAAAGTGTATCAAATCCCGGACTATGGAGCTTTGAAGGTGTAGCTATAACACATATTGTTTTATCAGGAATGCTATTTCTAGCATCTATATGGCACTGGGTTTATTGGGACCTGGAATTATTTAGGGATCCTAGAACAGGAGAACCTGCACTAGACTTACCTAAAATTTTTGGTATTCACTTACTACTTTCCAGCCTGCTTTGTTTTGGCTTTGGAGCATTTCATACAACAGGACTATTTGGACCTGGTATATGGATATCTGATGGATATGGTATTACAGGAAAAGTACAACCAATAGCACCAGCTTGGGGACCAGATGGATTCAATCCATTTAATCCAAGTGGCGTAGCATCACATCATATAGCAGCAGGTACAGTTGGCATACTAGCAGGACTATTTCACTTAACAGTAAGACCACCCCAAAGGCTTTACAGAGCTTTAAGAATGGGTAACATAGAAACGGTATTATCTAGTAGTATATCCGCTGTATTTTTCAGTGCATTTGTAACATGTGGTACAATGTGGTACGGTTCTGCAACAACACCAATAGAACTTTTTGGACCAACTAGATATCAATGGGACAGTGGATACTTTCAACAGGAAATTGAAAGAAGAGTAGAAAATTCACTGAATGAAGGTGCAACACCAGAAGAAGCATGGTCTAAAATACCAGACAAATTAGCATTTTATGATTACATCGGTAATAATCCTGCAAAAGGAGGATTGTTTAGAGCAGGCCCTATGGATAAAGGTGATGGAATTGCAGAAGCATGGCTAGGACATCCTATTTTTCAGGATAAAGAAGGTAGAGAACTTACTGTAAGAAGAATGCCAGCTTTTTTTGAAACATTTCCAGTAATCTTAGTTGATAGAGATGGTATCATTAGAGCAGATATACCATTCAGAAGAGCTGAATCGAAGTACAGCATAGAACAAGTTGGGGTAAGTGTCAACTTCTATGGAGGTAAATTAAATGGTAAGACATTTAATGATGCACCTAGTGTAAAAAAATATGCAAGAAAATCACAACTTGGTGAAGTATTCGAATTTGATAGAACAACTTTAGAGTCAGACGGGGTATTTCGTAGTAGTCCAAGAGGATGGTTTACATTTGGTCATGCTAACTTTGCTCTAATCTTTTTCTTTGGACACCTATGGCATGGCTCAAGAACTATATTTAGAGATGTGTTTGCTGGAATAGGTGCAGAAGTAACAGAGCAAGTGGAATTTGGCGCATTCCAAAAACTAGGTGACAGGAGTAGTAAAAAACAGGGAGCTGTATAATAAAATTATTATACTAATAACAATTAATTAGATAAAAAAATAAAAAAGGCAAAAACATGGAAGCATTAGTATATGTATTTCTATTAGTTGGAACACTAATGGTAATATTTTTCGCAATTTTCTTCAGAGATCCACCACGGATAGCTAAATAACAAATCACAGTAAAATTAAAATATAAAAAATAATTTTAAAATGATTATTTTTTATATTAACTCTAATATAGCTAAAAGTATTTATTCTTCATGCTCTTCAAAAGGATCTCTAAGATTTTTTGACATAGGGCCAAAAGAAGTATATATAGAATAACCTGTAACACCAAATAACAAACTTAAAATAAAAATACTAAGAACTGTTGCAGTTTCCATAATTTCAAAGAAAATAGAATTAACTTATTTTTATAATGTTATTATAAATACTATCAAACAAACAAATTAATAAAACTAATTATGGCTTTAAGAACTAGATTAGGAGAAATATTGAGACCACTAAATTCTGAATATGGTAAAGTTGCACCTGGCTGGGGAACAACTCCCATAATGGCTATATTTATGCTGTTATTTTTTCTATTTTTATTAATAATACTACAAATATATAACTCATCTTTAATTTTAGAAAACGTTGACGTTGACTGGGCAAGCTTAGGGAGTTAAATTTACATGACAAGCATTATAAAACAAAAATTCAATTGTACGATAATGCTTGTTTACATATGAAAAAAATTATAAAACGGAAATCTCTTTCTCAGAAAAACTATTAGTATTTACACCACTATATGTTGGCTTAACAAATCTAACTAAGACTGGATACCTAATACCCTTATCTACTTTTACTACAGTCCCAATATCTTGATACCAATAAGATTCTTTTCTTAAAATCTTAACTTTAGAACCCTTTTGAACCATAAATTTAAAATATCAATTATAAACTATATAAATATAAATAAAGTATAGTACAGATAGATCATTATCTAAAAAAATATTAAGTTTAATAAACTCAACATAGAGTTTATTATATAGTTGCCTCTAGAAAAGTAAAGATGTTACATTCATATCAAAAGACATCAAATTCAAATAAGTATAAAGGCACTAAACTATGAAATTTTCATGGAAAAACATACTATTATGGTCATTACCAATTCTCATAATATCTTTTTTTCTCTGGCAAGGAGTATTTGCACCAATTACAAGCGATAACAACACTCAATTAGCTAACTCAAGAATGACATATGGAAGGTTCTTAGAATATATAGATATGGGTTGGGTTAAAAAAGTAGATATATATGAAAATGGTCATACAGCAATCATAGAAGCAATTGGACCAGAATTAGGTAATAGAATACAAAAAATAAGAGTTGAACTTCCAACTAATGCGACAGAACTTATTGTAAGACTTAAAAATAATCATATAGATTTAGATGCTCATCCAACTAAAAATAATAATGCTTTATGGACATTACTTGGAAACTTATTCTTTCCTCTAGTATTAATAGGAAGTTTAGCAATCTTATTTAGAAGGTCAAATAATAATACAGGTGGTCCAGGACAAGCTATGTCATTCGGAAAGTCAAAAGCTCTTTTCCAAATTGAAGCAAAAACTGGCATAGTTTTTGACGATGTTGCAGGAATAGATGAAGCAAAAGAAGAATTCGAAGAAATAGTAACATTTTTAAAAAAACCAGAATACTTTACAGCAGTTGGAGCAAAAATACCTAAAGGTGTATTGCTAGTAGGTCCACCAGGAACAGGAAAAACTCTTTTAGCAAAAGCAATAGCAGGAGAGGCTAATGTACCATTTTTTAGCATATCTGGGTCTGAATTTGTAGAAATGTTTGTTGGTGTTGGAGCATCACGAGTAAGGGACTTGTTCAAAAAAGCTAAAGAAAACGCACCATGTATTGTATTCATTGACGAAATCGACGCAGTAGGAAGACAAAGAGGTACTGGTATAGGCGGAGGTAATGATGAACGTGAACAAACTTTAAATCAACTTTTAACTGAAATGGACGGCTTCGAAGGAAATACTGGTATAATTGTCGTAGCTGCCACAAATAGGGCAGATATATTAGATTCTGCATTATTGAGACCAGGAAGATTTGATAGACAAGTTACTGTAAATATACCAGACTTTAACGGAAGACTAGAAATTTTAAATGTACATGCAAAGAATAAAAAACTTGATCCAAGTGTATCTTTATCAATCATAGCAAGAAGAACACCTGGCTTTTCTGGTGCAGATTTAGCTAATTTATTAAATGAATCGGCAATACTAACTGCAAGAGAGAGAAAAACAAAAATAAGCCTAAATGAAATAGATAGAGCCATAGATAGAATTATAGCAGGAATGGAAGGAACAGCATTAGTAGATAGCAAAAGTAAGAGACTAATTGCTTATCATGAAATAGGACATGCAATAGTAGGTACACTATTAGAAGATCATGAAAATGTACAAAAAGTAACTTTAATACCTAGAGGTCAAGCTAAAGGGTTAACATGGTTTACGCCATCAGAGGATCAAAGCTTAATATCTAGAGCACAAATTAAAGCTAGAATCATGGGAGCACTAGGAGGAAGAGCAGCAGAAGAAATAGTATTTGGTGAATCAGAAATTACAACAGGAGCTAGCAACGATCTACAACAGGTAACTTCAATGGCTAGACAAATGGTTACAAGATTTGGTATGTCTACTATTGGCCCACTGTCTTTAGAAAATGAAGACTCTAATCCATTTTTAGGAAGAGGAATGGGAAGTAATAATGATTACTCAGATGAAATAGCAGTAAAAATAGATTCTCAGATTAAGTTAATAGTTGAAGAATGTCATTGTAATACAAGACACATCATCAAGAATAATAGAGTTATTATAGATAAACTAGTTGACATACTAATAGAGAAAGAAACTATAGATGGTGATGAATTTAGAAGTATAATACAACATTATACAGATATACCAAACAAACTAAAAGTAACATAATATTAACTAAATTAACGAGACTGACGGGATTCGAACCCGCAACTTCCGCCGTGACAGGGCGGTGCTCTAACCAGTTGAACTACAGTCCCACGGTCTGATAGTAAAATAATTAATACAAAATTGTCAAATAAATCTAAAAGGAGAAGAAGGGATTCGAACCCTCGGTATAATATTTATCATACAACAGATTAGCAATCTGCCGCTTTAAACCTCTCAGCCACTTCTCCAAAAAATATAATGAGCTCTTAGTAAGGTAAAATGGCTCAGGCGGGACTTGAACCTGCGACCTTGGGCTTATGAGTCCCCTGCTCTAACCAACTGAGCTACTGAGCCAAAAAGGCTTGGGAACAAGAATAACATTTCAATAAAAAATAAACAAATTATAATACGATCCTTGAACCCACTCTACGATAAGTAAAAAGTTCATGCAACAACGAATAACGCAATCTTCCATCTACAATATGCGCTGCTTTTACATTATTTTTTACAACATTTAAACAAGAATCTACTTTCGGAATCATACCATCTTTAATAAAACCCTTAGACTTTAAATCTTCTACTTTAGCAACATTTAAATCTTTTATTAATGTTTCAGGATTATTTCTATCAGTTAAAACCCCTGGTATATCGCTAAGCAAAATAAATTTCTCAGCATGTAAACTGACAGCAATAGAGCTAGCAATAGTATCCGCATTAATATTATAAGTACATCCTAAAGAATTAGATGCAACACTAGAAACTACTGGTAAAAAACCATTAGAGAGCAAAGTATTTAAAATACGAATATTTACTTTATTTACTGTACCAGTAAAATTTTCACTATCTTTAGAGATGGGAGAAGCAACTATTAAATTAGTATCTTTGCCGGATAAACCAATAGCAGGTATATTTGTACTATTAAATAAAGATACAATCTTTTTATTCACTTGACCACTTAAAACCATCTCAACCACCTCAACTGTTTGAGCATCAGTAACACGTACACCATTTTCAAACCGAGGAATTAAATTAAGTCTTTCTAACCACGAATCAATCAAATATCCACCACCATGAACTAAAACGATTCTAATTCCTAAAGAAGATAACAAAGCAATATCTTCAATAACATTACGTTGAACAAGATCATCTTTCATCGCAGACCCACCATATTTAATAACAAAAGTTGCACCAACATATTTTCTTATTAAAGAAATAGTTTCAGCAGAAAAATAAAAGGGATGAGACAGCATAAAATTTGACATTTAAATAATGATTTACTATTAATAATTTACTAAAATGTTGATTTTCTGACTAACTAATAAATAACATAATAAAATACTATGTCAAATTTTTGGGTAAATTTATATAAATTTCCAAGATTTTTAATTGGAGTCTTTTTAGGGTTTTTCTTGACAACTTTTCAGCCAGTTTTTAAGCTATTAAAAAACAGAAAAAGGATAATTATATTTACAGTAATAATACTAAGTATAATAGGAACAGTCTATAAAATTATAAATAAAATGACCGGCATAGAATAAAATTGAACATATATAATATATATATACAATATCTTTTTTCTTTCTTGTGGAGTTTCTTATGTGTTCACACTCTCTGTTTAGTGGTGCTTATTCACTTATGGATACTTTGATTCGTAATGGTGTCTATCATATTTTTGGTTATCCTGGTGGTGCTATACTGCCTATCTATGATGAGCTTTTTCGTTGGGAACAGAAAAATTTAGTAAAACATATATTATGTAGACATGAACAAGGAGCTATTCATGCAGCTGATGGTTACGCTAGATCTTCTGGCAGAGTAGGTGTATGTTTTGCTACATCTGGCCCAGGCGCTACTAATCTTGTTACTGGTATAGCTACAGCTCAAATGGATTCCATTCCTATTGTTTTAATAACAGGTCAAGTTGCCCGACCATTCATTGGTACGGATGCATTTCAAGAAGTTGATATTTTTGGTATCACTTTACCTATTGTTAAACATTCATATGTCGTTCGTGATCCGAGAGATATGAGTCGCATTGTATCAGAAGCATTTTATATATCTCAACACGGAAGACCTGGTCCAGTATTAATTGATATACCAAAAGACGTTGGTCTTGAAAAGTTCCCCCATATATTTATACCTAAATTTAATGTAAGTCTTCCTGGTTGCAAAACATTATATAGTACTAAGGAAAAACACTTTGATAAGTTGCTAAGCTTAATTAAACAATCGAGCCAACCATTATTATACGTTGGAGGTGGAGCAATTACTTCTAATGCTTCTAGTTTGATAAAACAAATGGCAGAAAAATTTCAGATTCCTGTTACCAATACACTGATGGGAAAAGGTATTCTAAAAGAAGATCATCCTTTATCTTTAGGTATGTTAGGTATGCATGGTACAGCATACTCTAATTTTGCTGTAAGTGAATGTGATTTGCTAATTGCTTTAGGTGCTCGTTTTGATGATAGAGTAACTGGTAAGTTAGATGAATTTGCTTGTAATGCACAAGTTATACATATAGATGTAGATTCTGCAGAAGTTGGAAAAAATCGAATTCCTCAAGTTGCAATTGTTGGAGATCTAAAAATTGTAATTCAAGAGTTTTTTGATTATTTAACTCAATTTCAAGATAAAAAATTTAATCACGAACGTACAAGTTCTTGGATGCAAAGAATTTCTGTTTGGAAGAAGCAGTACCCTCTACTTCTTCCTAAGAATGTTTCATTTTTATCCCCACAAGAAATTTTACATCATATTTCTAAAATGAAACCAGATGCTTATTATACAACAGATGTGGGACAGCATCAAATGTGGGCCGCACAGTTTTTAGATGTTTTACCTCGCCATTGGATGTCAAGTTCTGGTCTAGGTACTATGGGTTATGGATTGCCAGCTGCTGTTGGAACACAAATTGCACATCCAAATCAAGAAGTAATTTGTATTAGTGGTGATGCAAGTTTTCAGATGAATATTCAAGAATTAGGTACTATTGCTCAGTATAATTTGCCTATAAAAATTTTAGTAATAAACAATAAGTGGCAAGGTATGGTTAGACAGTGGCAGCAAGCATTTTATGGGGAAAGATATTCACACTCTAATATGGAAAAAGGTTCACCAAATTTAGTAAAGCTTGCTAACTCATTTGGAATACTGGGTTTAGAAATAGACTCACGACTTCAATTGGATAAAGCTTTAGACTTATTTTGTTCTCATAATGGACCTGTTATTTTAAATTGTAATGTAAAAGAAGAAGAAAATTGTTATCCAATGGTTGCACCTGGTAAAAGTAATTCCCAGATGATTGGTTTAGAAAAAAATCACCTTGTGACAAAAACTTTTACTTAAAGTTTAAATACATTTATATTATGTAATTTTTCTGTATAAGTGATGATTATTTTGTTTAAAACGTTACTGTTTATAAATCATAAGAAACAAATAAGATATATACAAAAACTACTCATTAAAAATTGTAAAAAAGGTTATCAAAATAACATTGATATAAGGAAGTAAATTCTCCTTATTAAGATTTTTTATTCTTGTTTTTATTTAGTTTTAGATTTAATAGTGACGTAACTTCTCTAAAATGTTTTGAAATATATAGTTAGCTGGAGTGAGAATTGTGTTTTTTTGAATATAAAGCAATTATGATAATAGCTTTATCTTTTGTATCTTCTAATTATTGAAATCTGTAATACTAATGGTTTCTTACTATAACGTCATCCTGTAAAATTTTAGCATAGTGTCTATTTAATTTACACAAGCATCAGATCAAAAAGTGATAAAAAGTAGAATTGTTTCATATTTATATTATATTGGCTAATTAGAAACTTATTTTTTTTATTGCAAATGATATACATTTAATCTATATTGATAAAAATAATAAATATAGTAACAAATTTACATGTGACAACAAAGTGAATATAACAAATTTTTCTTATTTGTATACATATAAATCCACCATAATATTTAATCAATGTCATAGATTTTTTATAAAACTAAACAATAGTAAAGTATCATTTTTCTATATTTGGTTCATAAAAATTAAATGGTCATAAGATATTTAATGTAAATAAAAGATAATATAATATGTTTACATTTGTATATTTATTTATATTGTTTTTTTATTAGTATTAATGTAATTCTAATAGTGTTATGAGATTGTTTTAAAATGATTGTATCTTGAATATGTGAAAAACATCTTTTGAAGTACAGAGCACCATAAGAGATTAAATCTGTACAGCAATATTTACATAAATATACTTAAATAGATAACTTAACATAAACTAATAATATTCATATATAAAAATTCAAGTATATAAGTAACGGTCAATTATCTTATGTTATTTATAAACATTTTAGTATTGTTAAATCACTAAAAAGATATATTATAATATTTTGATTAATTTTGTTCTATGGGTGCAAAATGTCTTACTGTTTATAATTTTAATATACCAATAATGCACATGCTTATTTTGTTTTGTATACTATTATAATTTTTCTATATTAAGCAAAATAGTATACCTGTTCTAGTTCTTTGATATGTAAACGTAATTTGGTATAGTTCATTACATCTTTTTTCAATAATTTTATATTAGTTTTGTAAATTCGCTAAATCTTTTTAGTTTATATTCTTTTATTTATGATATGCTTCAGAAATACAATATTTAATTCATCTTATACTAACTAAAACTAAAAATTTTAATGAAGTTAGACACTAGATTATATTCATTAACATTTATATTGTAGTTCTCCTATTTTGTAAAATTATTGATATATATCTCTTACTCTGTTTTTTGTTTTAATTAGTTTGAACGTAAATTAGTTAAAATATAAAAAGAGTTTATTGAAAGCTCAAAAATTTTTTAAACCTATTATTAACTTAATGAACAAAATGAAAATTAAGATCACTAATAAAAAAAATATTAACGATCTGAAAGTTTTAGTGGATTCAAATTGTTAACAGAAAGGATAAATTTTCATTATGTATAGCTAATCTAATTTATATCGTCAAAAATAATATTGTTTTTTTGAACTAATTGTAAGTTTAGAATTATTCTAAGAAGATTCATCTTATTCTATATTGGGCCGGGTTGGATTTGAACCAACGTAGGCTTAGCCAGCGGATTTACAGTCCGCCCCCATTAACCACTCGGGCACCGACCCAAATTTTTTACTTCTTTTTATTTCAGTTGTTGGAAGTATTATATGACAATTTGACTTAAAAATCAATTATATTCTTATATTAATAGATTAGTATTAATTTAAATAAATATATTAATTTTTTTATGTAAATACTATTACATTTATTAAGTTGTTCTTTGTTTTAGTCTTGTAGATTTTCCAGACCTTTTTCTTAAGTAATATAGTTTAGATTTACGTACTTTAGCCCTTTTTATTATTTCGATATTTATAATTTGAGGTGAGTGTATTAGATATATTCTTTCCACACCAATACTTTGTATTGTTTTACGTATTGTGATAGTTTTGTTAATACCAGAATTATTTTTTCCAATTATAACTCCTTCTGAGATTTGGATTCTTTCTTTATTTCCTTCTTGGATAATCTTTTGAATTTTGATACTATCACCAATTTCTATCGAAGGTAGATTTTTTTTTGTATAATCATTTTCGATTAAGTTTATGAAAGGTGAAAGACGTTTAGTATATTTTTGCATGTATAAAAAATTTTACTATTTTTAGCAGTATTTTATTGTAAAAGATTTATATTAGTCAACTATTTTACTTGATCTTTCTTAATTCGTTTCATTTTCTATTTTATTATGTTATAATCTCTTACTATCAAAGGTAATTAATTGTTTCTGTTTTTAAGATTTATATGTTTGAACGCTTTACTGAAAAAGCTATTAAAGTAATTATGCTAGCGCAGGAAGAAGCGAGACGCTTAGGTCATAATTTTGTTGGTACTGAACAAATACTTTTAGGACTAATTGGTGAGGGGACAGGTATTGCTGCTCAAGTTCTGAAATCTATGAATGTGAACCTGAAAGATGCTCGAATTGAAGTCGAAAAAATTATTGGTCGTGGCTCAGGTTTTGTTGCTGTTGAAATACCTTTTACTCCAAGGGCTAAAAGAGTATTAGAATTATCATTAGAAGAGGCAAGACAACTAGGTCACAATTATATTGGTACTGAGCACCTTTTAATGGGTTTAGTTAGAGAAGGAGAAGGAGTAGCTGCGAGGGTTTTAGAAAATTTGTCAGTAAGTGTTGCATCTATTAGAACAGAAGTTATACAGATGCTTGGTGATAATACTGATATTAATGCTAATACTTCTAATAATATGCAAACTAGGAGTAAAACTCCTACATTAGAGGAATTTGGTTCTAATTTAACAGAGTTGGCTATAGAAGGTGTTTTAGATCCAGTAGTTGGTAGACAAAAAGAAATTGAAAGAGTAATTCAAATTTTAGGACGTCGTACAAAAAATAATCCAGTATTAATTGGTGAACCTGGTGTTGGAAAAACAGCTATAGCTGAAGGTTTGGCTCAAAGAATTGCTAATAGAGATATCCCTTCTATTTTAGAGGATAAGCTTGTTATTACATTAGATGTTGGTTTATTAGTTGCTGGTACTAAATATCGTGGAGAGTTTGAGGAAAGACTTAAAAGAATTATGGATGAAATAAAATCAGCTAACAATGTCATATTAGTTATAGATGAAGTTCATACTTTAATTGGTGCTGGTGCGGCTGAAGGTGCTATTGATGCTGCTAATTTACTGAAACCTGCATTAGCTCGTGGAGAGTTACAATGTATAGGTGCTACGACTTTAGAAGAGTATCGTAAACATATTGAAAAAGATGCTGCATTAGAGCGTCGTTTTCAGCCTGTTTTAGTAGGAGAGCCTAGTGTTGAAGAAACAATTGAAATTTTATTTGGATTGAGAGATAGGTATGAAAAACACCACCAACTCAAAATGTCTGATGAAGCTCTAGCTGCTGCAGCTAAGTATGCGAATCAATATATTTCAGATAGATTTTTACCTGATAAAGCAATTGATTTAATTGATGAGGCTGGTTCTAGAGTTCGTTTGTTAAATTCTCAGCTGCCTCCTGCAGCTCGAGAGTTAGATAAAGAATTAAGATCTGTTCTTAAAACTAAAGATGAGGCTATTAGGGCTCAAAAATATGAAAAAGCTGAGCAATATAGAACGCGTGAAATGGAAATTAAAGCTCAGATAGCAGCAATAGCTCAAAGTAAAAATTCTGAGCCTGATTTACAATTAGAAGATCCTGTCGTAACTGAAGATGATATTGCTGAAATCGTTGCATTTTGGACTGGTATTCCGGTTACTAAGTTGACTAAAAGTGAGTCTGAAAAGTTGATGCATATGGAAGATACGTTGCATGGTAGAATTATTGGCCAAGAAGAGGCTGTTGTTGCTGTTTCAAGAGCTATACGCCGTGCAAGAGTTGGCTTAAAAAATCCTAATAGGCCTATTGCAAGTTTTATTTTTTCTGGTCCTACTGGTGTTGGAAAAACAGAATTAACAAAGGCTTTAGCATCGTATTTTTTTGGAGCTCAAGAAGCTATGGTTAGATTAGATATGTCTGAATATATGGAAAGGCATACTGTATCTAAACTAATTGGATCTCCACCAGGTTATGTTGGTTATAGTGAAGGAGGTTATTTGACGGAAGCTGTGAGAAAAAGACCTTATACTGTAATTTTATTTGATGAAATTGAAAAAGCACACCCTGATATTTTTAATTTACTGTTACAAATTTTGGAAGATGGTCGTTTAACTGATGCAAAAGGACGTACAATTGATTTTAAAAATACTCTTTTAATTATGACTTCTAATATTGGCTCTAAAGTTATAGAAAAGGGTGGTGGAAGTTTAGGCTTTGAATTAGGTGAGTCTCAAGTTGAGTCACAATATAATCGGATTAAATCACTAGTAAATGAGGAATTGAAGCAATATTTTCGTCCTGAATTTTTAAATCGTTTAGATGAAATTATAGTTTTTAGACAATTAACAAAAGAAGAAGTTCGTGAAATAGCTGATCTGATGTTAGAAGAAGTATTTCAAAGAATTAAACAGCAAGAAATTAATTTGAGTGTAACAGATCGATTTAAAAATAAATTAGTTGATGAAGGTTATAATCCAAGTTATGGTGCACGTCCTTTAAGACGTGCTGTGATGCGTTTACTGGAAGACATTTTAGCTGAAGAGGTTTTATCTGGTAAAATTCAAGCTGGTGATAGTGCTGTTGTTGATATTTCTGATGATGGCTCAGTAAGAGTTTTACTTGGAGATAGGTTAACTGTATAAAAACTTTAGTTAACTTTGTGAATTTTTTTTATAAATAATATTAGATAGTTAAACAACTGATCTAATATTGTTCATTGTTAAATTCTTAATCTTTATGCCAGGAACCAGATTTGAACTGGTGACACGAGGATTTTCAGTCCACTGCTCTACCAACTGAGCTATCCCGGCCTTAATAGATTATATTATATTTATTATTTATTGCCAAATAAATTTCATAATTGTGAAATTAGCTTATACTTATGTTTTCAAAAGTACCAGTATTAAGTTTAAATTTTAATGTGCAGTATCCTGTTTTCCCATTGCGATTTTTTGAAATTTTTAAGTCAATAGTTTTATCTTTGTCATTTGTAGTAACTTTATTGTTATTAATTTCGTATAATATAATAATGATATCTGCATCTTGTTCTATTGAATTATGTATATATGTTTCTTGTATAATCAGATTAAAGTAATTTTTGATATATATATCGTAAATTTTTTCATACTTGTGAAACATCATATTATTCAAATATATATTTAAATTTATTTGATGATTTTTGATATGCTTATGAAATATTAGTGTTGTTTTTACTAGTTGATGAGATGGTATCCAACATTTTTTACTTAAAAACTTGTGGTTGAATGTTAAACCTATAAACTGTTTACCTATTGTGCATAAAAAAACATATTTATTGAGGATTTGAATTTTACTAATTTTTTTATTTAAAGACTGTATTGTATATTTCTTCCTTTTTTTGTTTAGAACTTTATGATATTTTGTTATGTTACTAATACTAATTTTTGTTAAATATTTTGATGATATTAATATATTGTTTTTGTAGAAAATGCATCCACTTTCTTTTAAATCTGATAATATTGGTTCTTTATCGTTTCTACTTTCTATATTTCTGTTTAGTTGGGAAATGACTATGATAGGAATCTTTAAACTTTGTGCTAATAACTTTAGTCTTCGGGTAATATATCCTAATTCTTGACTTCTGTTCTGAATTTTAGAATTTTCTAATGGTATTTCTATAAGCTGTAGATAGTCTATTATGATTAATTCAATATATTCTTGCTTTTTAATGTTTATGGAGATGTTTTCTATTTGATCTATACTTAAATTTATTTCTTCGTTAATATATATATTTTGTTTTAATAGTTGATGACAAATTTGACTTATTCTTTTCCAGTGATTGTTTTTAAATGTCTTAATCGATTGTTTTTCTATAGTATTTCCTGAGTCTATTAATATGAATTTATTAAATATTTGATTTATTGACATTTCTAGGCTAAATATGAGTAAATTAATTTTTTCTGTATAAAAGCAGTAATATGCTATGTTAATAGTAAATGATGTTTTACCTACAGCAGGTCTTCCCGCAATAATAACTAAGTTGCCATTAATGAAGCCTTTAACTATTTTATCTAGTTCAATAAATCCTGATTTTATTTTTTTTGTTGTATTTATTTCTTCAAAATCTATTTTTTTGTATTTTATCTGTAATAGTTTTTCAGATATTATTTCTTTTATATTGCATACTTTATTTACTTTCTTATTTATTGATTTTTCTTCTACATTTTTAAAATAAGATAATATTTTCTTGTATACATGTTCATTTGTTATATTACTGATATGTCCCATTTTAATGATATTATACCCTAGTTGTATAATAAGTCTTTTGAAATAATTTTTATTTAGTAGTAGAATCAAATCTTCTACATAATAGTTTGTTTTGTAAGATGATATAAATACTTGACTTTGTTTCATTAAGTTAGTAAGTTTTGTTGCACCACCAACTTTTTTTAATAGATTTCTAGATTTCAGTTCATAAAATAAGCTTATAATACTAATACGGTTACTTTGAAGGATTTTAAGTAAATGTAAATATAAAATTTTGTTTGTTTCTATAAAAAAAATATTTTCTTCTACTAAATATAGAATTTTGTAAGTTATTTGTGGATATATTAAAATTATTCCTATTAGCGTTTCTTCTGCTAAGTAATTGTGTGGAATAAATTTATATCTATAAAAATTTTGCATCAATAATGGTTTTATTTCTTTATATATACTTGAATCTAATAAAAATACTATATATTAGTAGGTAAAACATTTATTTGTATCTTTTCACTCACATTTTGTTTGATTTGAATATTTGCACTAGTTTTACCTACTGTTTTAATTTCAGGTATATTTATTTGTCCTTTATTTATATTTAAATTTGTATGTATCTTAATCCATTGTAAGATATCTTTTTCAGTTACGCTGCCAAAAATTAAATTATTTTCTCCTATTTTTTTGTATAAACAAATTTTACCTATTTTTTGTATCTTTTGAGTGATTGCTATGGTATTCTTTGCACTTATTTCTTGCTTTTTCTTTTGTATATCTTCAAACATTTTTATATGTTTCATCTTGCTTTTGGTTAAAATTATCGCATCTCCTCTTGGTATTAAGTAATTAAATGCGTAGCCTTTAGAGACATTAATTATAGATCCTTTAGTATTTTTATTAAGCCTATCATTTGTTAAAATAAGTTTAATTTTTCTTTTCATTATGTTATGTAATTTTTTTAGTAATATATTGATATTTATTTTAACAGAGTTTTCACGATTTTTAGATTTTCGTCTTTTATTAAATATTTTACATTTTAATTTTATGTTCGATTGAGTATTGAGCTAAAAATTTAGATGCTATTACTGATTTCTCTTTTGCTGTACAATGTATTATGATTTCACCGATATTTCGAAAGTTATTTATAAGTTTTATTGTTTGATTTAGTTTAAATTGTATTATTGGAATATTAATAGATTTCTTTATATGCCTTATCTTAAAATCTTTATTATTTCTTAAATCTATGACTATAGAAATTTTATTTCTTTCATGATTGCTTTTATTTTTAGATAGCATTCTTTGAGATTCTTTTTTATTATTAATGCTTATAACTCTTTTAAGGTATAGCAACTTTTTTTTTACTACTTCTTCTATAATGTTATATGATATAACAAAATTTTTACATTTTTTGTTTATTCCTAAAATCATTTTTATAACTTCTATGGCTTGTAGTGTTCCTATGTAACCTGTAGTAATGCCCATGATACCTCTATTATTACAAGTGTTTTGCATTATTTTAAGTTCTTTTTGATATAGATCTTTGTATCTAATTCCGTTCTTATAATTAAATACAGCAATTTGACCCTCAAACTCTTTAACTGCACCATATATACATATTTTATGTAATTTATGGCATGTTTCATCTATAATATATCTTGTTTGAAAGTTATCTGTTGCATCTACAATAATGTCATAGTTTGACAGAATTTCTACATTGTTATTTTTACTTAATCTGTATCTATGAGTAATAATCTTACAATTTTTATTGATATAATTTAGTTGACTTTTTGCTGATAAAGTTTTTGCTTTCCCTATATCATTTTTATTATATAGTGTTTGTCTATTTAGATTAGATTTTTCTACTTTATCTTCATCTATAATACCTATAAATCCTATACCTGATATTGCTAAGTATATCATTGTAGGACATCCTAATCCACCAGCACCAATTATTAAAACTCTGCTTCTTTGTAATTTTTTTTGACCTTCTGTACCAATTTGGTTTAATCTGATTTGCTTTGAGTAAATGTCATAGTCTTCTTTAGATAGTTTGATATTTCTAGATGTTAGTGTATTTGGTCTTTTTCTTTTTATCATATAAACTTTCTCTTTTATGAAGTATAATTTTATAATGATTCTAATAAACTTAATACGCCTTTAGTTCAGATGGTAGAACGCAGGTTTCCAAAACCTGATGTCGAGGGTTCAAGTCCTTCAAGGCGTGTACAAAAACTTATTTTATTTCATCTTGGATAAATTTAATATTCATCATATAATATTGTATAATTTATTAATTACTTATTAATTGAATTAATATATTGTCTATATAATCTTTTATGCCTAAAAAAATTATTGGTTTCGTTAAATTAGCTTTAGCAGCTGGTAAAGCAACACCAGCTCCTCCTGTAGGTCCTGCTCTTGGTCAGTATGGAGCAAATATAGTTATGTTTTGTAAAGAGTATAATGCTAAGACAGCAGATAAAGTTGGTTTAGTAATTCCTGTAGAGATTTCTATCTATGATGATCGTAGTTTTTCTTTTATTTTAAAAACACCACCAGCTTCTGTTTTATTGGCTAAAGCTGCTGGTATTGCCAAAGGATCTGGAATGCCTAATACTTCAATAGTAGGATCAATATCTAATGATCAACTTCGTGATATAGCTAATACTAAGTTACCAGATTTAAATACTGATAACATAAGTCAGGCAATGTTAATTATTGGCGGTACTGCTCGTAGTATGGGTATTGAAATTACATCTCGAAATTAGATTTTTTAAGGAGATAAATAAAAATCTTATGGTTAAACGTTCACGTCGTTTTGAAAAAATTTCACAAAAGTTAGATACAACTTTATTATATAGTCCGGAAGAAGCTTTAATTTTGTTAAAAGAATTTTCTTCTGTTAAATTTATTGAAACATTGGAAGCTCATATTTCTTTAGGTTTAGATCCTAAATATGCTGATCAACAATTGAGATCTACTGTTATTTTACCTAAAGGTTCAGGGAAAAAAATTAAAGTTGCAGTTATAGCAAAAGGTGATAATTTAAATAATGCCTTAGAAGCTGGTGCAGATAAAGTTGGTTCTGAAGACTTAATTGAAGAAATTTTTCAGGGCTATATCGATTTTGATAAATTAATTGCTACTCCTGATATGATGCTTTTAATAGCAAAGTTAGGTCGTTTATTGGGGCCAAAGGGTCTTATGCCCTCACCTAAATCTGGTACTGTGACTAATAATGTGAAAGATGCTATTAATGAATTTAAAGCTGGTAAGTTAGAATATAAAATTGATCGTACAGGAATACTTCATGTACCTATTGGCAAGTTGAATTTTTCTACTAATGATCTTAAAGCTAATTTAAAAGCATTACAAGATTCTGTTGAGAAAAATCGTCCAACTGGTTCTAGAGGTAAGTATTGGAAATCTTTATATTTATCTAGTACAATGGGACCAGGTATTCCTGTAGATATTAATTTGCTAAAAGATTATGTTTCAGGATAATATAAAATTAGTTTATCTTTTTTTTTAAAATTTAGTATGAGTAATAAAATTAATAATATCATTGAAGAATTAAAGTCTTTAACTTTATTGGAAGCTGCTGATTTAGTTAAACAAATAGAAGAAACATTTGGTGTAGATGCTTCAGTAACAGCAGGTTCTGGAATGGTTATGATGCAAAGTGATTCATCTGATTCTATCAAAGAAGAAGTAGAAGAAAAAACAGAGTTTGATGTAATTTTAGAAGAAGTACCAGCTCCAAAAAAAATTACTATACTGAAAGTTGTGCGTTCCTTAACTTCTTTAGGATTAAAAGAAGCAAAAGAATTAGTTGAATCTGCTCCTCGTCCTATTAAAGAAAGTACTTCTAAAGAAGATGCTGAAAAAATAAGAGAGCAGTTAGAAGAAGTTGGTGCTAAGGTATCAATTAAATAAGATAAAAAAATGCAATAGTTATTTAATACATGAAATTTTTTAAATTATTTCCTATATTTTTACTATTGCATTAGTATTTATTTTAAAATAATCCTAGAGTAATTGCATCTGATAGTGGTAAAGTAGCTCCTATTCCAAGCCATATTGTGATTATTGTACTAATAATAAATACTGTCGTAGCAATTGGTCTTCTGAAAGGGTTTTGAAACTTATTTATACTCTCTATAAAAGGAATAGTAATCAAGCCTGCTGGTACAGATGCCATTGATAGTACGCCAATTAACTTATTCGGTATAACTCTTAATAAATTAAAAGTTGGGAAAAAATACCATTCAGGCAGTATTTCTAATGGTGTAGCAAATGGGTTAGCTGCTTCTCCTAATCCCATTGGTTCCAGTACAGCTAGTCCTACGTTACATGCTATCGTTCCTAGTATTACTACAGGAAAGATATAAAGTAAGTCATTCGGCCATGCTGGTTCTCCATAATAATTGTGACCCATACCCTTAGCTAATTTAGCTCTTAGTTTTGGATCTGTTAAGTCTGGTTTTTTGATTATTGACATTTTATTAACCTCATTTAATTAGTTTGTCTTAAATATGTAATTGATTATAATGGACCTGAAATTCCTTGTTTACGTATCATTAAAAAGTGCATTAACATAAACACAGCTGTTAATAATGGTAATACAAATGTATGTAAACTATAGAATCTTGTTAATGTACTTTGGCCAACACTAACACTACCTCTTAATAATTCAACAATAGCACCTCCAACAACTGGAATAGCTTCTGGAACACCAGTCACAATTTTTACAGCCCAATATCCTATTTGATCCCATGGTAACGAATAACCTGTAACTCCAAAAGAAACAGTAAGAACAGCTAAAATTACTCCTGTAACCCAAGTTAATTCTCTTGGTTTTTTGAATCCACCTGTTAAATAAACTCTAAAAACATGTAAAATTAACATGAGTACCATCATGCTTGCAGACCATCTATGTATTGATCTAATTAACCATCCAAAATTTACTTCTGTCATAATATATTCTACTGAATTAAATGCTTCTGCAACCGTAGGTCGATAGTAGAATGTCATAGCAAATCCACTAGCTACTTGAATTAAGAAAGAAGTAAAAACAATTCCTCCTATACAGTAAAAAATATTTACGTGTGGTGGAACATACTTGCTAGAAATATCATCTGCTATAGACTGAATTTCTAGTCTCTCTTCGAACCAGTCATATACCTTACTCATATTAATTTTTACGTTATTTTTTATAATGCTTTTAAACTACTGATTTTGTATTTTTGTTATAGTTTTATTATAACATTTTGATTATTTATTCTACATGAACTATAACTTTTCTATTCTTAAAAGATAAATAGTAGTTTTGTTTTTTTTATCTATCTTTATATTATTGATTTTTTTAAGTATTCTATGAACGCTATACATACTTGTTCCTGTCATTGTAGCTATGTATTCTTTTCTTAATTCAACCGGGACAATAATTTTGTGCTTTTTTATCAAACCAAATTTTGCAAAAATTAATAAAATAAATAATATAATTCTGTTTGTAGTGTTTTTTTGATGAATTATTTGTAGTGTTTCTTCATACCTTTCTAATGTTTTTTTGTAATTTTTTGCTATATTTATTTTACTGAAATTTTTCGCCTTGTTATAGTACAGAATATGCTCTTTTAGTGTTATTAAGTATGTATTTTTTAATGCTGTGATTTTGTAGTATGCTCCATGGCTTTCTCTATGGCTAATTATGTGGTTTCTGCTTAAAATTGCAAGTGGTAGAGTTTCTTTATTTTGAAATATTTTTACTAAAGTAATAATTCCGTCTAGTATAATTATAGAATTAAAATTATTTTTTTCGATATTTTTTAATATAATATTGTCTGTACTTTCTAATTTGTATACATGATAGTTCATGTTGTTGATAGCAAAAAAAATAATCCAGTCCATTCTCTCTTTATGTATTCTTTCGTTTTTTCTTGTGTTATTATACAATTTATTTATTATTATATTTATTCTAAAATTTGTGAAAAAAATTCTTTTAGTAGATGATGATAAAAAATTATGTGGTTTGTTGTCTTCTTATTTAATATCCTGTAATTTCTCTGTAAAGTTTTTACATTGTATTCGTGATGCTTTAGTATATATTGAGCAAAAAAAACCAGACTTAATTATTTCTGATATTATGATGCAAGATTTAGATGGTTATGATTTTATTAAACTATTAAATCTGAATGATTATTTTAGTAAAATACCAGTGATTTTTTTGACTGCCAAGGGAATGACTAGTGATAGGATTAAAGGATATAATTTAGGATGCTATGCTTACTTAGCAAAGCCCTTTGATCCTAAAGAGCTCATTGCAATTATTAACAGTATCTTAATTCATGTTGACTTGTTGATAAAAAACTCTTTTAGCTTTAGTCCTTATAGTAATTCTTCTATTTATAATCCTTTTTTTTGTAATTTTAAGTTTACTAATCGAGAAAAAAGCATACTAAACTTAGTTGTTCAGGGTTACATGAATAAAGAAATAGCTATTACTTTGAATACAGGTCAAAGAAATGTTGAAAAGTATGTCACACGTTTATTTCATAAAACTAATGTTCGTAATAGAATAGAACTTATAAAATTATTTACTTTATTTAAATAAGGGCGAATGACGGGATTCGAACCCGCGTATGATGGAGTCACAATCCATTGCCGTAACCACTTGGCTACACCCGCCATATTATTTTTTTGTTCTTTCTAGCATTATACTCTTTTTTATACTATTGGTCCATCTCTTCAATTTTTTTCTTAATATGCAAAATTATTTAACGATATACATTAATGGTGACCCATTTAATTGTCATGCTTCTATGTCTCTATCTGATATTTTAGATTATTTAAATGTTGATGTTAATGTTGTTATAATAGAATACAATCACGCAATTGTTGATAAATCAAATTTTAATACTTTATATTTTAAAAATAATGATTCTATAGAAATGATTAGTATTGTTGGTGGTGGTTAAAATAATGTTTAATATTACGTATTGATACGGATATTAGTCCTTGTTCAATGTTGAGGTATATGACTTTTACTTTAATGAATTGACCTATATGAATTAAAGCTTTACTTTTATTCGAAATTTTATATTTAATTTCTGATACATGTAGTAATGCTTTAATTTCATGTATATTAATAAATATTCCGTACGGTTTTTGCATTACTACTTCACCATAAATAAGTTCACCTAACTTAAATTTATGTTTAAGTTTAATAAGTTTAGCACTTTTATGGCTCAAAATTAATTGGTTTTTATGTTCATTTAAGCTAAGTAGCTTACATGTTATTTTTTTATTTCTTAATATTGTTTGATCGTTACTTTTGTTTCTTGTGAATACATGTGATTTCGGTATAAAACCTTGAATGCCTTCTAGAGATGTTATTATACCTCCTTTGTTAACATATGAAATATTTAAATTAAATATGATATCTTCTAAATATAGTTGTTTGATTCTTTTCCAAGCTCTAATGTAATCTAACCTCTTTAAAGAAAGTATGTATTGACCATTGCATGAACTTTTTGTCATTAAAAAAAAATCTCTAGTCGTATTGATGAGTAGTAAACTATAATTATTCTTTTTCTTGATATGAATGTTAACTTCTTCTTTTGGTAGATAACCTAAATGATTAGTTCCTATTTCTACTAAAAATCCTGTTTTTTCTATATGTATAATTGTGCCTGCAACAATATCTCCATCATGTACTTTATACTTATATCTTTTTAATATTTCTGCAAAATTGTTATCTCTTTTTTTTTTCATTGTATGACTTATTAATAGTGTTTTTGTCTTATTTGTGATATGATCTGTTTCATGGCAATCGTAGGTAATTGCAAGTTTTTTACAAACTTGAGGAAAGTCCGGGCTCTATTTATAAAAGTATAGCTGTATAAAGTGCAGTGTAAGAAACTATAAGGATTGTGCCACAGAAATATACCGCCTTAATTTTAAGGTAAGGGTGCAATGGTTCAGTAAAAGTGAACCAGAAATATTGTTAAGATTTTTGCTAGGTAAACCCCGTACTAGAGCAAAGTGATTAGTTTATTTTGAAAGGTGGATTTTTTATAAATTGTACACTTTGTTTTAGTTTGTACTAATCTTTGTATACTGCGTAAAGTGATCTATTACTTAAGATTAATAATTACCCTTTTTATCTATTTAAAGTAAAAACTTATTAATAAAAAGAACTAAACCCGGCTTATGTTTTGCCTTATATTTTTCCTAAAAGTATTAATATTTTTATTTTACATCATTTCTCCTATTATTTTATCTATCTTAACGCTTACATTTTTGATATCATTTGAACTTAACGTTTTTTTGAATGATCTATAAGTAATCCTTACTCCTATTGATCTCTGTTGATTAATATTTTGTGTTTTGTATTCATTAAAAATTTTGATTGATTCTATTAATGGTTCATTTAAATTATTTAGTTCTTCTTGTATCTTCTGAACATGTTCATCTTTTTTGAGGGTTAATGATATATCTCTTACTATACTAGGATAGTCTGAGTATTCTTTGTGTCTATAGCTTAAGTGATTTTTCTGTACTATGCAATTAATTAATTCTTCTGTGTTTATTTCAAATAAATAAACTCTGCTAGATTTTTTCTGATTTTTACTTAAATTGTTGTGACTTAATTCTCCTATTATTCCTATTATTTGGTTATTCTTTATATTGTATATCCCTATTTGATTACTTTGGATTAATAAAGGACTTATAGAATTTGATTGTACCTCATTGTTTAAGTATTTTAATTTTACTTCTGCATTTATTTTTTCTAAAAATAATTCTATTAAACCTTTCACATGTAATATTTGAATTCCTTGTGGTTTTTCTAGCCAGTTTTGTCTACTATACTCTCTTGTATATATTAATCCTCCTAAGTGTTTACTTTCTAAAAAACAATTTTTTTCTTTATTCCTTTTGAAAATTTTTCCTATCTCAAATATAAATAAATTTTTATCAGAGTATCTAATATTATATTTGTAGTTTTCAATTAAACCTTCTATTATATTTTTTCTTAATTCTTTTTGTTCTTTATTAATAGGGTTACATATTTTTAATATATCTTTTTTATAATAATTATTTATTGTAAGTGAACAGTTAATTGTTTCATTGAATCCTAGATATCTTAATGTTCTTCTGATATTTTTCATATGGAGTAAATTAACTGACTTATTTCCTTTTTTTATACTTTTTTTGTAAGTGCTATGAAAATTCTTAAACTCGTATATTTTTCCTATTTCTTCTATTATATCTATATCACGCTGTAAATCATGTGATCTATATGTAGGTATCTGTAACGTAAATAATTTTTTTGTCTTTACATATTTAGGAGAGAATCTTAATCTTTCTAAGACTTCTATTGTTTTGGATTTTCCTAAAAACTTGGTTTTTTTGTTTTCTGTACTTCCAAGCCATCTATGTATAGTATTTTGTTTTAAGTTTATTTCTTTTATGGGGAAATTTAATAATTTATAAATCTCTTTATATTTGCCTGTAGTATTTTTGTATACTGTATTGATGATTTTTATGCTATCTATGTAGTAGTTCTCATAAAATTCGTTGTTATCGTAGTTGCTAAAACTTTTTTTAATCTTTTGTTCATCTGATTGAAAACTAATTAATTGTAATCTACTTTTCTGAAATTTGTTTTTATTGATTAAAGAACTAATTGTATCTTGATAATCTTTTAGTTTATATTCTAATGTTAGTTTATCAAGATTTGTTATTTTTATTATATTGAAAGTTTGTCCCCATTTTATTTTTATATATTTTTGTATGTCTTCTAATGTATGTTTTGGTTCTATTTCGTTAATTTGTAATTGATTTACAATCCACTTTGGTGTTCTTGTGTTAATTTTTTCATCAATAATATGTGTGCGACTGTAGTTGATATGTGTATAACTTGTGTAATTAAATTGGTTTATAGTCTCCTCTGTTAAATTTAGCTTAATTGGTATAAGATTCATTTTTAAATTTGTAACTATACTTATTTCTCTAGCTAAGCTTAATGCAGAATTGATTTCTTTTCTATTTGTGGTTATGCTTAAATCTAAAATTTTATCATTATTTAATTCTATTATATTGTCTATTTCTATACCTGATAGTATTAATTTATCTTCAATTTCTTTAAATTTTATTTCTTGTATTTTGAGAAAATTGTTTACTAATTGCCATGAAAATTTCATTTTAGTTCTTATGTTTGTATTACATTATTTTCTGTTTTTATTTTATGCTTTTGTAAATGATAAATTATTATTATTTGCGTATCTTTCCATAAATCTCATAAATCTATCCCATTCTAATGGATTTTTAATAATGTATATGCATTCTATTCCTTGTGGTTTTCCGTTAATAAATTTTGCATTTACATCTGTTGTTGATAATGATCCTTCTTCATCTTTTAAGTACATTCCTTTAATATCTCCCTTATCTTGCATCTCAGGTTTTATGATATCTGGTTGATTGAATCTGAATGTTGCTGTTCCAGTACTTCCATCTCTTGATCTTGTTAGTTTTATGCTTGGTATTACTGTTTCATTAATTCCGTCAATAAATTGAATGACTGCCATTATTTTTCCTCATTTTCTGTTTTTATTATTCTTTGTGATTATTTACTTTATTGTTGTCTTACTTTAATCTGGGGTAGGAGGATTCGAACCTGCGAATGGCGGAGTCAAAGTCCGCTGCCTTACCACTTGGCTACACCCCAATGAAACTTATAAACTTGTACAATATTTAAAAATCTTGTGTCAACTGCATAATATTAAAATATTGTTTTTAAATAATCTGTGTACTGATCTAAGTTAGAAAAATTAACTATTTGTTGTTTTCCAGTATCTAGCCATTTAATTATGATTTGTTTGTTGCTAATTTCATTGTTGCGTAAGATCATACATATTTTAACACCCAGTTTACTTGCTTTTTTAATTTTTTTTCTTGTTGTTGTATCAGTTATATCTAATTCAAACTTTAGGCAATATTTTTCTAGTATGTTGATTACATCCCATATTACATTTATATCATATAAATTTTCAGTTGCTATATAAATTGTTTTATTAATTATTTCTGTATTTAGTTTTTGTTTTATTAATATCATTAACCTTTCTAGACCTATAGCCCAACCTACAGCAGGCGTTTTTGGTCCACCTAGTTGTTCTATTAAATTGTCGTATCTGCCTCCACCACATAACGTATTTTGATGGCTATAAGATTTTGTCTTAATTTCGAATGCAGTATAATTATAGTAGTCTAGTCCTCTAACTAGATAGCTATTAAGTGTATATTTTATATTTAGGTAATCTAAACTTTTACATACTTGTTCAAAGTGTTTTAAAGATTCTAAGCTTAAATAATTTTTTAATATAGGTCCATTGTTTAAAATTTCTTGTGTTCTATAAATTTTACTATCTAAGATCCTAAGAGGGTTTGTATTTATTCTTCTTTGTGAATCTTTATCTAGTTCTTCCTCGTATTTTTTTAGATATTTTATTAATTGTTCTGTATATAGCTTTCTTTCTTCTATATTACCAATAGAATTAAGTTCTAAGTTACATTCTTCCTTACACTGTAGTTTGGTTAATATTTTATCTGCGAGTTGAATAACTTCTGTATCTGCTACAGGTTTTGCACTTCCTATACATTCAATTCCTAATTGGTGAAATTGTCTTTGTCTACCTTTTTGTGGTCTTTCATATCTAAACATAGGTCCTGCGTACCAAAGCCTATTCATTTGATTATTTAAACTTAGTTTATTGCTGATTACGGCTCTCGCTATACTGGAGGTACCTTCTGGTCTGAGTGTAATGCTTCTATTGCTTTGATCGTTAAAAGTATACATTTCTTTATTCACAATATCTGTAAAATTACCAATGCATTTTTCGAATAGATCTGTACTTTCAATTATAGGTGTTCTTACTTCTTTATAATTATATATACTAAGTAATTGACGAGCTGTATCATATACATGTTGCCATATCTCTGTTTCACTCGGTAAAATATCTTTAGTTCCTCTTAATGGTTGCATGTATTTATTTGTTGAATTCTTAATGGGTTTTCTTGTATAGCTGTGTCATCTTTTTATTATTTTTACGGGCAAGGAGGGACTCGAACCCCCGACACCGTGGTTCGTAGCCACGTGCTCTGATCCACTGAGCTACAAGCCCTTGCTTTAAGGCTACTATAATATAACAAAAAAATTTTTATTATTTGAATTGTTGATATTTTTTCTATACATTTATATTTTATGTTTAAAGATTTACTTTTTTATTGTGATAAATTACTAAAATTAAATATCTATGAATAAAACTATTCTATATCATGATGATGCTCGTAAAGCTTTAGAAAAAGGTATGGATATATTATCTGAAGCTGTTTCAATAACTCTAGGACCTAAAGGAAGAAATGTCGTTTTGGAAAAAAAGTATGGTTCCCCCCAAATTATTAATGATGGTGTAACAATAGCTAAAGAGATTGAATTAAAAGATTCTATTGAAAATACAGGTGTTGCTTTAATTAGACAAGCTGCTTCTAAAACAAATGATGTTGCAGGTGATGGAACTACTACTGCTACTGTTTTAGCTTATGCTATGGTTAAAGAAGGTCTCAAAAATGTTGCAGCTGGTTCAAATCCAATAGTATTAAAAAAAGGTATTGAGAAAGCTGTTAAGTTTGTTAGTCAAAAAATTAGTCAATATTCTCGTCCAATAGATAACTCTCTTGATATTTCACAAGTTGCTTCTATTTCTGCGGGTAATGATCAATATATTGGTTACCTGATTGCTGAAGCTTTACAAAAAGTAGGCAAAGAAGGAATAATTTCATTAGAAGAAGGTCAATCTACAGAAACTATTCTAGAAATAAAAGAGGGTATGAAGTTTGACAAAGGTTTTATTTCTCCCTATTTTGTAACAGATACTTCTAGAATGGAAGTATTACAAGAAAATACTTATGTTTTAATAACTGATAAAAAGATAACTTTAATACAAGAAGAGCTGTTGCCTGTTTTAGAACAAGTTTCAAAAACTGGTATGCCATTGTTGATTATTGCTGAAGATATTGAGAAAGAAGCATTAGCTACTATTGTTTTAAACAAGTTAAGAGGTATTATTAATGTTTCTGCTGTACGTGCGCCAGGATTTGGAGATAGAAGAAAATCCTTACTTGAGGATATTGCTATTTTAACTTCTGGTAATTTAATTACAGAAGATGCAGGTCTTACGCTTAATAAAGTTTCTTTGTCTAATTTGGGTTTTGCTAAAAAAATACAAATATCAAAAGATAGTACAACTATAATTGCTGATACTGACCCTGCCTCAGTAAATAGTAGATGTGATGAAATCCGCAAACAAATTAATATGAGTAATAATGCTTATGAAAAAGAGAAGTTGCAAGAGCGACTAGCTAAATTATCTAGTGGTGTTGCGGTAATTAAAGTAGGTGCTGCTACTGAAACAGAAATGAAGGATAAAAAGCTAAGGTTAGAAGATGCAATTAATGCTACTAAAGCTGCTGTAGAAGAAGGAATAATTCCCGGTGGTGGGTCAACATATGTTCATTTAGCTAAAGAATTAATTGTTTGGTCTAAAAAAAATTTAGTTCAAGAACAACTTATTGGAGCTTTAATTGTTCAAAAAGCATTATTACTACCTCTCGTAAGAATAGCTTCTAATGCTGGTTTAAATGGTGCAGTGATTGTTGAAAAAGTACAACAAGCTGATTTTCCAGTTGGCTATGACATTAATTCTAGTAGTTTAGTAGATATGTATAATTGTGGTATTATAGATCCTTCTAAAGTTACTCGTTCTGCTTTGCAGAATGCAGCTTCTATTGCTTCTATGATTTTGACAACAGAGTGTATAGTAGTAGACTCTATTTAGTGACTTTTTAAATATTTTATTAAGTTATAAATTCCTTTGATATTATTCAATTTAGATATTAAATATAAGTTAATGATAGCGTTTTCTTTGATAGGTATTTTCTTTGTTTCATTTAATTGTAGTGATTTATAGTTTCCGTAATACTTTTTATTTCTAAAGTAAATATAAGAAAATTTTGATAAATATTGTGTGATCTCTTTTGAATTTTCTTTCTTTGTATAGCTTTGTATTATTTTAATTGCAATGATATTTATATACTGGTGGCTTATAATTTTTTTTGTGGAATTTATGTACCCCAGTATAAAAATGAAGTTTTGTTTTTCGTCGTATTGTTGTGTTCTTAATTTACTTTGTAGTTTATAAAACTGATCTGTTGAAGTTTTGTCTTTGTGATATATGATGATTGTTTCAAGACTTATTATAAATAAGTCTAGTTTTTTTAAAACAATTTCTTTTGTCATGAAATTTTATAGTTTTTTAGTCGTTTTTATCGATGGAAATATTTGTTTCTAGTTAGTTCCTGCAAATACAAATTCTGGAAATTTTTCTTGAGCTTCGTTTAAGGACTTATTTCTACCTTTTTCTTGCCAAAAGTTAATGATTTCAGTTGCTTTATTTAATAAATATATTTTTTCACTTTCTGATATCCAAGGTTTTGAGTCAAGTTCTGTTTTAAGTTGTTCCCATGCATCATTTCGAGGCCAAAAAAAGTATGATGTTAATGGACTTATATTTTTTCCTATAGTATGGTCTATAGCTATAGCTACATTGCTATCAAGCCATAGAATTCTAAAAGTAAACTTTTGCAAAGTATTCTCCTTAATTAATGATATTTTTGTTAAATAAGTATTTTACTGTTTGAGTCATTTGTGCACCCTCCCTTAATTTTGCCTTGATTTTTATTATATTGAGATAAGTATCTTTATCTAATGGATTATAAAATCCTAGTTCTTCTATTGCTTTACCATCTCTTTTTCTTCTACTATCTATTAAGATTATTCTATAAAACGGACTTTTTTTTCTACCTAACTTTTTTAATCTTATTTTAAGCATTAGTTAATATTTAAGGTTTTAATTATTTCAGGTTATTGTATCACATCTATGTAATTACTATGTAATGGATTCAATTTTGATGTTATTAAAAATTACAGTAAGACATTGTAAAAAGATAATACCTAACATAGGTGACATATCCATTCCAAAAATCATAGGTATAGTACCTCTAAAAAGCCTTAAGTATGGATCAGTTAATCTATTGAGTGAGCAAAATGGTTCATTATACCAGTTGACTGTAGGTAGCCAAGCTAGTGATAATTTAAGTAGTATTAATATGAGATATATTTCTGAAAAGTTTGCTACAGATGTAAATATTAGGTTCAATGAATAAGTCACAATGTTCATTTTTATATTTGAAGTTTTTTAGTATTTTATATTATCGTTTATTTTAGTAGTATAAACTTTTAGTTTTGGGTACTTCTTGCCAATTTTTGTTAGTATTATACTATTACTTAATATGTTCGCTATACTGATATCATGAATAGAAATTTTTTTTATGTTTTTTAAGTAATCAATTAAATCAATTATTTTTTCATTTTCTGTATTTTTTTCTATTATAAAAATACTTGTATGTCCACTATTTATATTCAAGTTTTGAATGCATTCTGTCATGATGTTAGTGTTATTGTAGTTTACATGAGCTATTTTTATATTAGGTATTAAAGATTTAATATCAGTAATCATATGATATGTTTCAGAGGTGTTTGTTAAAACTAAATATTCTTTTTGTTGATTAATGACGTCTATGCTTTTAACTTTATTTATTAGTTGTATATGTAAACTTCTTATTTCAAGATATTGCCTCATAATTTCGTATAGTATTAAAAATCCAAGATATCTATAGTAATGCTCTATATCTATTCTTGATATATATTGTGACTTCATACGTGTTATTATTAGTTTTATTAATGGATGAGAAATCTGGTATATTTTTAGTTGCATTATGTTTAAGCTTCTATTTTTCGTTTTTAATGACTCGATTTTAATATTTTTTATCTCAAAAATAAATATAGTTTCATAAACTTATAGGTTTTTGGGTAGTAAAAAAAGTATTCTTTAATATATTTGATTATTGAAATTAAAGAATACTTTTCATTTTATTATGATTTATTCAAGTTTTAGTTTAATCAAGAGGTCGCATTGAAAGTACAGCTTCATTTTCTCTGTTAATACCTTTCTCAAATCCAGCAGCAGCAGCTCTTGCTCTTCCTGCGTGCCATAAATGTCCTATGAAAAGAAAAAATCCTAAGAAAAAGTGTGAAGTAGTTAACCAGCTTCTTGGAGATACATAGTTCACAGAATTAATTTCTGTTGCAACTCCACCTACAGAATTTAATGATCCTAACGGAGCATGTGTCATATATTCTGCAGCTCTTCTTTCTTGCCAAGGTTGAATATCATTTTTAATTTTATTTAAGTCTAATCCATTAGGCCCTCTTAATGGTTCAACCCATGGTGCACGTAGATCCCAAAATCTCATAGTCTCACCGCCAAAAATAATTTCTCCACTTGGTGATCTCATTAGGTATTTACCTAAGCCAGTAGGGCCTTGTGCAGATGCTACATTAGCTCCTAGTCTTTGGTCTCTGACTAAAAATGTGAATGCTTGAGCTTGAGATGCTTCAGGTCCAGTAGGCCCATAAAATTCACTTGGATATGCAGTATTGTTGTACCATACATAATTAGATGCAGTTAAACCCATTATTGATAGAGCTCCCAGGCTGTATGAAAGGTAAGCTTCTCCTGACCAAACAAATGCTCTTCTTGCCCAAGCAAAAGGTTTTGTTAGTATATGCCATATACCACCAGCTATACATATTACACCCATCCAAACATGCCCACCTATTAAATCTTCCATATTATCTATACTTACAATCCATCCATCTCCACCAAAAGGTGATTTAAGAATGTATCCAAAGATTACTGAAGGATTTAAAGTTGGATTACTTATAATTCTTATATCGCCTCCTCCAGGAGCCCACGTATCGTACACTCCTCCAAAGAAAAGTGCTTTTATAACAAGAAGAAATGATCCTATACCTAGTAGTATTAAATGTATGCCAAGTATAGTAGTCATTTTGTTTTTATCTCTCCAGTCGTATCCAAAAAAAGGAAATGACTCTTCAAGAGTGTCAGGTCCTATTAATGAGTGATATAAACCTCCAAATCCAAGCACTGCTGATGAAATTAAATGTACAACCCCTACTACAAAATATGGATAAATATTCGTAATGTCTCCACTTGGTCCAACTCCCCAACCTAACGTTGCTAGGTGAGGTATTAGTATAAAACCTTGTTCATATAAAGGTTTTTCTGGCAAAAAGTGTGCAACTTCGAATAATGTCATTGCACCTGTCCAAAAAACCATAATACCAGCATGTGCAACATGAGCACCCAATAATTTCCCTGATACATTTATTAATCTTGCATTACCTGACCACCATGCAAAACCAGTTGATTCTAGATCTCTTCCTCCAACTATCGTGTTATTATTAAAGCGCGTTTCCACGTGGTAAAACCTCCTCTGGGAATATGAAGTTTTCGTGAGGTTGGTCTTGTGCTGCCATCCATGCACGAATACCTTCGTTTAGTAAAATATTTTTTGTATAGAATGTTTCAAATTCTGGATCTTCTGCTGCTCTTAATTCTTGAGATACAAAATCATAAGCTCGTAAATTTAAAGCTAATCCTACTATACCAAATGCGCTAGTCCACATACCTGTTACAGGAACAAATAACATAAAAAAGTGAAGCCATCTTTTATTCGAAAAAGCAACACCAAAAATTTGGGACCAGAATCTGTTAGCAGTTACCATTGAATAAGTTTCTTCTGATTGTGTTGGTGTGAATGCTCTAAATGTATCTGCTGCGTCACCATCTTCAAATAAAGTATTTTGAACAGTTGCTCCATGAATAGCACATAATAATGCTCCACCTAATATACCTGCTACTCCCATCATATGAAAAGGATTTAATGTCCAATTGTGAAAACCCTGCAAGAATAAAAGGAAGCGAAAAATTGCTGCAACACCAAAACTTGGAGCGAAAAACCAGCTTGCTTGTCCTAATGGATACATTAAGAATACTGATACAAATACAGCTATTGGTCCTGAAAAAGCTATTGCATTATATGGTCTTATACCTACTAGTCTTGCTATTTCAAACTGTCTTAAGCAAAATCCTATTAGACCAAAAGATCCATGAAGTGCAATAAATGCCCAAAGTCCACCAATTTGACACCATCTAGTAAAATCTCCTTGTGCTTCAGGTCCCCATAGAAGTAGTAATGAATGCCCCATACTGTTTGCTGGTGTAGAAACAGCTGCAGTAAGAAAATTACATCCTTCTAGATACGAACTAGCTAATCCATGTGTATACCAAGAAGTTACAAAAGTTGTGCCTGTTAACCATCCTCCTAATGCTAAGTAAGAGCAAGGGAATAGCAATAGTCCAGACCATCCTACAAATACAAAACGATCTCTTTTTACCCAATCATCTATTAGATCAAATCTTCCGCGATTTTTTTCTTGTCCAATTGCGACAGTCATATTATTTTTCTCCAACTCAAATTATTTAAGTAAATACATTAGATTAGTGATTTTAGATTTTTGATTAAGTCTTTGATTCATAATCTATAATTTATATTTAATAAATTATTTATTATTTTACTTATCCTCTCAGTTACATATTATTATAAACTTAATATATCTTGAATTATATTCTATTTTTGAACTTATTATTTAGTTCTCTAAGTTGGTAAAAATATTAAACTTCTGTAATTGAAAATTGTTCTATTTTTATTCAATTGTTTTCTTTAACTGTAATCTTTTGAAATAAATATCCTGTACCTCTTGCAGTTAGTATTAAGTCTGGATTACTTGGATCATCTTCTAATTTAGCTCTTAATCTCGATATATGTACATCTACAACCCTCGTATCTACGTGTCTTTCTGGAGTATATCCCCATACTTCTTGTAAAATGGATGCTCTAGAAAAAGGTTCTCCTGCTTTACTTATTAAAAGTTCTAGTAAACTAAACTCCATACCTGTTAATCTGACTCTTTCATGATTTTTGTATACCTGTCGTTTATTCGTGTCTATTTTCAGGAAGCCTATATTGATGACTCCTGAACTAGGTATCGATGAGTTAATGTTGATTTTTTCTATTCTTCTTAGTACTGATCTTATTCTTGCTTCTAGTTCTTTTGGTGAAAAAGGTTTCACAATATAATCATCAGCACCTAATTCAAGACCAGTAATTCTGTCAGAAACATCACCAAGAGCAGTTAGTATAATAATTGGTACATCAGATTCTTTACGTAGTTCTTGACATACCCCGTAGCCGTCTAATTTAGGCATCATTACGTCCAGAACAACTAATGTTGGATATTCTTTCCTGAAAATATGTAAAGCTTCTTCTCCATCAGATGCACTCACTACGTCATAGCCAATCATTGACAGTCTAGTTTCTAGTATTCTTCTAATGCTTATTTCATCGTCGACGACTAATATTTTTTCTTTATAATTATCCAATTTTTCCTCTTTTGATTTATTTTCTAATGTTTTTCATGCTGATTTAATTACGGATTTTTTAGTTATTAAATCATTAAATAAATTAATATCTTTTATATTTTTTTAAGTAATTCTTGTAATAATGGATAAATATTTCATTATACTATTATATTTTTTGTATTTCTTTAATTCTATTGCATTAAATTTTTAATCTTTTACTTCTTTGTAATTAAGTTGGGATTCGTAATATTTTTTGTTTTTTTTAAGTTAATTTAGGACTTTAACTTGTATAATGTTGCTTTAGTAAAAAATATACTAATTCACTTGACAATTAGTTGTACATAAGATTAATATACTTTCATCTTAGAGCTAAAAAATATCGTTAAATACTAAAAGTAATTTTCACAAATCTTTCTCTTATTAAATAATTGATATATATTCTGGAAACT